AGGTCCACTTAATTCTAATCTTATTAGTACTGAAAAAGCTGTACCTAGTAATCCAGAAAATAAAGCAAAGATAAGGTATAGTGTTCCAATATCTTTGGCATTTGATGATAAAAATCATCTCTCAGTTCAGAGTGAAATATTCGCCCTTAAAACTGAAATATTAGAATCCAGAGCCTGTCTATTCGACTCCGTCTCCTCCTTCAAGCTTATATTTATATTATTAAAAACAAAAGAGCGATGGGGCTGGCTAACTTCCAAATTAAATTCAGATTCACAATATCCAAAAAAAGTCTAAAGATACTTTTTTTTTTTTGCAGATAAGGGTTAGTGGTTATTTAAATTTTATTTAGCTATTATATATAAGCAATATATAATAATAGCGAGCCTATTAAAACTTAGATTTTTTATCTATAAATAGGCAAAAATGTAGTATAAGATTATAAATATATATATTGTATTGTATGTATTCTTATACATATTACTAATAAATATGATAATTTATTATAGGGGGTTTTGATTCATATTACTCATAATGATACTGGTTTCTTAATGGGGGAGCAAGAAAAATTAGAAAGGTTAATAGATGATGCCGCCTCTAGGATTTTTTTTTTACGAATAGGTGGTACACCTCTTAACCAATCAGGTGCTTGATCAGTCAGGTTGTCCACAACACAGAAGTTTACAAATTATAGGTGATATTATCTCAGGGTTCGGTATTACTTTGTTACCACCTTGGACAACCCCCCTCTGAAGTATCGGATAGACTAGATGCGTATAAGCTTATGGGGACCAATTAGAAGGTAAGATACCGCTAGTTCTAACGAAGCAGTTTTATATAAACTATTAAGCTTATATTTCCACGAAGCCGTGCTTCGATCTCAGTTCACTAGTTGAGCAGTCAAACCGATATTTGAATACGGTTTAAGAGAGACTTTATAATTTAAACTTGCTTAATAGTGGCATAAGGGTTTATTAGACTGCAACTATCTTCTATTAAATATAGAATACTAAGCTAGGAAGGGTAGAAAATCATAACTGATATGTTTACCCTTCTACCTTTTGTTTACCTACCGGAATACTAATGTATATATCTTATTTACTTTTATTATTACTGCTGTTTCCTTATTACTTCGTGGTTAGTAGGAGGAAAACGTCAGAGACATAAAAAAAAAAAGAATGGTTAACACAATTTTTTAAGTTATAAACCTTTTTGTGGCTTTATATAAAAAAAAAATAAAAGATATGCCAATGCCAGTAATTTTTTGTGCTTTTTCTTGCATAGCATAAAAAGGAGCATGCAAGAAAAAAAGGTTAATATACAATGAAATTAGGGAGAATTTAAACGTTCTCTTTTTCAAAAAAAATCCTATAAACTCTTTTTTAAGAGTATAATCTCTCTAACTACTCTAATGTATAAATAAATATATTACCACCATATTGCATATTTATATCTTTGTAGATATACTGTAAATAAGCCGGGAGAGAAATTTGAATTCTCATTATTAATGCATGAAATTAATGTTTTAACCAATTAAACTATCCTGGCATAATTATTTAACTTTTTGTACTTTTCTACCTATAAACTGGATTTACCTTAATATTTAAAATATAAAAATAAAGGTTTAAACTTCTTTTTATGCGGAGCTAAGTCCTTATCCCATGGGGAGAAGAAGGCGTAACACCTTTAAGTTTACTATAAAAACCATCAAAATATAAAACATATCCCGGAGGGGCCCTAGGGGCGATTTATAATTACTCGTTATTTAATATGAATAAACAAATTTGTCTTCATAATACTTAGATAGTAAAAAACTTTATTTTACCAGCTGTAGTAATGCAAATAGTATCATCTCCCTGGTTTTCACTATAATTACGCCTACATGTTTTATAGGAGGCATATTTAATATATTTCTCCAACACATCCATCCTACGGCAGGCAGGTTTATGAAACATGCATATATCTATTTTGTCCTTTTTTTTTATCTTTTTTTTTTATTCTTAAAAAAAAATAAACCCTTGAGCCAGATAAATTTCAGGCTTGCGCAGATTTATCATTACAATTACACTAGGTAATATGAAATATTAAATTACGTATATTATGAAATATGAAATATATAGGTATAACTTATCTAAAAGCCCTACTTCTGTACCCTCACTAAAGCATATATATATATATATAGCGAAGGAAAAGGTAGAAAAAGTATAAAAACATATAATTTTTATGTTCTTTATATAATATGGGTGGATACCCTGATTTGAACAGGGAACAAATTGTGCCACATACAATCACTCTACCATTGAGTTATATCCACTAAAAAGTAAAATCTTTTTATTATAAACATTATTCATTTATTTATCTAATATAAGTTTTGTTAATATAATATTACTTTAAAAGTACGGCTAGGGGGGAGCCTAGCCGTAATTACGTAGGAGTGATTCAAACACTCAATAATAAATACCTTTTCCCTCACTATATATATATATATTTAGTGAGGTGACAGCAAACGTGAAATTTATGATTTACGGATTATTTCCAGGAGGGCGACTCGAACACCCAAATGAGAATACCAAAAATTCTTGACTTTACCGTTTCGTCTACCCTGGATTTTTATTTATTCTATATATATTAAAAGAGAATAAATATAAAAACAAAAAATAAAAAAAAAAAAATAAAAAGAATAAAATTTTAGAACTTTCCCTCCCTGTGTAAACATGCAGGAGGGCAGCAAGAATTTAAATCCTACATCTATTACCGCTTAATTAAGTAACCTCTTTTTAGGTAGAGTGACTCACTTTTCTCCTTTGCCCACACTAAACATATATATATTTAGTGTGGGCAAAGAAGCAGGGTCATGTGATTTAATAGTTGTTAGGCTAGTATTGACCCATTTTTATCTTAAATACTCTATAACACGACCGTCTAGTAACCACATCGCCTGAAAATAAACATTAAATGCTTATATCTTCACTACCCCCCCCCCCCCCTAGCGAAGCCACCGCTTCTATTTTTTCCCTTTTTTTATAATAAATAATTTGATTATCACGTAATAATCAAATTATAATTATAAAAAAAAGGGAAAAAAAAAGGGGAAAGGGTAAAAAATATATAAAAGCTATCTAAAGATTTTTATTTAAATGATTGTTTATAACCTCATTCAGGATTAATGCCAGTGTCTGCCTTAAACACTATTCTACTATAACTTTAATACAATAAAATACTCTTGTCTGGCTTATAAATACACGCTTTACCTCGATTGGCAATAAAAATTTATAATAAGTCGAATATTTAAATTAAATCCTTTATTTGATAACAAATAGTATTGTCCCTTCCCTTCACACCTTAAACATATTTTAAGGTGCAGGAACAGAAGCAGGCTATGAAATAAACTCGTGTTGTAGATCATAAGTATAAGTAATTTAAGGTAAATCCGACTTGAACGGATAAGATTAAAAAAATCAAATAGGCCTAAGCTATTCATGTCTACCAATTCCATCACTACCTTTATATACTATATACATAGTACAACTGCTCGATATAAGATTTGAATTTATATTTTTTTTTTATTTATAAACTTCTTTTTTCTTTTTCATATAATATAAACTATAAACATATAAGTATAAAGATAAGGTAAACACAAAAATAAATATATTTATGTTATATCTAATTGCTCGAGGTAAGACTTGAACTTACAACCAAAATAGCTTCAGTATTTCGCTCGACCAATTGAGCTTCTCGGGCTTATTTATAAACAATAAAAAAATAGTATGCTTATATATATATTATCAGTAAAACATAGTAGTAGCTATTATGGAGACATCAGGACTCGATCCTGAAATAACGATATGCAAAATCGTAGTTTTACCAGTTAAACTATGTCCCCTTTTGCTAAAAAAAAATATATATTTAGCCTTTATTTGCTTTATTTTCTGTCTCCTCCGCGGCCGCAGAGGAGACAGAAAATAAAGTAAGCAACGACTCAGAGTAATATAATCTTTTCCTCTATAAACTTTATGGTTTTCTTCTCCTTTTTCTTTTTTCTTTAGATATATATAAATATAAATATCTAAAAGAAAAAAAAAAATAAAGCCAAGGAGCAATATCACAGCACTAATCTATTATTAGTTCATATATAGATACCTAAATTTTTTGTTTCGTTTCAGTTTATCTAAATTTATACGGGAAATTATTGGAAAAAGGGATAAATAGCCCACTTATTTAGTATGAAAATGTGGATTGTATAAAATTAGAGGAAAAAAGGTACGAGGTTAAAGCAATATTGGCTTTATATACTTAGATAAGCCGTATGTCAATAACTAGCTTTTGCTTAAATAACTTTGAATTAATTTATTGCGTATGATGCCCCCCCTCTCCCCCCCCCCCCCTCCGCTTCGGGGGGGGAATGAAGGGACTGGTTAACAAGGCTTTATTATTAAAATATTGGCCTTCACTAGATAATGAAAATTATAGAGGTCTTAGCTAATTTTTTTTTTTTCTTTTTTTTATATATTTTTATTTTTTTTTATTTATATATAAATAAAAAGAAGAAAACGGCATTAGATAATATCATAGTATACTTTTTTGCCGTATATCCGAAAAAGGACTTGAACCTTTATGACTTGCATCAGCAAAACTTAAGTTTGCCCTGTCTACCAATTCCAGCACTCGGATTTTAATATACTAAAAATATTAGATAAGGCCAGAGTGATTTGAACACTCATCTCAGCTGTCATGAGCAGCTTGCTTTACCAATTAAGCTATAGCCTTATTTACTAAAATAGCAAATTAACTCTTGTTTTTAAAGAAAATGCGGACAAAGGACTTGCACCTTCATAGACTGGTCATGAGCCAATTATGTTACTATTACATTAATCCGCTCTGAATATATATTTATATATAACTATATTAGCCTCAGAGGGATTCGAACCCTCGTATGTAATGATGAAAACATTATGTCTTAACCACTTGACTATGAGGCCTTATATTATCATATGTCGGCAAAGCACGCTTTGCTTTTAATCCTTACCCCTATCCTCTAAAGCCTAATTTTCCTTTTTTTATAAATCTATATGCGTAATAATAATATTATTTATAAAAAAGGGGGGGATTAAGGAATTAGGGAATAGGAATGAAGTAAAAGCCCAATGCAAGTATCGCACTTGCTTCAGCTGGTTACAAAACAGCTACATTACTTTTATGCTAATCAGGCTAAATATATTTTTAATAATTTAAATTTAATGTGAGATATACTACAATGTTTAGTTATATATATAATTAGTACTTTATACCTAAAAACATTTAAATCCTTTCAGCTAAAGCCTATTAATTGCACTTAATATTAATTAAAAATAATTAAATTTAAAGTTAATATTAACTACAAAATCGTAGTGTTCAACTACGTATATTTAAGAATATCTTAAGGTAAGTTTCGTGCCTAGATGCATTCAGCACTTATCTCTAACTAACTTAGCGTTCCTGCCGTGCCTATGCTATGATACAAAATATTTACTTAAGTGAAAGTAACATCCCTATTCGCTCATCTATATTAGTTTATTGAGAATATATTGGGCACATAAACAACAGGTAAACCATAGGTTAATATACCCAGCTCCTTTCGTACGAGGGGGCTATGCTTATTTTATTCTAATTTCCTCTAGAAGATAGAAACCATACTGTCTCACGACGTATTTAACCCAGCTCGTGTAACTTTTTAATCGACGAACAGTCGAACCCTTCATGATTCCTGCATTCATGTGGATAAGTTAAGCCGACATCGAGGTGCCAAACTGCGCACTCAATTTGTACTCTCTGGCGCAATTAGCCTGTTCAATATTTGTTAATAAAAGAAATTTGTTTACTTCTTTATTCCATTTTTCACAAAATGGTTCAGACTATTTCTTCATATTTATTCTCTGTATATAATGCAACGCTAAATTATGAAAATCCCACCTAAAAAAGTCACGCTTGCTGTTCCTTGTCTCTAATCCCTACCCATTACCCAGCAAAGCTGGGGGTAATGGATTAGGGATAAGTATTAAAAATTTTAAGGTTTTAGTTATAATCTTTACTACTTACTCAACCTTTAACTCCAAATGCTCCATTTCGATTTTTGGAATGAAGCATTGAATATTGTACATTAGATTTAACATGGCCTCTTAGTATTACTGCTGATAATCCTTTAAAGGAAGAATCTACGTTTTTTAAACCACCTTTTCATTTCATCTTAAAAACAGATCTAGAGGCAGTAAACCGTCTGGTTAATCTACCTTTAGCTTCTATTCTAATACCACGCATTTTCATGTGCTTTAAAGATCTAAGTATATAATTCCTTAATGAAACAGGACGCTCCTCTCTTTCTTCGAAAACAGAAGCAAGTGATCCTCTACTTTTAATTTCTTTCTTACCTGCTTGTGGCGCAGCCAAAACTCGCTCGTCCAAAGCATAAGGAAAAATATTTAAGAGTAATTTATTTAAAAGATCTCTCTTTTCCCCCGCTACGCTGGGTACAGCAAAGGCGGAGTCAAAAGTAAACAACGAATTAATTTTAAGGTTTCTCATTTTATTTAAGAGCTGTTCACTATTTTTTTTGTAGCCGGAGCCATGAGCAAAAGATTTTTCTTTTATTATACTTATGTTCGGTAATTTAACTTTATTTAATGATTTTTTTAATACTTTATATAATCTATTCTCTCTGTTCTTTAATTTTAAAGAAACAGCTTGCGTAAAAATATCACTATTTAAATGCATTTTTTTTAAGTTAACGAGATTAAATACTACATTTTTATTATAAATTTGACTAACCAGATATCTTAGTTTTAATAAGAAGGCATGTTTAAACTTAATTTGGTTAAGTGTAAGTAATTTTATACATATAGTTAATTTATTAAGATAGTGTAATTTAACTTTACGCATATAATCCGTATAATCCGGATATTTAATACGAATAAGACTGTTAAGTTTACGCTTAAAAATTAAAAGTTTTTCATCCTCACTTAATACTTTACTTTCAACTAAATTAGATATTAAATAAATGTGTTTATTTGTTAGATCAAAGTATTTACATAATTTTTCCACAAAGGACTTCTTAAATAATGTAACATAATCTGTATAATGGTTAGGTATTCTCAGATATTCTTTAAGGCTAAAAGGTCTATTATAAGTTATGATCTCTTTATTGTTTCTATCCACATTAATAAACCGTTTTAAACGTTTATTGGGCCTATATAAATCAAAAATTTGTTTTTTAATCTTTCTAATTAAAAATTTTTTTTCTGTATTATAAAAATATAAAGTAATAACAGCTTTAGAACTAGTATGTTTTAAATCCCCTTTAGCTACAAAGATTTTCTTTGCAGATAGTCCTCTAGATCTAGTACGCTTACGTCTAGATATATTTTGTGGACCTTTTTTATTACTTTTTTTACTTTTTTTACTTTTTTTATTTTTAAAATAAAAATTAAAATAACTTTTTACTAAACTCATAAAATTGTTATCAGCTACAGGTAATAATTTAATATAGTTTTTATTATAAGCATAAATACTATTTTTTCATTCCTGAGCTGCAGGTGTAAAATGTCTTATCTGCCCTGTATCACTTGGTTTTACCTTTAGAGGTATAACTTTAACCTCCTTTTGGTTTTTCTTAAAAATAAGTGGTTTTGCGTATTGCTTCTGCTTCATACCCACCCGATTAGAGTAAGGGCCAAAGAGATACTTTAACTTTCTCCCCCTTTTGTTTTCTCTTTTTGCTTCCTTCTGTGCAGCTTTCTGTGTAGCAAGCTGATTTGTTTTTTTTGCTAGCCTATCTGGAGAAAGCAGTATAGAACGGTAAGCAGGGGCAGGTTTTATCCTAGATATTTTACACTTTTGCTTTCCCATTTTTATATAAAATTTTTTTTTTGCTTTAAAATGTTTGCTCATGCTCAATATTTAATTGAGTCTATTTCATTAATATTAATATTAATATTAATTATATCAAAGTTATTACACTGAAAGAATTAAAAATTACATTTAAGTACCACTGTCCCCAGCTTCTAATTTTCCCCTTTTTTTATTATTATATAATACTATTTACATAATAAGCAATTATTTATAATAATAAAAAAAGCTGGGTGGGAAAAATAAACTTGGTGGGAAAAAGGCTATGTCTTCAGCCTTATTTAGATTTAGGTTTAAATTTAAATAAGATGTCAGGCGTGTAGTCTTTGGTATCTGAAGATACTATTCGTAATTTTCAATCCCGACTATGAATACTATAGTTTATATATACAAGAAAAATAAATATGTTGGGCTTAAGAGAAGGATTATTGTTAGCATACTCACCTTCTAGTCGTTGAACGGTTTTACTTCTTTATCTTTTTTTAGATAATGCTTAAGTAAATTTCGCTTCAAGTGAACTTTATAAGTTATTCTTGAAATTGACCCAATAATTAACCAATAGGTTTATTCGCTAAAAATTAAAGAAATAAAACATTGGAGGACTAACATCCCTAGCGTAGCTTTTTCAAAAATCCAAGACCTTTCCTTTCTGCATCTTGTGATCATATGCCCCGCTTACGCGACTGATAGACGTGTAAGTCAAACAGTAAAGCAAGATTAAGCCATTAAACTTGACAAGTAATAAACATAATTATATAAAAAGTGTAATTTAAACTAATTATATAACTAAAAACATTAGAAAAATATTTTCAAATTAATGTTTTAATTACATCTATTTTCCATATAGTTAAAATCTTACTTAAATTAAAATATTAATTCTAACTTAATAGATATATAGTTGGATTAGTTTTAGCTTAAGCTAAACCAATAACAAACTAAAAATAAAAATATACAGTTTGTATATTTAATTGTCATAAGTAAGTCATGACAATTTTACAAAATTAACTTTGGATACACCCAGGTACTTTTTATGGGATCTGTGCCCCGCATAAACTGCCTCCTAGCCATTGTTCCCATTTGATGGGTTAATTATAATACTTAATAACGTAATAACAACGCACCTTATATTATGACGTAGACTCTATAGCCTACGAATATGATAAACAAAATAAAGGTGTTTCAATTTTGCCTGAACGAGGTTTAAAAAATTGCCTCCAACTACCTTATACACTAATATTGGTTCAATCATATTCAATAACTAGCAACAGTAAAGCTGCATAGGGTCTTCTCGTCTATCTAGAGGTAAACTGTATCTGCACAGTTATTCCAATTTCACTGAGCCAATCATTGAGACAGCTGTTGTATCGTTAAATCATTCCGTTTCATAATTTTACCGTTGATATTATCTTTAGGTTAGGTTATTATGATATCTTTAATCTTAAATTACTTATATTTGGCTTAAGAACCACTTTCGTGGCGACTAGAGCGCACCTTACTGAGATTAATACTTATTTTTAAGTATTTTAGTGTAATCTCAGAAGAAGCATCCGCTCGTTGCTCTTTTACAGATATATTATCTGACTTAGATCCGCGATAACCCATTTCGTTTTCACTCATCTTCTGACTTGTTACCTTATTGTTTAGGTTATTTAATAAATAACCTAACAAAAACCTGAAGGATTAATTCAGCCACATATAGTTTTTCAACTATAGCTTGGTACCAGAAGCTTTAGGGTGTCCCCGGAGTTTGCCTCTTTATTGCACAAAAATCAAGTTTCCTAGGCTCGATTTTTCTATTCCTATTTAGGCTGGCATAAATTTTGTGTGCTTATCATTAAAAGGGACGTATCCCTTAATAGATGATAAAATATAAACAATAAGTTTAATAAAGGGCAATTACTGCTTATCCTTTAAGATACTTATTTTAAACTCTCCCTTAAAAAGTTTACCCTTTTCAGCCAAAGCTTTAAGAGTTTGCCCAGTAGTTATAAAATCAGGTGCAAAAGATAAAGCTGCCTTTCCTTTTTTTTTTTCTTTTTTTTTATACAAATAATTTATATATATAAATAAAAATATATTAAAATAAAAAAAAAAGAAAAAAAATTGAGAAGGGTATATAGCTGTTGAACCAGATAGGAGAATAATAATAATAAACTTAATAAGGGTTACCTTAGAGTTCTAAATTTTTTTCCTTTTTTTTTATTATAATTTAATTATTATTTAACAATTAAACTATAAAAAAAAAAAAGGAAAAAAATAAAGTGTGCGTCTTACTTAAAAAAATTCAACGCTTTTGACATTTAGGTCCATAGTTATTTTCTACTTAGTTCAGATGCGTCATGTTTTAGCACCAAGTTTCCTCTCCTACCTGTTTCAAAATAGGATTTTTAAGTAGCTTTTCGGATAGTTCCCTTTTTCTAAGATGATAACCACATCTCATACATCTATAGGTATGAAGTCGCACGTGTACCGGTTACTAAGCAGGGCACATTCTTTTAAGTTATTATTAATATCGTTATAATGCCACGCTTAAATTAGGAATAGATTGATTTCTATTCATGCAAGACCGCATTTAACGGCCAGGGTATTCCGCTACCTTAGGACCCTCATAGGTAAGGCCGCCATTGATCGGGGTTTCCTTCAAATCCAAGCTTATATTAGTCAACCTAGAAAATCCGTTAACCAGCCGACATTGGGCAGAAATCACACTCAATACTTTGATTTATTATCTTATTGCAAAGTGCTTTGTTTTAATTAAACAGTCGTACAACACTATTCCATGCTTCCTATTCTTTACCTTATACTAATAAGTAAGAATGGCTCTCCTTATCCCGAAGTTACGGTAGTTAGTTTGCCGAGTTCCTTAATGATTGTTCACTCAAACGCCTTCGTATTCTCTACTTGCTTACTTGTGGTAGTATTTAGGTACGGTTTATTTAGCCTTATTTCGTCATTCTTCATATGTTTTAGTATATTTAAAATGATAAAATAAACATTACTTGTTACAAGTTTTTCCAGAACCTTCTTCACTTTTCTTACTGAGTATAAATATTTATACGCTCCCTTTAATTTTTGAAAAAAAAAAGGGAGCGTATAAATATTATCACCGAGCAAGAAGATGTTGTTACTTTGTAGGTAAGCTTTACTCATCGTTTAATCCTTTAGGTTAGTAAACTTAGAGGCCGTTACTTTAATAAATCCATAAGCTTTAGGCGAGGGCTATAATATCTTTTGTTAGATATCCCCCCCATATTAATTTCCTACGTTTTTTTTGAATTAATTGAATGTCCGCCCTAAACTGGACAACTAATTCCTATTCTTCAAATTCATCTTAACGAACGCAAGGGACCCTTTTTCGTTACTCATGTCAGCATTCTCACTTGGGTTACCATTAATTCAGGGCTCTCACACGATATTACTCGTTATTACTCTATATTCTTAAAAAGAATATGTCTAAGATTTACCCAACGTTCTGCTACCCCATAGTTAAATTCTATATTATATTTAACAATATGGACAAGGTGTCGGTATATTGTTTAGATCCGTTAAATTTTCGGTGCAACTATCAATGTAAAGTTTTTACTAAACCAGTGCTCTGTTACGAGGTCTTCAAAAAATAGCCGCTTCTAAGCCTATTTCCTAGTTGTATTAGATAGAAACTTCCTTAGTTTCACTTAACAATAATTTTGGAACCTTAACTCTTGTTCTGGGCTGTTTCCCTTTAGACATACAACCTTATCGTACTATGTCCGATTATTCAATACATTTTTATATTCATCATTGCCCTTCCGAGTGCGAATACTCACCGATAAAATCCTCACGATTCCCCGATATATGCAAAATTATTTCTTATCTAGGCGTTGCCTAGATAAGAAATTATAAGTTGCCTGAGATCACAGTTCTGTACCTGCTATGATGTAACTTGAATTACCTACTTATATAGGTTTCGCAGAAAACCAGCTATCCTAGTCAGTTTTGTCTTTCACTAACTTACCACAGTTCATCGGATATCTTTACAACGATAAACCGTTCGGGCTTTTATAACCCTGACCATGGTAAGATCACTAGGCTTCGGGTCTAATTTTAGATACTAATTCATTATTTCATAATTGGTTTATCTAGGCATTACTGCTCGCATCTAATATTAACTTGCTGACCCATTATGCAAAAGGTACGCTCTTACTATTTATTTAAACTTGAGCTGCTTATAAAACTACTATTTCAACCTTTCCTTCACAGTACTTTACGCTATCGCTTATGTATTATATTTAGCCTTAGAGGAAGGTTCCCCTTGTATTCAAACAGGTTATTGCCCGTTTTACTTATTTAATATATCAGTGGTTAGAGCTTTGTTTTGCTCTTCAAATACGGACCAGTAGTGGTCTTGCTTCGAAGCAAGCCACTACTGGCCCGTTATTTGAAGAGCAAACATGTCGTTGTCCTAGTAATGCTAATAATTTTATTACAATATATTTTACTTACATTTTTTTTTTTTTTGTATAAAAAAATATATACATAAATATTCTGATAATTTATAGGCTGTTCTACTTTCATTCACACTAATCATAGAATCTCGTTTGATTTCTTTTCCTAAAGTTACTAAGATATTTCAATTCACTTTGTTTATTATTGAATTTCTCTAAGAGTACATGTGCTACATTTAATTTTAATGAAATACACAAATTAAAAAACTCTCTTTAATACATAGCAAGATATTCCTAATAGTTTCTTTATATACTTGCCTATACAAAAAAAAAATATTCCCTTGTATAGAAACATTGTTTGATATCTATCACATTACTAATAATAATCAGTATTATTAGGTATATACTCGGGTTATTATGATTCGAACATAACAATTCCTCAACCCAAATGAGGCGCCTAACCAACCTGGCTCTAACCCGTATTTTTTTTTTTTTAGTACAGAGAATATCCGATTTGAACGGATGTGATCTATTAAATCTAATAAGTTTCAAGCTTACCGCCTTAAACCACTCGGCCAATTCTCTTTATAATAGCATATAGCTATATATTAGCTACTAACTAGTTAACATTAATAAGTTAAAATTAAATTTAAAACGTTATTCAGCATTACATAATGAACTTAAATTGATTCCTCAGAGACTTGAACTCCGAACATATCCTTATCAAGAATACGCTTTACCAATTAAGCTAAGGAACCTATTACCTTAAAATTATAGAAATAAGGTAAATTGACCTTATTTCTATAACCTATTATATTAAGGACTTTAAATTATATAGGCTTTCTTGCCCTGCACTTCACTAGACAAATAAGAAAGATGTATTATAATCCTTCTCCTAATTTTTACAATTGCCTTTTCCCTTTATTTTTCCCTTTTTTTATTATAAATAATTGCTTATTATGTAAATAGTATTATATAATAATAAAAAAAAAAAAGGGAAAATTAGAAGCCGGGAAAAGGCACAGAAAAGATCTCTTAAAGTTTAAATTTTTATCTATAAATAGATTAAATTTTAAGTAATAGACAATAATGTGGTATAAGATTATATATATTATATGTATTCTTATACATATTACTAATAACAATTACAATCTATAAAGGGGGGGGGATTTAATTCATATTACCTATAATGATACTGGTTTCTTAAAGAGGTTGCCATACTTTTCTCCAAAAGGGCAGCCTCCCTTCCCTTTTGGCTATTAATATACAACTATATACATATAACTAGCTTTCGCTAGGCTTTGCCTGGCAAAGCCTAGAACGAAAAAGGGACTAACCCTACAAAAAAAAAAGCCAAATCATTACAACAAAAGATCTGAAGCAGGAAAAACAAATAACTTTTTTAAGTACAGCTCTGCATAAATATCATAGCATGCCTTAAAACTGAACCCAACTAAACAACTCTAAAAAGTAAATTCCAATTAAACCTTGTACATCATCACCCCTTCGACCATGTGAGTTTTTTTTTTCAATTTCCACCCCCCCCCCCAAAAAAAAACCCTCCAGCTCTTTTTTCAGGGAGGCGTAGCCCGAAAAACTTCGACACACAACGCCCTCTGCCGAACAGCACACTTCATCATTCACAAGCTTCCAGACACCCTCTGGAAGCTTTTTGCACGTACTCTTTAGCTCCCCCCCCTGTTGGTTTTTTTCTTTCTTCCTTTCTAGATGCAAGGCCCTTGCAGAAGAGGGCACTAACACTTGTGCCGCACATCGGAACGCATAGTAAGTATATACTGCTTATTATTTTTATTTTTCCCACAATTTTGAGATAATTGTGTTTCTACGGCTGCCGTAGCTGTTTCACTTGTGATTTTTTTCCCTTTTTTTATTATAAGTTTATTATCTATATAGTAATAAAATTGTTTATTAAAAAAAAAGGGAAAAAAAAGGAAAGATGGATCACGTTAATTTTGGCTTATTATATTGTCTACTGTCTTACACTGTTTTCTTAAAACGTTAAATAGTTATTTTCAACAAATACACTACTTGTTAACGGTCATACCACAATAATAATATAAACAATAACCAATTTTTTTTTTATTTATCCATATCCTGCTCCTAGCGAAGCATGACCAACAAGCCTTATACATATACTTGTAAACTAAACAAACAGCTAATAAAGAACCAAAATTTCATAAATAACTTAGGTTACTTGGTTGTGGTGAATCGATCATATAAGAGTTAACCAATTTTAATAAAGGATGACTTTTAAAAATTCTCATTTTATAATTAAAATTTCATAAAAAAAATTTTTTTTTTTCTCTCCTGTCCCTGCTGCAGCCAGTACGGGCTGCAGCAGGGACAGGAAGGAGGCAAGAAAATTTTTATTTTAACTAAGAAATAAACAATTAATCCTATCAAATGAATAGGATTATTAATTTAATCTATAATGTATTATGGATTAATTAATAAAAGGCTTTATTTTCTTTTGCTTAGTTCCCCCCTGCGCAAGCCAGCACGGCTTGTGAAACACAGATGTAGCCCTAATCCGTAATGATAGGTATAGAAGCAGTTCTTTTAAAGGACTTATAAATTTAACTCGAGTGATATTATGCTTAATTAAAAAGGTTATAAAGTATCAAGAGCACTCAGATTTGAACTGAGAAGGTGAAGTTTGAAGCTTCAAATTTTACCATTAAACTATGCTCTTTATATTTTAATATTAAAGTATACTGTTTATAATTTCTATTATATCGGAAAAGAGATGATTCGAACATCCAGGTGTAGAACACAATATTTAGCAAATATCTCGTTTTACCAATAACAACTTTTCCTAAATACTTTATATTATTATATATAAGTATACGGGTTAAACCGGCCTCGATCCGATATACACTTCTATGACAAAGAAGGTTCTTACCAATTAGAATATTAACCCTTACGGCCAGCCGAATTCGAATCGACACAAATCGTTTGGAAGACGAAAGGTCTACCATTAACCTATGGCCGTTTATTTTTAATTGTAAAAATAAACCTAAAAATAGTTTAAAAATTTAAGACCTATGGGATTCGAACCCATATAACAAAGATTAAAAGTCTTGTATTTTACCATTAAACTAGTATATTGTTTATTATTTTTTAGTATATTATCCAAACTATCCAAGGCAAAAAATATATTACTTAGAATAAGTTTAGTAATATATTATTCTTATCCAAGACTCGAACTCAGATCTAGATATTAGAAATATCCTGCTCTACCATTGAGCTAATAAGAGTTAATAAACACTGCACAAGTGCAGTGTTTATTAATACAGTATTAAAAACTTAATCAGATTATAAGCAATAAAAAAGGGTATTAAGTAAAAAAAAAATATGATTTTTTTTTGCTAAATACTTTTTCTTTATTGCTATATAAAAATGCCATCATAAGGGTAAATAAGCTATTTTTGCTGAAGATACGTATAATGACATATTTATCTCATGGCATATATATTACTATATATTACTAATAAACATTAGAACTAATATTGTATGAATCTAGTAATAAACTTAAAAATTAGTGCTGCTTACTATGTAGGCAAGATAAAACTGAGGGTTGAAAACAGGCACGCAGGCACGCGAAGCTGCAGCAGGGCTATATTTAAATTTATATATAATTTAGTCTACTGCCTTTTTCTATTTAAATAGAGATTTATATAATAAATAAATATTTCCTTTATAAATAAGTAAGTTTTTCTGATGCGTTCATAACCCTTGACTGTATTTTATAACAAAAAAAAAATTAATCTTTTAAGGTATTTAAATTTTATTTAGAAAGCCACATAAATTTATATGGATAATAACCTGTTAATACTATATTACCTTTATTTGGGCTGTATACAAAGTACCTCTACCCTTTATCATACCTGACGTTTTTACTTTGAATATAACATAATTAAATCTAAAGACTTTCAAGCCGAAAAAGATATGTTTCCTTTACCTCTTAGGTATAAGCCTTCAAACATACCTATAAATCTCATACTCCCAACCCATCTATCTATACTAAATAAATAGGGATTTACAAGATATATGCTTGTAGGGTGTATACTATTTAAAACTTAAAGCCGGTTCTCTCAATACCATTGAAAGTAAATTTAACACAGCTTCTGAATTAAAACTATAAAGTAGTCGTAACCACGCGGCATTCCTATCTGCTAAAAAAAAAAAATAAAATAGGGAGAGGGTAAACTACCTACTACTGAGCCGGATTAATAAAAAAAAGCGCTTTTTTCTTAAGCGCTTTTTTTTTACAATCTCAAGTATTCAAGGTATCCTTCAAACCAGGGTACCTCAACCTCCCAAGTATCTATAACACTAAAGGTATTTTAATAGGTGGCCTTTGTATTAAGGAATTTAGTGTATGAGGACTATAATTATTATAAATATTTCTTATTATCGCAATATAAAATAAAAATGCCATCATAAGGGCAAATAAACCAGTTGCTTCTGTTTTCGAAGAAAAAAGACAAAGAATTAAACTTCTTAAAAGTTATTTATAGTTTATATACTATGTATAGTATATATGTTATATATAAACAGATATATGGAGGAATTGAACACCCTAACTTAAGATCTGCAATCAAAACACAGAACCATTTACAGCATATACCTTAATATGTACTTCATTATTTTTGGCTGTAAAATAAATCTTCTCCCATATATTTTTTTTTTTGTCTTGATCAAATGGTAGGCTAGCAGCTAGCCTCGAGTAAATATTGAATCGAAAATATCTTAAAGATGATTCAAGATCTGCTTATGAAGAAATATGTACAACGTACATAAAAGAAATTATAGGTATAAAGTAGTTAGGAGGAAAGAAACGGCACATTACCCGACAATATAATTAGAATATGAATACTTAACAATACTATTAGAACAAAAACGCTTGAATAGACCAATTAATTGACCTAAAACGACTTTTATGTCTGAAACATTGAAGGGTATAAGGACATGAGGAAGAAGAAAACAAGTACCGATCAGGACCCGGAATATTTTCAGCCAATAACTGTAAATATTTACGGCTAGTATACCTGCCCCCTTTATTTTTTCCACCAAGTTTTTTTTATAATTAGAAGTTTATTATCTATATAGTAATAAAATTCTTTATTAAAAAAAAAGGAAAAAATTTAGGGGTTAGGGGGGGGGGTGAATAATATTATTATTCTATAATATTTAAAAAGTGTACTAATTATAAATCATAATTTATAATTAATTAATAAATTGATTATAAATTAATAATTATAATTATATAATAAAAGTATACTATTATTAATACTTAGACTCCTTACTAGGCAAAAGGGATTTTACATAAGCAAAAAATATTGGCCTTTTATAACCAAACAATAAAGACAAAAAGTTTATTTTTATCTTAATCACTAGTACTAAATATAACATTCTTGCTTATTTAATAAAACATATGTGTTTATTTTGGCATAAATATTTACTAAGCTAGCTAAACAAGTATGGGCTTTATCACAAATTAGTGCCTACACGTACATAGAGCCAGTCTTAATTTATGCTTTCTCCCTGAGTTTCCTTATAACTTTCCTGTGTATACTTCTTGTGCCTAATCCACCAAGAGGGATAAAAGGGGGGGGGGGAGAAGTATATAAAAAAGTATTTAAGGGATAAGTCTATTAATAAATAACTTATTAGTTTATGCACTAGTTGGTAAAATATAGCTTATGTAAAAAAAAAAGCAAGGGTAATTGTTTACTTACCTATATTTATTATATCTGTCTCTAATCCTAAATATAAAAAAAGCTAAACTTAATAAAGAAATACAAAATTTAAATATTACACTTTTTTTTTTATCATAAAAGTTAAAGAGCTTATAGTAATAATTCATTAAAAAGTATAAAGTAAGAAGAATAAATAATATAAATACTCCTAAAACATCTTTTTTGAATGAATAATAGATAAGATCATATTTAGAAATTCAAAGGTATTGATTGAAAATACAACAAAGCTAGGAAATAAAACAATTAATAATACTACGACCCTCAGTAGTATATAGAAATATATAAAAAAAGTCATACTACATCCACAAAATGTCAATATAGTATACTTGCCTCCACAATTGTGTTACCTAAAAAGCACCTAAGGACCACACAGGTGCTTTTTACTTCCGTACCTCACAGTACGGTTCAGACTATGTCTTCATTGACTTTACCTAGGTCTAGCTTCTTGCTTCGCATCAGAAAGACCTTTTTTAACAAATGATTACATTTACTAAATTTCAGTTCGGTACAAAGGAGGACGCTATGAAATATTAGTTTAACCTAAATACTTCTAGTCGTTGAACGTTCTTATTAAAAAAAAATTTTTTAGGACTATAGAAAGGCCAGATATCCGCTTATGGTTTTCACTAGTGTCGCTCGCGCACAGAAATATATTAAAATATAATGTTAACTTTTAACGATACAACATTTATCCAACATAGCTGTTTGAACCACTACCGTTAATCCATACGTATATAACGCGCTTAAAATCTAGCTTCAACCCTAAAATTTTAATAAGCTTCGCTTCAATTTAACTTTTAATACACACATTAAATAAATCAGGTAGCCAGCTCTATTTTTTTTTTCTTTCCTTTTTTTTTTCCGTGCACAGCACGTCTAGTAAAAAAAAAAACTTCTTCTTAAATCTATAGATTTATTATCATTAAAAAAAAGGAAAAAGGAGCTTAACTAAAGTTTTTATTGAAATTCATCCTCTTTTATTTTGCATTTATCAACAGCAAAATGGACTTATCGATTTTTACTTCTATTTAAATTACACTGGACCCCTAAATTAGCACTAGATAAATTATCTTTCTCTTTTTATTTATTTACTGTTATAAAAAATAATTTTTTTTTGATTAACAAAAAATAGAAAACCAGGCGGAAATTAAATACACCTCTGCTTTAACAAACTAAGAAAGTGGTGCCACCGCACAAGGATAGGGACTACTCTATTATCTAAGAATGCCTATTAATTATTCTGGGGCGTAGTCATCATTTCAGATCTTAAGTATTATTTCCTTGTATTCGGGTTTAAACACTACAGTTTTACCCACTCTTTTTAAATGTTCCCCGCTTTCTATAATGTTAGCAATTGCTAACATTTTTTTTAAACGCAGGACTTTTGATCCATGCATCGGATAATTTAAAAAGTGAGGATAAATAACTTTGTTCCAAATCTTTTTACCTCCTATAGTAATTTGGACAGATTTTTTACCCTTACCAAGGGTAAAAACATTTAAATTTGGTTGAAAATAATACAAAATTTCCCTTATAAGACAACTATTATTAACGTGTTGAGAAATTTGTATACCCATAGATCCAAAGTTAGATTTAGTTCTCAAATATAAACAACCATCTCCAGCTATAAACCCGTTTATGTAATTACCGTCTAAAGGTATATGCTCTAAATTACCTTTTATAACGTGAACCGGAGGCATTTTACTGTAATCCTTCCGTAAAGAATTCATACCCTCAGAAAGACTAAATAATAATTTAATCCCTACCTCAGAACGATGTAGGTTTTGCTCCATTAACTCTAAAGCTTGCACAAAATCCTCAAAATCTAAGAACTTAGTACCTCTTAGAGGATATTTGATAAAATGGTTTTTAATAACACCAAGGCTAGTTTTATCCCGAACGGCATAATCAACGGTACCCCTTTTTTCATCTACATCCACGGAGCCTACACCAAAAAAAGCCTTAACCTTTTCAAGTAAAGCTATCTCATTGACTAGCATAGTAATTTTGAATCTCAACATAGTCGTCATACCAAACTTTGCTCTAGCATCACGACATTTAAGAATGGAGAAACTACCCTCGGCTTCTGTTAAACCAGTTACAAAATAAGGGTCTAACTTGTTAGATTCTAATTTACTACTTGAATAATACCTAAGGGAGTTTTTTTTTACTCCTTTTCCTGCCCTCCACCTATAACTACGTACGCTAGATGAGTATAAAGAGGGAGCGGACTTCGTCCGCTCCAAACAAAGACCCGTGAGGAGGCAGAGCATAGGTATGCGTGGAAGCCCTGCTTTGCCGGGGATTCCAACGTTTTGGCACCTTAGGGGCCCTAGCTTATTACACTTCGTGTACAGCGAAGCTATTGTGTTAAATAAATAAAGTATAAATCCCTGATATCCCAGGTGGTGATTATCTGTAGAATGGTAGGCCAAAACACGTCATAAACCCACAGCTATGAAAGCTGTACCGATAATTACCGTGCCTATCTTTACTTTAACATATCGCACGGTTTAAATGATTTAATCCACTAGTAACAACATAAGCATAAACAAGTTCATAAACCACATAAAAGGCGACTTAGCAAGAACGTAAAGTTATTTCCTTATTTCTAAGGAAGACTGAATACACCTTAATTGCTTCTAGTTTCCCTTCCACAACAACTACCGTCTACTCGATGCGCTTTTCCATATTTGTCTAAAAAGATAAATATAGGTTAGTTCCGCGATTGCCCATTTAAGTTTCCTTAATACAATAACTTTTTACCATACCCACTACGATTAATAACGGTACTTATTATTAGACTTTTCACTATATATAAGGTGGTATTATTGTCTTTAGGGGTTCCCCGGAGTTTGGCAGTTTAGTATGTATTCCTAGGTTAAACAAATTTTTACTCGTTCACCGCCAATGGTAAACAAAAGTACAAGAACCAAAAGGGGGGGGGGTATACTTTTACCCTTTAAAGCCTTAGGGCTAAACGCTCCCTTACCTAAGTGGCTAGATACGGAGGGAACATTCTAAGATCATATTATTTATAAGTTAACAATCTAGCGACTTATCTCACTTTATTCATTCCGGACTTGATTTGACAAATTCGGTCAAACCCTTCTTTAGTTAAATGATCCTTGGTTTGAATTATTTCGGCTATTGTACATCAATCTTTAAAATCTTAAGCCTCAATACCTCTTATATTATATTCGAGGAAAAATGGCATGATTTTATTATAATTGTCTGAAAACTCATAAGTTTTCAAACTTACCGTGGTTCGACCTAAAGAAAATGGACAATATCTAAAACAACCAAAAAAGCCACAAAACTTCTAACTAAAGATTCATCTCTACTATGTTGAGATAAACTAAAAACTAATCTAACAATAATTTTAGAAGAAGATTTGTTTTCAGTTATGGCAAAACAACCCAATAAAAAAAGAAAAAAAAAATAAAAATAAAAATAAATATAAATAAAAATACATTCCATTCTTTTTTTTTCTTTTTTTTTTATAGACCTGAAGCAAACCCAGCCATCCAATAAGGATGCGGTTTTTCTGTAATTACAGTTAAAGGTTTTAAGGCTGATATAGTCTCAGGAAAGCAGCCTTTAATACATCGGTTAAGCCGAGATTAACTGAAGCTTTAAAAGATACAATATTTTGTAACCCTTCCATTGTTAAATGTTTTTTAAGATTAACCATCTCTACAACGGATTTAAATAGAAAGAAATCTCCTCGTTTTTGGGTTATCAAAGGGTATTTAACAAAATGAGGTATAATTTTAGTAGTTAAATCACCTATAGAAGATACAAAGTAACCACAACTTTTCTCCCCTTCCGATATTCTACCTACACAGCCAAAATAAGCCTGAATTCCTTGCAAAAGTAGTAAATCTCGCGAATGAAGATTGATAGAAAAGACAGCTTCTACTTGTCAACCAATAATAGTCCTAGTGGTTTTTCTAACTCTAATAGAAAAACACCCTTCAGCTAAATTTTTCCTTTTTTTTTTATAATTATAATTAATCTATATATCAGATAATAAAATTATGTCTGAAAAAAACTTGGTGGAAAAAATAAAGTGAAACCAGTAATAAACCAAGGGTCTATTTTGGTAGACTCCCTTTTAATACAAAAAGGCAGCTTAGGTGAAGTAATTGCTGAATAAACCTAAAATGTGCATACTTTTTTACACTATTTCTCAGGTTCCAATCTGAGTATGAATGTACAAATATTAACATAAGGCTCTTTATCCTTATTTCAAGAACTCACGTTCTTGTTTAGACTATATCATTAATGTATAAACTTTGATTATACATCAGGTAAAGTTTTCGTGGCAGGGTTTTCCAACTCGTCTTTTAAAGTATTAAAAAATACACTGACAGTTAGCCTGCTAGTCGTTGAACCGTTATATATTATATGTATGGCTAGACTTTTTATTTTTAAATTTTTATTATAGAATAGGCAGCTCCTGCTTTTTGGTTTACGTAACCACAGCAAGAAGACGTACAAAAGGAAAACTATGCTTAATATATAATTGGCTGCTTATTGCCCTCAATTTAACATAATAAATTATAAGCGGTTCCAAGCAATTTATCTTTTTTACTATAAATCAATATATTAATACATCAATCTAAACATAAGAAGAAAGATGTCACGTATTATATTGATATAATAGGGGCTACATATAAAACTAAAACATACAAAACTAATTATTAATTCTACCATTATTCATACCAGATCTAATTAAACGAATCTCATTTAAACCTTCAACAGTCAAATGAGATTTTTCCCCCATTAGGTCTGCGATTTTACAAAAATCTTTATAATCTAAAAACTTGGTTCCTTGTAAAGGGTGTTTATCAAAAAAAGGAATAATATTATCAGATATTTTACTATATTTATATACGATATACACTAGACCATTTGGTTTTCTACTAGCCTTTTCAATAGCTCCACAATCTAAATAAGTAATTAATTCGCTTAATAAAAACTCATCTCGTGTGTGTTGAGATACTGAAAAAGAGATTTTTACCTGATATCCTACAGCATAAAGAGAGCTTTTTTTTAATCCTATGTGAAAACAACCTTTCCCGTCTATAAATCCTGTTAGTCAGTTAGGGTCAGGTATTCCCTTAAAATTAACCGAAGGTCTTGGCACAGCTATAGTATTAGGAAATGCTTTTTTAAGTAATACTGATAAACCTAAATTCATAGAAGCTCTGTAGTTAAGAATTTTTTGAATTCCTTCTAACGTAGACTGTTCTTTTTTATTTAACAAACTTACTATAGATTTGAAGAACAAGAAATCTGCTTGTTTTTGACTTATTAAAGGATATTTATCAAAATGGGGAATAATGATATTAGTCAAATCATTAAAAGATTGTACTGTATAAACCGCAGCCTTACGGGTTTTACGCACAGCAACTGTACCCACACAAAAAAAAGCTTGTATTCGTTCCAATAACTTTAAATCTCTAACATGTAACTCTATAGCAAATATGGGTAATACACGCCAACCAGACTTTCTTTGAGAGTTTTTGGTAAATCTTACACTAAAGGATCCTTCCCCATCGGATAAACCTGTAACTCAGTATGGCTGAAGTTTAACTGATGATTCTGTAATGGTAGAAATATAATTTTGTTTTTTTATAAATAATAAATTTGAATTGCACCCGTGAAAGCCGGTTCCGAAATAAAAACATGACCCAAATGCACCATCACTTATAGTGAATGAAGAAACAGTGTATTCTACACCTTGTACAATATTGTTATCATAAGGAGTTTAATCCTTATTTCAATAATTTTCATTATTGTTCAGACTATATAATGCATACAATAATATCGCTATGTGTACACCAAAGTTTTAAAATAAACAAGATAAAAAAAGAGCATCTGTCTAAAAGTCAGTCTTCAGAGTTAAATAAAAACTGCTAGCGAAGCCACCTAGATAAAACAGAAGTGCTAAATTGTTTTATCCTATTTATGAGTCGTTGAACCTGCTTCTTAAATACTCTTTGTAATATTTAATAAAAGTTGGCTGCATATTGTCTTGTTATTAGATTAATTAACACTTTACGCTTAAAGTGTATTAGCAACAATTTCAGCGCTCAGAGCTAAAGGTTGCAAGATTTTCATGCAATTTACTTTGTACGTTTGCCTAACTTCGTGCATAAATTTAAGAGCTTACTAATTTATTTATGCATAACTTTAAGCAAAGGCCTATATATATGCTTTTTTCGTGCTGGCTTAGCCAAATACCTACTCGTAATTAATTATATATTCTAGAGCTATTCATTCCAGATTTTAAATAATTTATCTTATTAATATCCAGCTTCTAATTTTTTCCCACCAAGCTTTTTTTATTATTATATAATACTATTTACATAATAAGCAATTATTTATAATAAAAAAAGGGAGGAAAAATAAAGGGGGGGGGAGTTAAATGACCTTTAACTTCTATAATCTTAGCTACCTCAACAAAATCTAAGTAATCCATATGCTTTATTCCATGTAAGGAACAACTTTGGAAAAAGGTATCACCTTTTCTTTAATATTACTGAATTTACTTACAGAAAAATTCACTATATCTGGCCTGGTTGAGGCCCTCTCAATCCTACCACATCCTAAGTAGTCCATAAATTTAGTTAATAAAGCCTCATCTCTTACATGTTGAGATATAGAGAAAACCAAGGTAACATTAAAGCCTGATGAATATATTTTATTCTTTAGTAATTTAACCTAAAAAACCCTCTCCATCTGCAAAACCTGCTAATCAATCTGAATCAGGGATGCCTTGCTCACTTACTACTTTTATTTTTTCCCACCAAGTTTTTTTTATAAATAGTTTAAATACCACGTAGTAATAAAACTATAATTAAAAAAAACTTGGTGGGAAAAAATATAGAGGAAGAGGTAGGATAGCAGGGAAGTTAATTTTTAATGTGTCAGATAATCCTTTATTCATGGAACCCTTAAGACTTAAAATATCGCAGATTCCTTCAGAACTAGATCGTGCTTGGCCCTGTATTAATAAGTTTACAGCTTGTTTAAATAAAAGGTAATCAGCTCTCTTTTGAGTTATCAAAGAATACCTATCAAAATGAGGTATAATGACATTAACTATAGCACGTGCAGATTGAACGCTATAATATGCCTGATTTCTATCTTCACGTTCACCAACTAAACCTATACCGAAAAAGAAATGTATTTTTCTCAATAATAATAAGTCCCTGCTATGTAACGTTATTTGAAATTCAGATATAACATTTTGTACGCCTCCCAGTTTCACAGGGAGAATAAGTTTGAATCAACTATAGATTATCCTCTTAAGGATCACTGTATCCTGGGCAAGGAACAACTAGCCGACCTAGATAGAAATTCTACTTGAATTCATTCCAGATTTAAGAGATTTTATCTTCTTAAAGCCTTCAGGAGTTAAATGTAATTTGTCTTCTATAATCTTAGCTATAAGACAGAAATCCCGATAATCCATAGACTTTACCCCTAATAAAGGGTAGCTATGAAAAAAAGGAATGACCTTTTTTTTAATATCCGTAAATTTACTTACAATAAATAGAACTCCATCCGGTCTATTGGAAGCTTTCACAATTCTTCCGCACCCCAGATAGTCAACGAATTTAGTTAATAAAAGCTCATCTCTTACATGTTGAGAGACAGAGAAACTTATTTGAGTGTAAAAACTTCCATCAGTTTTAGCTTTGGTTGTGTCCACAGAAAAACTACCTTCACCGTCTACAAAACCTGCAAACCAATGGGGGTTTGGTATACCTTCAAAACTAATTACTGGGCGTGTAACAGGAAGAATCGCTGTAAAGTTAATCTTTAACATATCGGATAGCTCTTCTTTATTCATTGACCCTTTAAGACTTAAAATCTCCCGTATACCCTCTACTTCAGAGTGAACCTTTAAATTTAATAAATTCACACCTTGTTTAAAGAGAAGATAATCTGCCCTCTTTTGAGTTATTAAAGGATATTTGTCAAAGTGAGGTATTATTATATTAGTTATATCTCGTAAAGATTGAACCACGTATGTTACCGTATTGTGACTTTCTCTCATATAGATTGTACCTACACCAAAAAAGGAGTGTATTTTTCTTAACATAATTACATCCTTTATGTGTAAAAGGATTCTAAAATCAGGTGTAACCCCTCATCCTACTTTAGATGTACTTTTCTTAGCCACTCTCAGACTAAAACATGACTCTCCATCACAAAACCCTGTTACTCAATAAGGATCAACCTCCGGTTGTAGATTAACAGTAGAGTATAATCTTTTATGACTAAGTCCAGCCATTAAATGTCAACCTGAACGAATGGAACTACTCTTAGAGACTTTCAGACTAAAGCTTGATTCTGCATCCGCAAATCCCGTAACCCAGTAAGGGGAAAGCTTCGCTTCTTTTACATCCACTGTGGCCGAACTATAATTATTGCTTAAAGGTGACCCTTTGACGATGAAACCAACACTGAAAAAAGACATACAACTAATGTCTAAGCCGGTAAATACTAGAGCTAATAGTACTGTAGCTACTAAACCATTTAAAGCTCCACTTCTGTTTCCTTGTATTAAAGAATGATGAGCAAAGGTAACTGTAACCAAATTTCTGATAATTAACCTATCTTATAATATAAGGTAATTTTAGATATAAATATCTAAAGAGAAAATAATATTTAAACAAAGTATGTTTAAATATGTTGTAAGTTTATTTCTCCATCCATGCTGTAATTATACCATAGTATAATCCTTGCGTATTATATTTACACTACCTATAATATATAACAGAAATTCCGACTGTACATTAAGCAGCATTTCAGCCACCCACCAGTGGGCCAGTCTGTAGCGACAAATCAACTTGCCGATGGTCTTGAGGTCTTACTACCTTGTTAACCATTTTCACTAGTATTGCCACACTATTATTCTTGATAACACTTCTCATTGATAATTAACGTGTTTATAATAGGGACTATGTTTATCATCAAATATATATATTTAATATATATCTAAATATATATCTATAACCTTATGAGTTAACTATAAATCATAGAGTTTATATAACATTGATTTATGTACATAGGGTCTCACAATATTTATTAAAGTCTCCATAGAACCTTTTATAACGTAAATCCCATATTGATTGACTACACCTGTTTTAATAATAGAAGTTTTTAAACCATATTTATTGGTCAATATAGATGACAATAGTTTAACTTCTCTTAAAGTATAACCATTAGTACAAAATTTAAATCCTTTTTTCTGGATTTTACAGCCGTCATCTTGTACTCATATAGCCAGGGCTAAAGGAGTTAAATACGTTTCAATACAAGCAGGTACTATTTTTCTACCTTTAGGATAAAACTCCTTTTGTATTCAATTAAAACTAGTATGTGTAAAACTTTCAAATCTAATGTAATAACTAACACTCCCATCTTTCAATACACGAGAACGTAGTATAGGTGGGTTCTTTTTACAGTAGCCTAAATAAGCAACTTTACTGTGTAACCACAACAAATAATCACTATTAGCTCCACCCTGATAAAATTTCATACGAGAACCTTCTTTCTCTTTCACCATATGACCGTCCCCCAATAAAGATCCAAAAATAATGGATAATATTTCTAGATTATGTGGACCTATTCGGTGCTTTCCTAATATTCTAGGTGAAATAAAGGGTATTGCATATAAATAAGATTCTGATTCTGATTCTGATTCTGATTCAGTATTAGTTTCGGATAACTCCAGGATAGATCTACTACCATTGGTATTACATAAGATTAATAGATATAAAAATTTAAAACGCCGCATAGCGTTAAATAATTCTAATCAAGGGAAATATAAGACACATATATATATATTTGATTTAAAACATATCAGGCATAAAAAAATCAAATCTCAAAATAATAGCTTTATTTTTTTCTATTACCCCTGTATTTTATATTAATTGTATATTTACCCATACCCGCAGGGCCCCCTGCTTCTATTTTTTCCCTTTTTTTATAATAAATAATTTGATTATCACGTAATAATCAAATTATAAATATAAAAAAAGGGAAAAAAAAAGGGGGGGGGCGATAATTATTTATGATTTGTAAATTTAATATAAAACCTTGTGTTCTTCCTGTTCATTTTTTTAGAAGAAAGAGATTCCCACTGTACATTAAGCAGCATTTCAGCCACCTACCGATGAACCAGTCTGTAGTGACCTTTCATAAGGCCAACGGTCTTAACTTATAATATTAGTCGTTGACCGTTTTCATCAGTATTGCCAATAATAGTTAAATTATCAATATCTAAAGATATTCTATTATATATTTCAGCTTTGCTAAAGCATAGCTTTTAATCTAATGTTTTTTTGATGAAAATTGCACATTATTTATAATAGGACTATAAAAAAGAATAAAAAAAAAATATTTAAGATATGTTAGGTTTAACCATGTTTAATTTGTATAAGAAATAAGGATGCATATGAGGTAAAACTAACGGTATTAAAACTGGTAAATTTTTCTTAGGAAAATATATATTATATTGATCTATAGCTCCTACGGAATGTATAGCAACACTTAAACTATACTTCTTTTCTAAGATTGAAACTAATAATTTTACTTCTTTTAAAGTAAAACAATTTGTAGATAATTTGAGACCTCTATCTTTAATTCATCCCCCATCGTCCATAATTCATATAGCTAAAGCCATAGGAGATAAATATTCTTCTATTCAATCTGGAACAACTTTTTTACCCTTTTGCCCTGAGGGACTCATAGGATAAAAATCATCGTGTATTCAATTAAAAGAACTATATGTAAAGGTTCTAAATCTACAGTAATAATTTAATTTACCGTTTATTATTCTACTCTGAATTTGAGGTATGTTTTCTTTACAATAACCATGTTTTAATAAAACACTATGTAATCAAATTATATACTCTATATGTTCTCCTTTCTGATAAAAACAAAACCGTGATCCATTACCATCTCTTTCCATTGTACCATCACCTAAAAGAGATCCTATTAGTAAACATAATATATCATGGTTATGAGGACCTATTCGTTTAGTAGATGGTACTTTACTAGAAGACAAAATGAAAGGGTCAAAGGAATTAACATCTATTTTTTTTATTTTTAATATGCTTTTTCATTTCAGGCAGACACCTGATGATAACAATATTCAATTCTAATTAATAAGAATAGGAAGGTACTAAACCTAACCCTATTCAGGAGTCATCACCACCGTGCTGTGGTTATCCCGCAGTGCGTTGCATGGGAAAATCCTTCCTCCTTACTAAGTTCGCACTCGTTATAGAATCCGACTGTACATTTGGACAGACATTTCAGCCTAACCCCGGTGAACCAGTCTGTAGCGACATTTACAACTGCCGACGGTCTATGACTAAAATGATATTTTCATTCAATATGCTCCTCGCGAAGCATATTAGGATGTCGTTGACCGTTTTCACCTTATTTTTCTATGAATATGGAACTGTTCGGTTGTAACCTTACCTCAGTTCCTATTTAACTTTTTAAGGGGTAAAATACTGCAATTCTTTTAATTTTATGACCCTTATATTCTACAGAATATCCCTCTAATCTTTCCACGTACATACGTTTTTTTAAAGTATTAAAACCAATACCTACAATTTTGGCTGCTTCAGATAAATTACCCTTTATTAATACTACACCTGAAGGCAGGATTATTTCATAAACACTGCTACTTGAACGACGATGTATTACTTTTTTTGTAACAATATCTCTTTGACGACCATCGCTAAGATGTTCAATACTGGGTGTAGCATTAATAAGAAGATATCCTTCATCTTCACTGAAAGATTCTACTGATCCTGAGTATGTAGATAATATATAATTGTTCATAGTATAAGATAATTTTAAGATTAATGATTTTAACTCTTCTTTAAATTGAGCTCCATTATAAATAGCATTACATATAATTTTTAAATCGATAAAATCTTGGCCTTTTTTTGTTCTAAATACTTCACAGCTTAAATAGGGAATTAAATAATTATTTAAAAGATGTACATTCTTGATCATAAGTGTTACAAGAGATTTACTATTCCCTATAGCTTTTTCAGAGCTTATTGTAATAATCTGTGAACATTTTAATTTATGAATAGAATAGAAATCTAAACCAAGGTTATTTCCTAAATACTCTTTTATTTTAATTAAAACAGGAAGTTGTTTTTCTGTTAATTTTATAGAAAAGACAGGTTCCATTGTATTTCTAGCTAAGCTAAATGAACCGTCTCCCTCTATAAATCCTAATAATCAACTTTTGCTTATAAGAATTTGGTAGTTTATTGGCATACTGAAATCTAGACGCTTAGTATTCATCTCATGTTTTAATTCTAATATTTGAGATATTAATTCTTCTGTTAATTTTTCTTTTTCATCATAAAGAATAAAAGCTTTTTTAAAACATATATAATCTAAATATTTACTTGTATTAAGAGGATATTTATCAAAAATATATATTAATTTATTAATACCCTCCTTATTAGACACAATAAAAGTCTGAGTATCCTTATATGCATAAACGTATCCAATATCTAATTTACTTTTAATGTAATTTAAAGCATCTAGGTCATCCTTGTGTAATCCTATTTTAAATTTAAAAGAGAAACCTTCAATCTTGGTATTTTTATTATTAATAATCGGAGATATACTAAACATAGACTCAGCATCTGAGAACCCTACAAACCATTTATATAATTCCTCTGTGCAGTGATGGTGATTATTTTCCTTGCTACGCAAAGAAGCGACAGCTGAATTATCTTTTATTAAATTATTATTAGCTCAAAAAAAAATTACAGAGCTAGTAATTACATTGGAAATTAAATTATCCCTTACTTCACGAAGTAAGGGATAATTTATTGCTTGATTTAAGGTTTCAAGGTAAGTAGAATAAAAAGTTAAGTTTTGTTCATAGAGTAGGACTTTCACCCACACAGCAATTTTATCTCAAACAGAAATATTAGCACGCTCTACTGTATTAAGTAAAGGTAATTCAAAAGGGTTAACAGCTTCTATACCCATAGGTGGTCATTGAGCACCTAATTCTATAGTTGGTGATAAAGCACTCGTTTTTAGATTAACTATGTGTTACCAGCTACGCAGACTTCCTTTTTTATTTTTTTTTTTACACAAAAAAAAAGATAAAAAAAAAAAGGAAAGAAGCAAGCAAAGCACATATTAATTTTTTTTTTAATTTTTTTAATCCTATATTATGTTTATATACTAATGTTAGTTTAATCTACTTTTATTCATTCCCCCTCCCCCTTTTATCTTCTTTATTTAATCTAGCCCCTCTCTAGTTAAGTGTACTTTGTTTTTCATAAGCAAAGCCGCTTTTTGGAAATCCTCAAAATTCTTATATTTTATTCCGTGTAATTTAAATTCTTCAAAAATGGGAATCACTTTATTGCTAACATCCCTGAATTTTTCAACTATAAATTAACCATAGCCAGATTTAGGTTTATATCTCCCACAATTTAAAGTAGAAATTAAACTTTTTAGCAAATCTTCATCTCTAGTATGTTGAGTAAAAATAAATCTCAATCATACGGCTTCACCTAACTTAGATGCTGGGCATTTTTTTTTTTATGCTACAAAGAAACATCTAAAAAAAAGAAAATAAAAATAAAAATATATATAAATAAAAATTACATTCCAGCGAAGCAGGTCTCAGCACGCTCGCGCTTATTTTTTGCCTTTTTTTTTATTATAAATAAATTACTACGTAGTAATTTATTTATAATAAAAAAAGGAAAAAAAAAAAATTCAGGCCGAGACTATTCTTTTCTTTCTTTTTTTTTTTATTACTGCATCGGTGAAACCAGCTAACCAGTGTAAACTTTTTATAGTTCTATCTTTAATTTATGGTCTTAAAATAGGTTCTATATTAGGCAAAGCTAGCCTAAAATTATCAGATACTTCCCCATTATTTAGCACAGCTTTAATTGACATAATTTTATTTAAACCTTATAAAGTAAAATGTTTACCTTCTTCCATTAAATTTACTACTTGTTTAAACAAGTAGATAATCGGATTGCTTATTAGTTAACAAAGGATATTTATAGAGATGGTGAAGAATAACTTTTAAGTCTTCGAGTGCACATACTCTAAATTGAACAGATTCCGCACCCAATTTAGATATTTTACCTACCCCAAAGAACAATATAATTTGTTCTAATAAGGCAAGATCTTTTATATGTAAACCAATTTGAAAATTAGCTTTTACTCTATTACCTGTCTTACTTTTAGAGTCTGGACTAACACCTACAAAAAAAAACAAACACCCTTCCAGCAAGCTATATTTTTTCCTTTTTTTTTTATAATTATAATTAATCTATATATCAGATAATAAAATTATTTATGAAAAAAAACTTGGTGGAAAAAATAAAGTAAAACCAGTGATATAATAAGGATTCAAGCCATTAGTTGAAGCAGAGCTAAGTTCGGAAAACCTTGCTTGACCTACTGTCAGCAAGGGTTTTTGTCAGCAAAAGTAAAGATAGAAAATAAAGATATTTGGGCTTTTGGATAAACCTGGATTCCAGGTATAGATTCAACTATCGTATTTACATAATTTAAAAAGGCAATAAAACCAGGTTTCCCTGGCACTTAGAGCACACCTCACAGTATTTTTTTAATACTGAGAAACCGTCTACTCGTTGCTCTTTTACAGATATGTAGCTATCTGGTTTAGATCCGCGATTGCCCATTTCTTGATCAAGACCAAGAATCTCTAATGATGTTACTATACCCTCAGCTATTAACGAGGCCACTTTTAAAGCCTCCTTTAAAAGTTTAGTTATTAGGGCTTTAGGGCTTCCCCGGAGTTTGGTTTCTATTCACAATTTGTTTTTATGAAAAAACGCTCAAAATATAGCTAAGAAAAATAATGCTTCTGAGACTATAAATAAAGCAACACCCATATTTAATCCTCTTTGTACTGACAGAGTGTGGTTACCTAAGTATGTCAAAAAGGCAACCACTTATAAATAAACTAATTGGACTATATCTTAATTAATAGGTTAAATATACTAAAGTTAACGTATTAATTTTTAACGTATAGTCTCTGTAGATCCTACTAGGATATTTATCCATCCCTTGGTTTCCTGCTGATTGTCTAGTTATAACAAGAGTTTCCAGCAATTAGTTAAATTTTAAGAGGGCACATAAATGTAACAATACTGTCTTTATATTCTTTATATAGCTTTTATTTATAATTTTCCTACCAAAGGTCTAATCTTTAGTCTACCTTGTTCAGTAATATGTTCCTTAGAAACAATCATATTGTAGACAATCTCTCATTTATTAAAATCATTAGACTTGTCACCCAATAAGGGATATATATTAAAATAATCCATAATAAATTTAACACTATCGCCCCTAAATTTTTTCCTTTTTTTTTATAAAGAATTTTATTACTATATAGATAATAAACTTATAATTATAAAAAAAAGGAAAAAATAAAGGGGGGGGGTCTATAGATAATACACTTAGAGATAATGCTTCTGAACCTCTATTATTAGTATAACTTTTAAGGTTGCAAGACAAAAATAAAGCTAAACTTTCCATAAAAGGTTTCATAAAAGAAGATGTAGCCTTGTCATATGAACGCTGATCCAATCTAAATTTTAGACTAATATTTTCACTAACAGACCTTTTACGAGTATCTGATTTAGCTTTGCTTCCGACATATTTAATACCAAAATGTCCATCCGCTTCAGTAAAGGCTGTAAATCAACTATTGTTTGTAAAGTTTGAATTATCTAATAAACTTTCTGATATGGCTAAAGAATATTTAGCATTAAACACTTTAATTAGACCATTAAATCTTTTGTTTTTAGGTGTTCTAAGTTTACCATGTATTAAGTTAATAAAAAGCACAATTCCAGCCTTATCTCCAATAATATAACGAAGAATATTTTCACCTGTAATTTGAAAACGTCCCACATTACCTAACTCTGATTGGATAAAGGCGTACAAACCTAAATTGTTAGTACGTGAAGTAAAGACTATTCTAGGGTTAAGTACTCAGTTTAAAGTTGTATTACCTAAAGCAGGAATAGATATATGAGCAAGGATAGAAATATGCCCATTATATTATTTTATAATACATACAAGGTAACATAAAAGGTTTTATATTTATAGCTAAAGTATTCAATGAAGAACGATAAATATAAATACTATGTTTATCTTTTTCTAATTGTAAATTACAACATAATCTATATTTAATGATTAAGACATTTATTAATTTAATTGTATCAAATGTACCGTTAAAATCAGCCCCAAGTTTTATTCCTCTTCCTTGTAAGCGTGTACCATCACTCATCACTCAGTGAGCCAGAACCGAAGGCGTCAAAAGATCATATATATTGCAAGGCACTCTTTTGACATTTTTGAGATAAAACATAGAATAAATATCCATAAAACAAAACATCCATCTTGTGGATATTAATATAATATCTACTGGTTTACCTTTCAGAGAAGAACTATTAAAACGGTAGGGGTCTTTTTCACAATACATATGTATTTCTCTAAATATGTAATAAAGATATTCCTTATTAATATAAGGTTGACAGAATTTAATACGTGCCTTTGAATTTGTTTTACCGTGAATATTAGCTCAACCTTTAGATAAAAGTAAACCAATAAAAATGTTATAGAAGTATGGAGGTAATATATGCTTAATGCAAATTTCTTTTACAGGTTCAATATAAGAAATTACCGCTGTATTTTCTATTACAACCCCCTGCTTGTGAAATAATGCGTCAGCAGAGATACCTTGCAGCCCTAGGACTTTTTTATATTTGTTATTAACTTATATTTCATACTAGGTATAATATGGGGATTTATAATAGGTGTTAATAAAACCATGGACTTTGAACTAATAAATATTCTAGGTTTGTTGTTTATCATATGTAATGTGCATTTAAGCCTGTATTTAATTACTAACACATTAATTAGTCTAACTACCTCCTGCACAGTAAAAGAATCAGTACTAATTCTTATACCTATCCCTAAATTTTTTCCTTTTTTTTTAATAAAGAATTTTATTACTATATAGATAATAAACTTATAATTATAAAAAAAACTTGGTGGAAAAAATAAAGGGGGAAAGGATACAGCTGAACCATCACCCATTATAAGATGAGCTAAAGATACTGGAGTTAATAAATGATAAATATGCTCAGGGATAATCTTTTTACCCTCATGGTAAAAACAATAAAAGAATTCCACAAAACAATTTGGTGGTAAACTCCGAGTAACAAAGCTCACAGAACTTGTTTGTTTACTGTTCCGGGTCTTAGTTTTAAACTTAGGTAGACTATAACAATAATAAGATAACATTCAATAAACAGACCATACATAAGAAGATTGAGAAAAAGCTTGTTCGAAACCAAAACGAGGAGACTTATTATTAGCGCTAGCATAGGATAACCAACCATCAGATAACAATAAACCCACTATAATTCCTCGTTGATACTCCGACAATTTAAACATAGTTAGCTCAATTTCGGATAACCTGAGTGTCCTAATACCAGAATACATATTTACCCCTCAAACTACTAAAGCCGCACAGGTACTTTTTGGTCTAGAAATACTTTTACTTCTAGTTATTATAATAGATACTGTAACGGACGGTTTTATTTGTCTAAGAATAGAAGTTGGAAGCACATTTACAGGTTTTTGGAGAGAAAATAGGCCAGCTAAATATTGACCTAAATTATTCTTTGTAAATAGTATAGAATTATTATTATTAGCTTTATAAATATTTAAAGCTTTCTCTATATCTTTAATAGGGATAGATTTAGCTATATTAAAATTATCAATAGACAGTATAGTACTTTTGAAGAACATTTTACCCTCTGATATAACATCTCTTCATCAAAACGACATTGAAGAAACAACAGATATAAAAGCTATAGTTAAAAAATAATTTGCATTACTAAAACCATGCATTGTTAATACCACAAAATTTTGATATACTGGATTGACTCCCATAGCCAGGTTAACGGATCCTGGCTTCAAAAAAGTCCTCCGCAGGGTGCTTGCGCCGTTAACAAACGTTTAAGTATTATTTTGTTAGACTAAGGACTTTTGAGGTATATACGCCTATACTTACGCATAGGATAGGACTATATCTTATTTCTCTAATTTGTAAAAATCACGTAAATGATTTCAAAAGAAAAGAGTTCTTTTGTTATTCATTCCTTCTTTTATTTGTATTACTTTATTTAAATAATTGGCATCTCCTCGATTAAGTCTATTTGCTTTTTGAAGCTCTAAAACTTTTAAAAAGTCTAAGAAATTCAAATGCTTACTACTAAATAATGGATATTTAGCCAGATAGTTTGATAATATAATATTACTAGCTAAATTGATAGTTCTTACCCTGTATTGAGGATGAGCTGAATCGCTTCTGGCTACACCTAGTTTACTATCTAAGAACTTAGCTATTTCATGCATAAATTCATAATTACTTAAACCATTGTGGTATATTTGCCTTTGCACCAATTCAAATCTACATTCAACTACGGGGTTAGCTCGTTTAGTTTTTGAGCTAGTGGCTCTTACCGAAAAATGGCCATCTCCATCTATAAATCCCGCAAATCAAGGGTTTGAACCCAAAGGTTCACAATTTAAAGGTAACTTAGGTATAATTGTATCAGAGTATTCTGATACTTTCATTCAGTCAATTAAGTCATGTAATGCTTTAATTTTAGGTGTTCTCATATACCCATTTATTAAAGACACAATTAGCACAATACTTTCTTTGCTGTTAAATGTTAAAACATAAGCATTAGCTCCCTTTTTTTTTGAAAGAGAACCGTGGCCTAATGTATTTTGAATCATTAAACCTAAAGACATATCACGTGAATCAAACAAGATTTGGATAGAAGGGTAATATAGTCTACCTTTGGGCGATCTTTCGCTTTTAGGTGTTATTATTGTACCATCAGCTTCAATTAAACCAGCTAAGTAATGTGAAAGCTTACTCTTATTTATATTAGATGGAACATCATTTGTTTCATCTTTATAGAAGCTAAGATAGCTAGTAGCATCCTTATAACTGTTAGCCGATGCTTCTATTAATAGATAAAACAAAATAAACATAATTACAAACATGACACAAAAGAGAAATTTAAACGTATAGTCTCTGAAGAACCCTAAAAATTTTTTATTTAATAGGTTTCCTGCTGATAGTCCTATTATTACTGTTATAATAAATAGGATTTTCCAGCACATAGTTTGGATATTGACTGGCATATTAATGGGTTTACCAGTAGTAGTTAATGTTAATAATGCAATACATGTAAATAGAGGTCAAGGTGATGGTGATACCAAATGGAAAGGATGAGCTTGAAAATTACTTCTTGTTAAATTTGTCATTCTTATATTTTTCTTCATTAATTATTATAATATATAATTATATTACACCATAAAAAAAAGAATCGTATCTATAAAAAAAAAAATACACACTAGTCTAACAAATTAGTTTTAAATAGTTTCTTTTTTTTTAGGTTCGTAGCTCACATAATATTATATATTTTTTTTTTCTTTTTTTTTCATAACAAATACCCTGATTTAGTCCTAATCTTTTAATGGTAGTTAATCACATCAAATATTAACTATAACCTACATATAGTTTACTTTAAAATTAAAAATAAAATCAGGCAAATTTAGCCTGCCAGAAACTTGCTAGAGCTTCCAGTATTTTTAAGAAAAAAAACATCGTATCTAAGCACAGTCTGAAGATAATACTTTTATATTTTAGCTAAAAGCATTAACTTGCCCTTTACCTGGACCAGAAGAAAAAAAGTATATATTACAATTAGTTATCAATAAATAGATAGGTAATACTTAATTTAATATATGTTATAATTTGCACACAATAGTGTATAATTTTACTTGCAAATTCAACACCTTATTAATCTAACATTTAATACAATTATTATATTAATACCGGGTTATGATTAAGGGATAGGTGACTTGAACACCTAACCAACCGTGTGTAAAACGGTTGCTCTACCATTGAGCTAATCCCTTGTGGGCACTGTAACGGCAGTGCCTAGTGACATAGTTTTAGGCTATTTAACACTCTTTTAGTAAGTACTGCCTTCATGCAAGACCAGTACTGGTCTTGCATGAAGGCGAGAGAGAGAGAGAGAGGAGAATCTACCTTAGATACTTATTTATTATTCATCATTTTAACTGAAAATGTTTATATTGCGGCTTTATCAGATCCCTTTCCCCCCCCCCTGATCCCGCTTCTATTTTTTCCCTTTTTTTATAATAAATAATTTGATTATCGCGTAATAATCAAATTATAATTATAAAAAAAGGGAAAAAAAAAAGGGTGGCTTCGCTAGGGGTAAAATAAATTTTTTGTATCATTTTGTTCTTCAGATAGGGAGGATAAAGTAGGAATACTTACATTTAATGCCTTGAATTCAAACTAGGTTTAATTATTTTTAATTTCAGGCTGCGCAGTAAATCTTTCTCTATTAAATGTAATTTATCGCTAATTATACTAGCTAAAAAAAAAATAAGTCTTAACCCTACTACTAGTCCATATCCCTTATCCCTGCATTGCAGGGATAAGGGTGTGGACCGGGAGCTCTAATGAGTATAAAAAAAGGATAATTTATTCTCTTACAGTAGAAAATTTCTCTACTTTAAATATAAAAAGCAAAGTATATATATAGGGTTGAACAAGACTAAAACCTAATGAAAAACATATACCAGTTCTGTATCTGTTTACACGTATGTTAATAAAAAAGGTTTAGCATGAGTGTGCAAGCGTCCCTACTAATCCTTTAAAAATTCTTTAACCGGTGGTTAAAGAATTTTTTTATACTAGGTATTCATACTATTTACTTCTCTTTTAATCCCTCTTTGTTTTATAGTTATAACTATGGCTCCTAGCATAGAAAGAAGTAAAATAATAGATGTTAATATTAGTCATATACTATAACTAGTATACATTTTATCTTTTTGAATTCATACTATTTACAATAGAACGAATTTCATTTAAACCTTCCGCCGTTAAATGACTTTTATTAAGTTTTAAATTAACAACCTTGCAAAAACCTAGATAGTCTAAATGCTTTTTACCCATAACCTGATATTTATTGAAAAAGACTAGAATATTATCATTAAGCTCTGAAATGTTATTAACCATAAAAGAAGCGGCATCTTTAGACAGTGTTTTAGCACCAAAAACAAGTTCCAACAATGGCTGGTCTTGGAAAAAAAAAAGACCAGCCATAAGACCAACCAGCCATAAATCAAGGATCTAATTTTAAACCTTCATTTAAGGTACTATTATTAATTGCTAATGTAGAATAACCTCTTTTTTAAGATTATCCTTTCCTCCCTCCGCTTCTATTTTTTCCCTTTTTTTATAATAAATAATTTGATTATCACGTAATAATCAAATTATAATTATAAAAAAAGGGAAAAAAAAAGGGGGATAGATAGAGGCTACATCTTTTGAAAATTAGATGGTGTCTCATTTAAAGATAGGGCACCCGTTTCACGAGAAGCACCTTTAGAATTATCATTTTTTAAAGTAATAACGATAGCACCTACCATTGCTAATAAAAGTATGATACTAGTTAATATTAGTCATATACTATAAGTAGTGTAAAGAATATTACCTATGCTTGTTATATGACTAGTTTCTGACAAATTACCATCTCAAATATTAGTAGTAGTAAAACTAGTATTAGTAAAATTACTAGTAAAAGATATTATACCATTATTAATATATAATAGTATTATATCTAATATATCATTAAATGTATTACTTATATTTGAAATATAGCTAGTAAAAGGTACAATACTATAGGGTATTGTAGAATGTACAGAAGAATAAAAAGAAATAGAAATAATAATAGCTAAAGGTATACTATTGCTGGTGTCAGTTAATAACTCACTTATTCTAACATTTATTAACATTAAAATAAATAGAAACAGAATAGATCAATTCTAATTAGCTTAAATATAAGCTAACATTAGTGTTAGCTTATACAGAAGGGGTTTATCTAGACGGAACTAAACTAATAAAAAGCTTATTTGTTTCGCGTTGATATTTATAATTATCCTTCCCTTCTCACGATTTAACATTCGTTATAGAATCCGACTGTACATTCGGACGGGCATTTCAGCCCAGCCCCGGCGAACCAGTCTGTAGCGACATTTACAACTGCCGACGGTCTAGAACAAGGATATATGTTTTTTAACCGTTTTCACCTAATTTTTCCACAAGCACGGTATTATACGGTTGTAACCTTCATTTAATACCTCTTATTTTAATTACTTAAAAATTTTGAAGTCCATATATATATATATATATGTTATATTAGCAGTGTATTTCTTACACCCCTTTCTTGCTTTGCTGGAGAATGATAACGAGCTTTGGCCTGCCTAATCCCTGGGGGATAAAGGCCACAGCCCCCCTAAAAATAAACGTATATAACTTAATTAAGATTAAGTAACTTTTATAGGACAGAATACAGGTACTCTTCTAACTTTACTACCATTAATCTCCGCGAAACTTCCCTCGGAAAATAAGGATGGTTTAGAATCTAAATGTCTTTTTACTGTTCTATAATCTACATTTAAGTTTAACGATGCTTCCTTTAAAGTGGACACTAATAAGATTTCACCTTTATTATCCATTATTTCATAAACACAATTAGTTCAACTACTATTCACTTCTTTGTTACTGATAATGTCTAACTGCCGACCATCTTTTAAATGTACAATAGTTGGTCTTGCTTTTAAGACTCTATCTATCTCTTCAATAGACAAACCACAGGTAACTTTTTCTGGTTCTAAGTTAGTTGATAACCTGTAATTATTCATAGTATAAGACAATTTTAAAATTAAATCTTTTATAGTTCCTTCTCTATAGGTTCCGTTATATAAAGCATTACAAATAATTTTTAAGTCCTTGAAATCTTTACCTTTCTTAGTTATGAAGGTAAACTTATCCAAATAAGGTATAAAATAATGAAGTAAAACATTAGTATTTTTAACAGTAAATCCTGATAACGCTTTACTATTATTTCTAGTTTTCCCTATTTTAATTGATATTACTGAGGAAGATTCTAGTTTAAACATAGAATATTTATCAAAACCTAAACTATTATATAAAAATTCAAGAATTTTATTGATTACAGGTTGTTGTACTTCAGATAGTACCAACTGAAAAATAGGTTTTAATCCGGTTCTATCTAAGTAGAATGAACCTTCACCTTCTATTAACCCTAATAATCAAGGACCACTTATTTTCATTTTATGACCAGCAGGGTAATTAAAGTTAGTACGCTTACTATTCATTCCATCTTTTAATTCTAACAATTTATTAATTAAGGTTTGGTTATTCTTAAAATCTGTACCGCGCTCTTGACATAACATAAAAGCTTCTTTAAAATCTAGATAATCTAGATATTTAGTCGTGTTTAAGTTATATCTATCAAATATATAAATTAGTTTATAGATATCTATAGGATTAGTTACAGTAAATTTACAGCTATTACCATAAACTGAAATATTGTTACCTATATTCAATTTACTTTTAATATAATTCAAAGCATCTAGATCATCAATATGTAATTCGATTAAAAATCTGAACCCTACATTTTGGATATTACCATTAATATCTTTATGTAAAATTATAGTGAAATTCGATTCCCCATCTGAAAATCCTACAAATCAATTAATAAATTCAAGATCTTCTAGATTAGGTTTAAGACCTTCGTCATACTTTTTGATGACTAAGACATCTGTTCTTTTCAAAGCTGATGACGAAACAGAGAAATGTAACACAGCTTTTCCAGCGAAGCTGCCTAAAGAATTAAGACTTGTAGCGGTATGCAAGAAAGGAGAGAAGTAATGTAAGATTACAACGAAATAATTTACTAATATAAGCTCTATTGTATAAAGACATTTAATAATCATATTAAATAGAACATTTTTATATACGACACTATAAAAATTAACTATAATTAAAAGTACCTTGTGGAGTTGGAGTTTAACCAACGCGGCATGTCTTTTACATGGTAGGGTTTTCTCTTTTACCGCACCTACGTATACTAATAAATAAGATAGACCAATAAAATTAATACCAAGCATTATAAGATAACAAGAAATACTTAAAAATAAACCAATTAAAAATAAGGCAGATACTATCACAAAAACCAAATATATCATACTAATAAATAGAGAAAAAAAAATTAATTTAAATACACCTGCCCATAGCCCTGGACCGAATGGGAATATGATTACCCCACATAATTAACACCGCCTCACAAACTTATCGTCTACCTGTATTCATCCCAGCTTTTATTTTTTGCACTAGAGATAGCCCTTCAGCGGTCAAATGAGTTTTATTCTTTACTATTTCGACTACTTTTACAAAGTCGCAATAATCTTTATATTTTACTCCCTGTACAGGATATTTTTCAAGTAAAGGCAAGACCTTTATTCATTGAAGCTTTAATAGCTATTACTTTTTTTAATCCTTCTGGAGTTAAATGTTCTTTATTCTTTATACACGATAAAGCTAATTTAAATAATTTAAAATCTAGGTGTTTTTGTTTGTAAAGGGTATCTCTTAAAATGGTCTATTACTACGGATAAATCTTTAAGAGACTCTACTCTAAATTGTACACCCTCTTTTCCCATTGTATATATCTTTCCTACACCTAAAGTAAGTTGTATCTTTTCTAATATGGCAATATCTTTTGTATGTATACCTATTTGAAAACCATATTGAACTTTTCATTTAGATGTGTATTTATCGCTGGATCTGATATGTAGGGTAAATGAGCCTTCTCCATCCGTAAACCCAGTTAAAAAAAGGGATCCATCTTACTTAATTTCTTAGCTTGTGCAGGGTTAGTATTTAAACTAATTTCCGATTGAGTTGTTAAAGAAGAATATAAAACTGACCTATTTATTTGGTTAGATACGCGCGTCATTGCTACGCTCAACCACGTGGTTGAGCATAGGCCATTAGAAGATTTGATTAGACAGTCTCTCTCGAGACCCGTTAGAGTACATCTTAATTTCGGATTAATTAATCCAAAATAACTACCGTATACTCGTTGCTCTTTTACAACAGGAAGGCTAACAAGTATAGTTAGCCTGCTAATTTTGGCAAAAAATATATACCTTTATATGGCTTCTTAGAATTTCGAGACAAATACATTCGAATACTTCCTGATGGTAGATCTAAGGCTTTCCCTGCTTCACTCATTGAAGGATAAATAGTTTTTATTCCAGTTTCCAAGTTGAAAACTTCTATCTGAACACTAGGATTACCTGCTCCCTCAGCTCGTTCACGGCCTTTACCTCCTGTTCCATTTTTGTTACCTAATTTAGCCGCAGACAATTTTTCTATATGTTCAGAAGTGAAAACACGATCTTTAAATCTTGCTTTCAATTTAGCAATAGTTTCCTCAGAATGTTTAAAACCAAGAAGAGAACCTGCAGTTTTTAACATGTTATATTCAGGTTCTAATAAATCTAAGAAATGTTGCTCCCTTGATCTTAACATATCTAATTCACAATACTCCAGTATTTCTACAGTAAAGTTGGCATAACCATGTTTAAGAAGCGCTTTATTAATTAACATGTTATATTTTTCATCACTTATATAGTTAATCTTAAAGTAATCTGTAAACCTTCTGGCTAAATTCACACTACTTCCTACATATCTTCGGCCATTTAATTGATTTGTTCAGCAATAAACTCCACTTTTACCTCTATTTTCGTTTATAATTTGTAGCTTCTGAGTATCTGCATTACTATATTTTATAACCGGAACCACTGAATTGTCAGTAGAATAATTTCTCATACAGACAAGAGATAAACAGGAGCCTTTACTTCTATTTTTTTTCCCTTTTTTTTAATAAATAATTTAACTATTATATATATAGATTAATTATAATTATAAAAAAAAACTTGGTGGGAAAAAAAAAAGAGGTTGAAGAGGGAGTATATTTTATATTATTAAATGTGTTTTTTTGTAAGGGAAATACAACTAATCGACCAAAATTAGAGCTAGATAATAGTAACTCATAAAAAAACAGTTCAGGTAAAGGAAGAATTAATATAATATAGGCAAATAATACAAAAACTAACAAACTAATAATACTTTTATCCTTTGCTGACTTAGATCCGCGATAATCCATTAATCTTTCGATTATCAACTGAGTTATTACCATACATGAGTTATTAATTCATCCACCGATTCTTTTACATGAATGGCTTGGTATCAGAAGCTTTAGGAGGTTCCCGGAGTTTGATAATTTATCCCATAATAAGACAGGATTTTTACTAACAATAACAAGTATAGCACAAAAAATAGCAAATAATGAAGCAACATCCAACATTTCTGCCCTAAAACTATTAGTGAAAGTTTCTCATAAAAGAATTAAATTAATCATGATAAATTATATATAAATTATACCTCCACTAGACGAGTCCTAAAAAAAATTTTTTTTTTACTTTCTTTTAAGATTATAAAATTGGGTTCTATCACTGTAAAATAATCTAAAAATTACACCTGTAATTGTTTTTTATAAAAAGGAATTATTATTAAACTAAATTAAAGGAGGATAGATTTTCCTGATCTGCGAATGAGGCAGAAAAAATCTGGTTTTATTCTTTTTTAGTTTGGCTATAGTTTAAACGCGTACAAGATTTGAACCTGTAACCTCTGTGGCCGAAACACAACGCCTTACCATTAGGCTAACGCGTATTGATACGTATACTCTATACACAGCCCTCAAGATGAATCGAACATCTATCAAAATATTAACAGTATTTCGCTCTACCGTTGAGCTATAAAGGCTTGAATATAAAAGAAAAAAAAAATCTCTTCTGCCTTCTAAATTTTTATTAAAAACATAGCCAAAACAAAGCTTGAGACTTTTTTTTAATAAAAACAATAGCCAAGCTTAGTATAAGTATAAGTATAAATACCTCTTATATATTAATTAAATCAGATATAATTTAATTAATATATATATAGCAAATAGGATAATAATAAGCCTAAATATCGGGGGGGGGGGAAATAATAAAGGTATTTTTATATTAAAATCTTGGATTTTTTCCACACCCCCTAAGGGTCAGAAACAGCAAGCGTGATAACAAGAAATGAAAAAAAAAGAAGTCGGTCCTGCTTCTAATTTTTTCCCACCAAGCTTTTTTTATTATTATATAATACTATTTATATAATAAGCAATTATTTATAATTAAAAAAAGGGGGGGGGGAAATAAAGGTGCGTAAAGGTAGCCTTTTTCAATCCTCCTCAAGGTCTTTCCCAATTACGTACATGTTTCAAAGCTTATAAAATTTATATCTGTCATTTAAATATGTTTATTAAAATATAAAGAATTATTTATTATATAATAAAAAGTTACTATGGATAGGAAACAAGAGATTCGAACTCTTAAAAGTACAATACTATTGAGTTTACAGCTCAACCCATCTTACCAATTATGGAAGTTTCCTCGGGAACTTTGCATAAAAAAAATAATTATGCAAAGCCCTCCCTTGTTGACAAATAAACTAAAGGGATAATTTACCCACCTCCACTACCCGATCTTTACACATTATTGACCCACTATTTTGACTCTTTTAGAGTTTAAATAGTTATGCACGGAAAACCCCACTACTAACTAATTTATTAGTTAATAATACCAAATTAATATCCTGTATGTTTTTATACTCCCTGAAATTTTGAATGCTACTACTACGGCTTGGTAATCCTTGTGCGTCTAAGAATTCGTCCATACCATAGCTAGTAAGCTCTATAGCTACACTTTCTGTAATACCCTGGGCTAATTCTGTAATAGCTACAAAGGCAATACAACTGTTAGAAAACGCCTCAGCAAAAAGCTGCGCTGTATCTGGAATAGATAGATTGTTTATGAACGATATTGAAAAATTTATCATGATTAATTATATATATAAAAAATACCTCCACGAGGTGAGTCCTAAAAAAAAAAAATTACACCTGTAACTCTTTTTTATAAAAAGGAATTATTATTAAACTAAATTAAAGGAGGATAGATTTTCCTGACCTCCGAATGAGGTAGAAAAATTTTGGCTTTATTCTTTTTTAGTATGGCTATAGTTTAAACGCGTACAAGATTTGAACCTGTAATCTCTGTGGCCGAAACACAATGCCTTACCATTAGGCTAACGCGTATTAATACACTGTAAATACAGTGTATCTTCACTAATTATTAACATAGATTAACCCGTGTAATTTCCACTACACCTTTTATTACATATCTACCTTTATAGGCTTTAGTATTTTTATTGTTTAATTTCTTCTTTACTGTAGAATTACTTATACCTAATGCGTCTGCAGCTCTTCTAGCCGAGAGGTATCTAGTACTAACATCACTTATTAAATCCGTAACTATAACAGCTTGTGACGTTTTAGTTGAAGCTAATAATTTAAAACGAGTCCCCATAGTAACTTTACTTTTAGTTGCAGCCTTAATCTGTTCAAATCTTTTGAACAATTTAGCTATATTAAATGCACATGTCTCTAATTTTTCTATAAGAGTATCTAACGTATATTCTCTTAACGAAACATCACTTAAATTGTTTTTATGTAATCTAACTAATCAAGCATCACGCAATTTTAGGGGGGTTTCGTCGCTAGTTATACGCCCTAAACTAGAACCAGCTACAAGACAGATAAGTACTCCACTAAATTTTTTCCTTTTTTTTTAATAAAGAATTTTATTACTATATAGATAATAAACTTCTAATTATAAAAAAAACTAGGTGGAAAAAATAAAGGGGCGGTTTATACAAATCTAGGTAATATTCTTCTCTTTTAATTGTGGTGCGGAGCAAAAGCACTCTCGCAATATTCTAGAATTTATTACCCCCTGCAAGCCTGCAGGGGGTTAGGTAAAGTTAAAGTTATCGTATTTTAATAAGCTCTATATATAATACTGTGCATTTTAACTACTTCTTTTTCTAAGAATAAAAGAGAGAAATAATCTCTAAATCTTCTAGTCAAATTCGCACTACTACCAATATAAAAGGCACCGCTTATCTTGTTAGTCCTTAATTTTTTCCCTTTTTTTTTTAATAAACAATTTTATTATTACATAATAGATTTATTATTAAAAAAAAAGGGAAAAAATTGAGATAAACTCCAGACCTTTTGTTCTGCCTTCATGCAAGACCAGTGCTGGTCTTGCATGAAGGCAAGTGTTGTAAATTGTCTTTTTATCATTTAAATCCTAATAAATTTTTCCTGCAGTTGCCGAACCAAAACATATCCCCCCCTTACCCGGACACTTTTATTTATCGCTATTTTTTTTTTTATTCTTTTTTTTTATAATTATAATAAATCTATATATAAAATAATTAAATTAAAAAAAAAAGAAAAGATCCAAATTCACGTTTATTTTTATTTATTTTTAGTTTTTCATAAGTCTATTCCGGATTCGAACCAGGTGTAATAGATTTCTCAAAAGAGATCCTTGCTCCAAGCATAGACTTGGGACAGTATGGCGGAACCATACTGCCTTTTTTATTGTTAATATTAATTAATCCCGTGCAATTTCCACTACACGAACCATATTTCGACTTAACACCAATTAAAGTCACGCATACGAAAACCTTCCACTATAATAACCAGACCTATTTATCTAGAATTAAATTATAATAGTTAGCCAAACTTATTGCACATACTTCTTTCGGCGCCTGACGAGTAGTTAGTACCTATCTGAGATTAAATCCACCGTGACGTGGTGATTCACGATTACTAGTAATTCCTTATTCATGTAGTCGAATTTCAGACTACAATCCATATTTTATCCTACTTTTTGAGATTAGCTTAAACTCACATTTTTGCATCTCTTTGTATAGGAATATGTGGCACGTCTATAGCCCACAATATTTAGGCCATGATGATTTGTCTTGGTCCCTGTTATCATTTCCGATATACTGGTGAACTGCTTCATTTCAAAGGTTGCAAATAAAGCAAGGGTTTCCGTTAATTTAATGGAATTAACCAATATCTCACGACATTAACTGAAGACAACCGTGCAACGCTTGTAGTATCTTTTCAGGGATACTATACAAATTGTGGTAAGGTTTTTCGCGTAACGACGAATTAAATAACATACTTCACTACTGGTTTCAGAAACGGTCTAATGGTTTCAGTTCCTGCGTTGCCACATTACTCTTGAGGTGGAATGCTTGCACTTTCATTTATAAACTAAAAATATTCTAATCTATGGCATTCATAATTTTCTGCTTGGACTACCAGGGTATCTAATCCTGTTCGCTACCCGAGCCTTCGTCCCTCAACGTCAGTTATTAGATAAAAGGTTGCTTTCGCCATTACCAGTCCTTAAGGTATGACTAAATTTCAACTCTACTCCTTAAATACTCACCTTCTTATATATAACTCTAGTAAAACCGTATCATATTTTAGACTAATTTTACCGTCTAGGTACCCTTTAAACCTATTAAAGATGAATAACACTAGTCTTCTACGTATTACCGCGACTGCTGGCACGTAATTTGGTCAAGACATATAGATAGAAAATAGTCATAATCAGTATTCTATCTAGAACTTTATTCGACAAAATCGATACTATATTTTTTCAATATATAAAATATTTACATTTTTTATTATTATAGTAAAAAACTAAATATAGTTAGCCGGAGCTATACATTCCCCCAAGTTGCTGGTTCAGCCGTTAGGCCATTGACCAATATTCCCCACTGCTGTACTATACGTATTGGGGTTTTTTCAGACCCAATGTGATCGATCGACCTCTCAGTCTCGACTACGGAATTTCAAGCTAGTTAAGTCATTGCCTTAACTACTACCTATCCGAAATATTTATTGTCCTCTTAAAGCGGAAATTTACTTCCTTTCTTATTCATATTTTTATAAGGTATTTTACCTTACTTTAAGGCAGCCAAAATATTAGATACTCACCTGTACACCACTTCTAATTAAATTGGTGACTTAATGCCACATTGTTAAATTAGACGTTCGATTAGCATGTGTCAAGCACTTGGACAGCGTTCATTCAGAGCCACCATCAAACTCAAATAAAATTTGATGGTATAAAAATTATATAGTATATAGTTTCTATACCATTACTAATAAAATATTCACTAATTATTATTTAAATTTAATTAACAATTATATTTATACAATTAACACAAAGTTGTTATTACTTTTTGATACATTTAAGCCGGATCCTGTCATAGTTATTAAACTAAAATAAGGCTTAACCTAGGCTTGTGGTTTCACAACCTTCTTTTACTGCCTATAATAAAAAAAGATATACATATCTTTTTATTAATACATTTAGTTATAATTATAACTATAAAAAGATGGACTTTATTTTCTCTTTAATACCAAAATTTTTACTTTTACTCTCCTCAATATGAGTTTTAGTTTTACAAGCTTCGGACTTTCCTATACTATACATATATATAGTACCTATACTATATGTAACAAAAAAAAAAATTTTTTTTTATACTTTAACACAATCCCTCAATAGCAAATTGTACAGATAAACTTACAAAGTATGAGATTAAAGTGGACTATTTAAATTTTTCATTCATCCTTCTATCTTAAACCTAGGAATTAATAATTCAAATGCGACGTAGTGGAAAGGTTCACAAATATAAATGTAAAAGTATTAATCTTATTTATATATAAGACCTAGAGGATAAGTGCTATCCTTTGAGTTTATATAAATACCTGGGTATTCCACCCAAAAGATAAGCATAGCTTATTTATAGGGGGGCTTAATAGAAAAGTTTTATTCTCCCCATTTCTAATTATTTATGAATAAAAACCATAAGCAAAATGTTTACTTATAAATCAGTATAAACCTTAATTGCCTATAAAAGTAGACGAAACAAAAGCCAACTTATTCTTACTATGTACTAAGAGGTTAATTAATCTTACCGTGATGACTTATGTGCTAATATACGTCACATTCTAGAATCATCTTCACCTTATTCGTTTTACCTTCAGCCATAGGTACTATGTAAAGTCTATTTAGGGACTAAAGAAAAAAAAAATAAGCTTTTTAAGGTCTATACTAGCATAATTATTTACCATACCAATTTATTCATCTAAAATAGGACGATTACCCAACATTTTATCTAAAACTAGACTGAAATAAAAGCCATCCAGCTAAAAATACACTTTTAGCTAAAATACCTCCAATAACAATAAGAGCAAGACAAAAGAAAAACAATAGCAACTTACAAGAAAATTATTTCTTACGGTTTAAATAATACCTTTACTCATAGTTTAATCCAATTTAAATTCAAAGGAGCTTAGACCAACCTAAAACTAAAATAGATTATTCTGATTATTATTATATATCCAATTAATTTAACGACGATAGTAATTAATTAACCCAATCTATTTGATTGGATTACTAATTTAATTTCTAAAAAAAATTTATAATAAAAATTATTATAATAAGAATTATTTTACAAAAAAAAGTAAGGGTTGGCTCTTTACACAATTTTTATTAAATTTAATGTAATTCAAGTAAACCTTTCGTTTGCGGTGTAGCACTATCTTGAAAATATAAACCCCAAGGTCTAGGCGTATCATAATTGTTAAAAAGACTTAAAACAAATAAATTAAGCATATGATCTTATTAAAAATCTCAAAGTAAATACTTACGATAAAAATAATAGAAACCTCTGAACAACTTATATTATATATGGCTAACTCTCCCTCCTTAATCTTTATTAAAGTACACCTTTTATACCTAGTAGATATTATAGGTAGAAATAGCAAAGCAGAGAACTAAAACTAAGCACCAGTGCCAATAAAGTGTGATAAATTACTTGCCTTATTTTTTTTTTGCACACAATATAACAAGCGTTTAGATATTTAAATATCTCTCTAGGGGTGTAACTAAAATTAATATTACATAATCATTATTTTATTGAAGTAGCTGAAAAGATCTTGTATTACAAAAAAGAGGCATTTAAACTCTTTAATATGAACATGGAACTTGGCATAGTTAGGTCGAATGTTAACTATCTTACATTATATCCTACGTCAATATTTAATTCATATATTTAAAGAGAAATATATAATATTCCCGATTTTATTATTACTAATATATAGACACTATATATCACTATAATATATTATACAATAAAATAAGCAGATAGTATACTTTTTTATACAAATATTAATTAATGTGGCCATGATTCACTTTCAGGTATCATCATTCAAAATGAGTATCTCTATCTCAACATAACGCCCAGCTTCTAATTTTTCCCCCCCCCTTTTTTTTTTTAATATATAATACTATTTACATAATAAGCAATTATTTATAATAAAAAAAGGGGGGGGGGGGGAAATTAAAGAGACTATTAAACTTTTCATCTGACTTGCTTATGGTGAACTTTATGACAGAGTATACTCCGTCATAAAGGTCTTTATTACTATTCCACCTCTATTAGCACTTCTGCTGATCTACTTTGATACCTATTCTCAATCATATGAGTTTTATTGACTTACTGGCAGGTGGTAGCCTGTCTCTCCTTTAGCCGTGCTATTACATACAAATTCAATATATACCTTGGCTTTTTTTTTGTACCTTAGAAATGGTATAAAAGTTTATTATCAAACAAATACGCAAAGCATAGGCGTTTTAGCCGTATGCTGGCAATATCGCCTAATAAATATGCACGAAGTGACGTACTTATCAAAGATAAGGATTTGTTAATAGAAACATCCACACAGGTTAGATAGTAAAAAACTTTATAAAATACATAAAGTAAAAAAAAAAAAAAAAACGGTGTAAACCAATTTATTTTAATTTAGTTTATTAATGCACAAAATATGAAGATAGTTTTTATTCCTTTTTAATATCTAAATCCCTTGGCTTTGTAAGGATAGGTATTTTTTTTTTTCTTTTCTTATTTCTCTCAGCAGGATTAAGTATATTGCTTTATTTAAGAATATTGCTTTATCTAATAATATTCTTAATAATAGTACACATAGTTAACAAAAGGCCCTGCTTTGCAATGGTCAAACCATAAATTAGGAATAAATATTTAACAGAGTATAAATCCTGAGGGTTACCCACCACCACCCGGCTAATTCTTTTACAACAATTTAATGTAAATTAGACTTAACCACCCCACAAGAAAATATACAAAGACAACTTTGGCAGCCTAGCTGCACAAAAAAGCGAAGCTACCCGAAGTAACTTAGGCTAGAAAGAGATAAACACGCATTATAAATAAATATATAAAGATCTAAGCTAGGATATTAATCGAAAAAAAAATAAAATATACCAAAAGAGCCAATATACGAATTCAGAAACCTTTCTCCCTCTAGAGTTCTATTATTAAATATAATAGAAGATTTATCCCTTAATTTTCTACTAACTAAAGGATATCTTACTAAATACTTATCGCACTAGAGGTTCAAAGGTCTCAATAACTGATCCTTCTCCATATCGAAGTTCACTTTAATACTACCTCTACTAGAATAATATTTAAATATTTAATAACAGTTCTACATTCTTCCTTAGTCTATAAATTATAGGGTACAGATAAAAGTCTATCTATTTCCCCCTGTAAAAGTTCCGTGTAGACACAACTTACTTTTTTAGAGCTAGTGGATAAACAATTATTATTCATCTGATTAAGAATCTTATCAATAAGATTCTTAATCCAGAATTTTAAATTTTAATAAGGACTGTGGCTTTAGAGTTGTGGTTTACACAGCTTTACCTAAAGAAAGACTGACAACACTACTATAATTACGTCTACTGGTAAATTACCAGATAAGTTACAAAAAAAAATCCCCTAATAACCTAAAAGAAGGCTAGATCTTTATAAGTCTCTTTTAAGCTAAATACTAATAGAAAATTCTGGGGTTTTCTTTGCCTCCGGCATTACAAATAACGAACGATCGCCTTCAACCAAAACTAAGGTATGATATTTTAAGGTAATACCGGCATCTTTCCTATAAGAGTTAAAAACATAGACTTAACAAACCAAAAAGCATTAATATAACTAAACTGTTATCAAAACAGCAACACAAGGTAAAATAATAAAGAAAATTAAACCCACTAGCACATATAAAGCATAGGTTGTTACTACTCCTGTACTTAATCTATTAATATTACTACTTAAAGCCATTAAACCTTTTTCTAACAAGCTAAATAAAATAAAATAAAATAAAGGAAAGCTAGAACCCACCACCACCCTCTAGCTCACCACTATCTTCCAGCCACAGCCATATGTCAGAGACCTAATTAATATAAATATTACAAATGCATATGAAAGGCGTAAAAAGCAAAGTATTTACTTATTGTATTTGAAGCCGCAAACAATAATAATATTTCTTATACCACTTAGGTCACAGACAATAAGATGTATTATTATTAAAATATAAAGGAAAAATATTATGACCTACCTTTATTCATACCAGATTTAATATCACGTATTTGATATAATCCTTCTATTGTAAGATGACCTTTGTTACCCACAATTTTCGACACAAGACACCAATCATCGAAATCCTCGGATTTTACTCCTAAAACTTTATGATTTTGAAAAAATGGGATGATTTTGGATTCAATATCAGAAAAATTCCTACATCTAAAATCTGCCGCCGAGGTATTTTCCTGACTTCTTACTCGAACTTCTCCACATCCAAAGTAAGCAATAAAACTTTCCAATAATACCTTATCTCTATTATGTTGAGTTAATTTAAATTCAAGATTCACGCTAAAATTTAACTTAGTAGTAGACGGCCATATTCCCACGGATAAAGAACCGTCACCTGATGTAAAACCAGCCAGAGTGAATGGCTGTGGAACTACTAAACTCTCCACTAAGGGTCTAGGTGTGGCTTTAACATCTGGAAAGCCACCTTCAATTCCTCATTATTACCTAGATTTAGGCTTGCTTTAATTGCTAAAAGAGATTGTAAGCCTTCATTTACTAAACGGGCTTTTGACTTAAATATCTCAAAACCCATCTTAAATAGTAGATAATCGGCTAACTTATGAGTAATTAAACCATAGTTATCCAAATGATTTAAAAGTATAGCTAATTCCTTTTTAGACGTTACAGTGTAACTATAAGAAAATTCCCTGTCTTTGGATATTCTACCAATACCACCAAAATAAGCTTTAATTCCTTCCAACAGTTGTAAATCTTTCTTGTGAAAAGATATTGAAAAGATAGGTATAATCTCTCAACCTACTCGTAGCTTAGAATTTTGTCTAACGTGAAGTGAGAAACAACTAAAAAAAAAAGAAAATAAAAATAAAAATATATATAAATAAAAATTACATTCCAGCGAAGCAGGTCTCAGCACGCTCGCGCTTATTTTTTGCCTTTTTTTTTATTATAAATAAATTACTACGTAGTAATTAAGCTATTTATTAAAAAAAAAGGCAAAAAATCTAGGCCGAGACTATTCTTTTTTTTTTACCGCGTCAACGAATCCAGTTACAAATCAAGGTTCAAGGTGAATAACTGAACCTTCATCATCTTTAACTCCCCCCTTCGATTAAACTACCTGTACTATAATTACGACTTCCGTTTATTCCTTGATTAGGTTTAGCTAAATAGCTCATTTTATTATCACCAGAAATTAGTAAGGATGATTTCGCCCAGCTATTTTTAATATTATTTCCTCACGGAATTATTTGGAGTGCTTTGCAAAGAAATAGACATTAATGTAAAAGGAATACTTAGTAAAATCAATAAAACTAAATCCATGTTTAATTCTAAAAAAATAATTAATAAATACGAAATAAAACCTATTAAAACATATAACGCATAATTTGTAACTACTCCTGTACTTAAAGATTCGATATTACTACTTAATTTAAGCAGTCCTCTCTCAAGACCGTAGGGCCCAATCATCTCTACTGAACCTTTATCCAGAAACTTAGTAGTTATACCCCCTGTGTTTAAGATAAAATTAGTAACATATTTATTATAGAACATTTCGATAAAGAAACGTTGGTTAAAAAATCCAAAAAGGTTATAACCTAGTCTCGTAAATTTGAAGTGAACTAAAGCAGTCGGAATAAATTCGGATAAGATTATAGCGAGTGCACTTAAAGATAAAGTAAATACCAAAGGCAACAATTTGAATAATGTAGGCACTGCGAACTCTGTGTCAAGCATAATTTCATGTGTTGGATGAATAAATATACTATTATCTGCAAAGAAACCTGAACCTAACCCAATAAAAATATCTTTAGTAATGTAACCAAAGAAAATAGAGAATAGAGCTAATATAACTAACGGAATACTTAAAAATAAGTCACCCTCGTGAGCATTCTTATAATTTATAAGAGGTCCGTTCGGGTTAGTTAAAAAAGTAATATATAATACTTTCACACTATATAAAGTCGTAAACATAGCACCAATAGTAGCTATAAAGTAAACAACTGTACCACTAAAGTAAAACTGTCCATATGCAGATTCTAAAATAAAATCTTTACTATAGAACCCGGTCATAAATGGGAAAGCAACTAAGCTAAGGCTTGCTATTAGCATCACAGAGTAAGTTAAAGGCAAGAAGGGTCTTAACCCACCATATTTTCTAAAATCTTGGTTATCCGCTACTGAATGAATTACAGCCCCGGCACCTAGGAATAATAATGCTTTATAGACAAAAAAAAGGCTTAAACTTAAGCTACCTAAAAGCTAAAGCTAACACAAGAAAAAGGCAAAATAATAAAAATATTAATTAGGGGATTAATCTTAAGAATTGTTAGGTAAATTCTTAAGTTCTTTTGTGGTTAAAATACACGTTGAATCTTTTTCAGCCAGAGCGTTGGGGTAGTGTTTAATAAATATATCCTTGTCTATGTACCGAAATCCGGTTCTTGTAACAGTATTGTTAACTCGATTTTTTCTGACCGTACCTCGATCTCCAGCCTGAGAATTATTTGTATAGTATGTAGTCACACCTGTTAGTGTGTTTACAGCAAAAAACCCCGAAGCTATTTTAGTTAAACCAGGTAAATAATCAGGATGTTTACAAAAATAAAAATTACCTAATTCAGTCGGTATACCACCTGGTTTACCGACATTTAAATATTTACCTACCCGGTTTACGTTAAACTGATGTTGCTTTGTCGCAGTCAGATTATCATACTCTTTTAAGCTACTAGGGTTTAATGCTTTTCACAGTTCACGTTGGCTAGTGAAAGTAGAAAAATCTTCTAAAGTATCTACAGATATTACATGTATTTTTCCTGGAGTTAAATCGTACAATGTTCTGTTTTTAAGTTCAACTAAAGGATAAAGCTTTTTAACAGATAATTGAGAAGAGATAGTTTCAGTCCTAAAAGGTGTACCTTTTTCTTTTAAATAAACTGTAATGATTTTACCGTCATTATCTGCAACACTTACTCCTTCATGTCAATTCATGTTATTTCTAATCGTACCTACAGATAAGTTTAAGATGTTAGCTAAAGAATTATAAGAACTAGACTCCGCTAGTAACATAGTCATATCTTTATCATACCAGGCTTGATATTTACGCATATTGGCTAAACTTAGCCCCATATCTGCAGGTTTAAATGAAAAATTGTAGAATATTATATCTTTCTCACTCTTACCATTTAAGTATGGTTTATAATTTGTGTACATACTTTGCTCTAATAATCTAATAGTATATTGTGCGAAACCTTGTAATAAATTAGTACCACCTACACTTAAAGGACTATCATAATTAGTATTATATCATTCTTGTACAATATTGTTAAATGTGATAATGGGTGCTCAACGTATAGGTGCAATACCACCATTGTCTAAAACCCATTGGTGGAAAAATGTTTGAGGACGATGTCCATTTAGACTAGACATGTGTTCATTTAACCGGTTTCGGCAAGACAAAGCAGAACCTATACTACAATAACCCAAATCAACATGTTTAAAACAGTAAATACCACTACAATCTCCATCTATTACTTTTTGTTTATCTATAGGTAAAGAATAAACATAGTATGGATTAATTTCTTTTAAGTTTAATTCCATATTATATCTGTAAATTTGGTTGTAGTTTTCACTTAAAAATTGAAACAAAATATTATCACCTTTGAATTTAGAATCACAATCAACAGGTAATAAATTAAGCATATTTATTAAAGCGTGTGATGCTTTTATACCTTTAGCTGTTAAAAACAAAGGTAAACCCAAACTATTCTGCTCTGAAACATGGTATATAACTTTACTTAACAGTAAACCACCTCGGCTTTTATCTTTAAGTATAGTCGAAAATGAAGAATGAAGATTTTTTCTTTCCTCTTCTTGTAGGGGAACTCTAGGGGTAAAAGCCGTTTTGCCTGTGTGAAAACACCGTATAAGGGCTCCTTTTTTTTGCTTTAGTGTATCGACTCTTAGCCCGCCAAAACAAAACAAATAGGATGAACCCCCCTGGTTTAAACAATTGTGCAAAGTGCTAGGGTTCCCTAGCAGACCCCCTTCGTACACTGAAACAACCTTTGAACCTAAGCTTAACCCTAAGTATTTATTTAATCCACCTAAGAAATTCTTTATTTTTATTATTGTGTTAATCACAAAATTGCTCTTTGTTAGCATATAAACCTCGTATTAACATCATATTTATATGATGAGTAGATCATATCTTAGTAGCGTTAACAATTAACGCTACCCCTATCGTGTGATCGTTGAGGATCCTACTAGCTATTAATAAAACAACGTTGGTTTCCTGCTGATTACCCAACTCTTGTAGACTCAACATTCCACAAACCATCATCGTCTAATAATTTTTCCAACCTTCCTTAGCCTGCGTATTTTATTTTTTTTTTTTACTTTTTTTTTTAATAATCAAGTTATTTATTTACATAAATATTAATTACAATTAAAAAAAAAAATAAAAAAATTTAGGCCTCCTGTCCCCCTTTTTTTTTTCCCTTTTTTTATAATTATAATTTGATTATTACGTGATAATCAAATTATTTATTATAAAAAAGGGAAAAAATAGAAGCTGGGGGATTTTGAGAGGGAGGGCGCGAAAAAAAGAAGTAATGGTATCAGGTAAGAAAAATCATACCTTGTGGTACTAAGGATTATATAGAACTTAGGTTAATTCTTGTTTTAGTCTTAAAGTATTCATGTTATTTTTTGTTTGAAAAAAAGGTCTTCTACGAAGTAGATGGGCTTTCCAGCAAATAGACAGGTTTAACACGCTCTCTATAAGCAAAAGCGTGATTAACTAAGTGGAATAAGGCAAGGTTATATGATGATAAACCTACTGCTATTACCATCATACCTAATTGGCTCATAGTAGAATAGGCAATAACTTTTTTAATATCTTGTTGAAATAATCCAATAAGACTACTAAATACAGTAGTTATAGCTCCTAATCATAAACATAATATTAATACAGTTGAACTGTATTCTATTAAAGGACTAGTACGCATTAAAAGATACACACCTGCCGTTACCATAGTGGCAGCATGTATTAATGCAGAAACTGGTGTAGGCTAAATTTGTTGATTTTCATTATGTACTTAAATTGTACTAATACGATGAAAATACTCAATAACTTACGCTATTGTTCGGACAATATCTTCAATTAAATTTGATTAATAATTTTAGTTATAAATTTTATAACTATTAAACCTTCGGCAGTAAAATGTTTTTTATTTTTAACTAGTCAATAAATTTTTAATCATCTATGATAAGATATAAGTTTTTTAGTTTTTAAAGGGTTATCATGTAAATATTTAAGTATTTTGTTTAATTTACCGTGATTTACCACTGTATTATAACCATTATAACTTTTAACATGAGTAATATAACCGTTTAACATATCTGCTAAATTTTTACTGAATTCTACGTCATCCTTTTGAGATACTACATATCTTACAGTAACAATAGTTTTACCTGTTATTTTAGATGTTAATACAGAAGAAGTAAAACAACCTTCAGCATCTGTAAACCCGGATAATCATGCATTATCTAAGTTTAATTTATGTTTAGGTTCGATACATAAAATATCCATTTTATATATTTTATTAAAACCTCCCACTCATAACTTAAATTGATTTAATTTAAATTTAGTTAAAATATTACCATTAAATATTTGAATTAATTTTAATATATTATTTTTATCCCTAACTCTAAAATGATGAGTTTTATTTACTTTATCTTGTAGAGATACAGATCCAAACCCTAATTGTTTTTTTATATAAAATAATATTTGGGCATCTACACTTGATTGTGTAATTTTAAACTCTAAATACCCATCTTTATTTAATATAAAAGATCCGTCACCTTCTGTAAAACCTATAAATCATCATTTAAAATTCTCATCTAATTTAATTGCTTCACGTGTAGTCTCTGAGGCTCCTTTGTCTAATTCAAAGTTTCCTGCTGATTGTCCCTCTTCTTGGATTTTTCCGAAATTCATTAAATGAACAGAGGACCAAGAATTCATAACGGGATATTCCCGCATATAGTGAAGTTTAAGGAAAGCCCTACTTAACAAACCTTCCATAGCCATCGGTAACCAAACGTGTAATCCAACTTGAGAACTTTTAGCCATAGCACCAATTAATAAGCAAATACCTATAATTGTAACAATGTTTTCACTAACAAAAGGAGCTAATGAAAATACTGTAGCATAATCTATATTCAATTTTAGGAGCTTGCTTTACTAACAACTTTTTTATTATATCTTAGCTTGGCAAGCCTCCCTAATAGCTTTTCAACTATAAATTGGACTATATCTTCACCCGTGCTGGCTTTATTTTTTTAAAAAAAACATATGCAACCGGCTGCTAATTAATAGCAAGCACGGGGGTATAACGTGTAGTCTCTGAGGATCTTACTTTAAATTTAAACCTAAGAATACATATAAAACAAGCTTTATTTTTTTTTTTAATTTAAGCTTCCTTGTATTCTATAAGAATTTTTAACTTCATTTCCTGCGGATTGTCCATTTCACTGATATAATAGTATGTACTCTTTCTCTTTTCCTGAAAAAAAAGCTGCACACCAGTCTATAAGTTCATTCTTTTTAATTTTTATCGTCTGTGTATCCTTCTAGTAATATCTTGCATCAGTCTTCATGTACTGTTTCCTTAATTCTATCCTTGCTTCGCTAGCAGTGAATAGAAGCTTCTTATTTAAATCAGGATTATTTTACAAAATAATATAACCAAGATTAGAGAGTATAGCACAAACTAGGAAAAATAAAGAAAACAAAGATAAAAAAAAAATAAAACAAAGATAAAAAAAATAAAACAAAGATAAAAAAGTAGTTCCACAGTATCCTATAAAAAGACTTTAGGAGTTTCCCGCTAATAGTTATATAATAAGAGCAGTATTACTACCGCCCACGGCAATATTTAAAACGTTAAATAATCTAAATGTGAAAAATCAAATACCTTCCGCTTACTGTTAAATTGAGCTTTGATTTCATTAATCTTATCCAAACCTTCTTGGCTTAAAGGAACTTTTAGTAGATCTTGAACATAGCATCAATCCTTATAGGCTAAGTATTTTGAAGAATATAAAGGGAAAGCATCAAAATATTTACGAACTATTTCATGACTTATGGAATTATGAGCTATCGCCATAAAAGAATAATAAACCTTATCTTCTACATATCTAGTTCTAGTATAGAGATTTACAGTAAAAAAGGCAGTAATTTTAGTTAAAATGTTAAAATAACCACCACCACCTTGAGCTTCAGAAACTTCTCTTGAATAGTTCTGTTTTACTTCTATACGGAAAAAAGTTTGCACTCTTTTATTTTTAAAAATACCCTTTTTTTTTACGTCAGTAACGGTTATAGAGAAATTACCGTCTGCGTCTGTAAAACCAGCCAATCAACTATTACTATCAATAGCTGACAAATCTAAACCTAAACAAGGTATAGAGCTACTATCCTTTTCATTAATTCAAGTAATAGCTCTATGTAAAGCTTCTATTTTAGGTGTACGCATATAACCATTAATTAAATTAATTATTTTTAAAACTTCATCTTTAGCTAAAATTTGTAATATAACATGACCAGCACTTGGTTTACTGATTACTTTACCTACTTTCAATACTGCAGACAATTTATCCGCTAAAGGTTTATCAGCTAAATTGAATGTGATAATAATTTTAGGACGGAATTTTTTAGATGAAGAATTTTTATCATGCACAGCTATATGCCCATCACCTTCAATTAAACCAGCTAAATAAGAGGCCATAAAAATGTTAGCCGATACCGTATAAGCCGAATTTATTCTAACTTGTCTATAAGGAAGTATCTCCTGGATTTGATTTTTATTTAATCTATTTAAATAAACTTTTAACAATTTTGAGTTTCTACCAAAACTTCATAATATAGCAAACATACCTACAGTTAAAAAACAATCACCCACTCTGTTAGTTAATAAAGCAGATATAGAACTTTGATTTGCTGCTATTCTAGTAAATCAGAAACTTACTAAAAGATAACTACAAATTCCAACCAAATCTTAAGTTACATATATTGTCATCTAAATAATCAATATATTAACTCCTGTACTTTAAAACCTATTAGGATTTACTTAAAGCCCTAGCATATTATAGATATAATATAAAGAGTCTGACTATGCATTAAGCACCATTTCAGGCACCCATCATTGTACTAGTCGATCGCGATCCGAAATATAACCGACGATCTCTTAAATTCATTTAAAATTTCTTTGATCGTTTTCAATGATGTAGCTAGTGATATATTAAAACTCCTATTCTTAGCCTAAGAATTTTAATCTATTTATTCTCCTGTTTAAACCAGGTTTCAGGTTTAATGAAACTATTTTGATTTTCTAAATATAATATCACTAACTATGGAAAACTATAATAAATAAGTATTTATTATTATATTTTATATAACATACTCTCGTGCATCCTTTTTTTATTTTTTTTTTTTTTTTTAATAATATATATATAAATAAAAATATATTATAATAATAAAAAAATAAAAAAAAAAGGGCGGCCCTACAATATCTTTAAGTTTAGTCACTTGTCTAACAGGGATGTATATAACTCACTGATCTTTTTTCTTTTCTTCTAATCTGGTGACTAAACCAAAATTTTCAGATAAAACAGATTGAAGATATTTAACATCTTCAAGCATAAAAGATCTAGTATGTAATATAGTTTGATTATATACTGATTTACCACCATCATCCATCTACTATCGACTTATCTTTACTAGATAATACTTTTTAAACAGTTTAATTACACCTTTCTCTCTTTGCACCCTTTCATTATACTGTAGCGCTTTTGAATCAGTACCTAACCCCTCGGCTGCTTTACGTATTGAAGTATAGGTCGTAGTTATTTGTGTTCTTACATCAGTAACCTCAACCTTTATACCTTTGTTCTCATTAATTGCTAGCATACGCTCTCGGGCTTTTATTCGCTGTTCTTCACTAGCGTTATGTTTAGCTAAATGGTCTAGGATTTTACTTTGGTGTTAAGAAGAACGTACTCGAGCTTTAAATTTAGCTATTGTCTCTTCAGTATGAGTGTAACCTCATACTGAACCAGCAATCTTTAATACATTATAACTAGGATTTAAAGCATCCATATATATTTGTTCTCTTTCAAGTACCACCTGGCTTCGCTAGGTTCACAATATTCTAAAATTTTAAGACTAAACCCGCTATACCCCGTATTTTAAAAGAGCTTGAGAAATAACGGTATCTTTCTTAACCCGTATTTGGTTTCTAAACTGTAGTATCAACTAAACCTTTTAGATAGATTTATACTACTTCCAACATAACATTTATGGTTATTTAAATTTTCTCAACAATAGATCCCACATTTATTTCTATTATCTTTATAAATTAATTCCTTATCTTTATCGGCATTTAAATAAATCTTAACCGGTATTATAAAAGGTTTGGCATTAGAATTAGAAGAAGGCGACGACTTGTACCAAAACGATGATGTAGAAAAACCTCTTATACCTAACCCCTTGCCTAACCCTCTAGCTGTTAACAATGGACCCAAGTTTCTAGGTACAATTTTAACTCTTTCCTTGTAAAATAAATCATAATAATAATTTAAACAAGGCATAGCTAAAGTTCTAAAATAAAGAGATTGAGTAGTAGTATCGCTACGTTTATCCTTCCTTGTTAAAATTGTAGGACTCATAGTAGTCATGGGTTCAAGTAATTCATATAAACTTCTTAAATATTTCTCCTTTTCAGTATATGATTGCTCTACACGCAATCTTGTATTATGATTAGGTTTAGCTCTATCTAAGAATCCGTCTCCTAAGATTATACCAAGCAAAAGAATAAATTAAAGTAATTCTCTTCCCTTATTCATTCCGCCTTTAATTTTACATATTTAATTTAATCCGGATACGGTTAAGTGAGCCTTATTTTGTACCAATAGAAAGACTTTACCCCAATCAACTAAATCTTTAAACTTAGCTCCTTTTAAAGGATATTTAAAAAAAAAAGGCAACAATTTTAGTTATATCGGTAAATTTAGTAACTAAAAACTCTATACCTGATTCGTTAATTTTATAAATATTTCCTGCGCAAGCGATACCTAAAAATTCAACTATTTTCATCATTAAACGTTCATCACGTTTATGTTGACCTAATTTAAATTTTAATTGTACAGTTTTCTTCAATAAGGTAGTTGACGAAGATTTAATACTAACCAAAAAACAACCCAATAAAAAAAGAAAAAAAAGAAATAAAAATAAAAATAAATATAAATAAAAATACATTCCATTCTTTTTTTTTTCTTTTTTTATAGACCTAAATTTTTTCCTTTTTTTTATAATTATAATTAATCTATATATCAGATAAAAAAATTATTTATTAAAAAAAAAGGAAAAAATAAAGTGAAACCAGCTAATCAATAAGGATTAATACAAGAAATAGGTATTATCTCTCTACTTACAGGTATAATCTTTGGAAAGGCAGCTTTTAATGTATCAGATAGACCATTATTCATTGAGGCTTTAATAGATAAAATTTACAAAAGCCCTTCCATTTTAAGATGTTTTTTATTGTCAATTAAATTAATAATATTTTTAAATAAAATATAATCTCCTTGTTTTTGTTAAATTAAAGGATATTTATAAAAATGTTTAAGAATAACCTTCAAATCTTTAATAGACTGAACACGAAATTGTATCATATTTAATCCACATTTATTTAAATGACCCACACCAAAATAACTTTGAATTTTTTTTTAATAGATCCAAATCTTTTTCGTGCAAATTAATCTGAAAAGACTTTTTAATAGATCAACCTAAATTAGAATTTATTTTTATTACACTAGTAGTAAAACAACTTTCACCATCGCATAAACCTGTTACAAAAAAAGGATTAAGTTCATTACATTTTAAACTAAAATGATCATATTGAGCCTCTTTTTGCTATAAATTCAAGATATACTCTCTTTTATAGTTAAGGGTATATTTTATATCGGTAAGATCTTTATTACTTGAAAAACCTCTTTTAGAGATATAAGAATAATTATGAATACCATGACTGACAGGGAAAGTCAATTTTAGAGTAGGCCTATTTAATAAGTGATATTGTGAATGTAACAAATGTGGCTTTATTATTTTAGAAAAAGTAGAAACAGAAGTATTATCAATATATAAGGATACACTAGAGTACTTACAGCCATTAAGGCTGCTATCATTAATAATTGTAATTATGTTATATTCTTTTTTCAAAAGAAGTGATAAATACTTGAAATCCTCTATTAAAATTAATGTTTTAGGAAACCTTTTTTCTAATCTTGTAGATGATAAGAATAAAGTAGCTAAGGCTAAAGGTGTAAAATATCCATCTAAATAACGTGGTATAATTTTTATGTTATCTCTATAAAACATATTATATAATCAGATAAAGCTAGAAAAACTATAACTTTTGAAACTATAAATAAACAACACTTTATTATATTTACCTATTAACTTAAATAATTTAGGCTTTGCTTTGCTACAATATCCAGCATTAAATAACACTGAATGAAATCACATTAAATATTCCACATTATTACTACATTTTGTAAATATTATTCTAATACCACATCCTCTTTTTTCGAGGTATGAATTGCTTAATAAAGAACCTATTATTAAAGATATTATATTTAAATTATGGGGGCCTATTCGTTGAGAAGAATTTAATTTGTTTGAAAAAAAAAATCTTTTTTGATTACAAGTATGCATAAGAAACATAAAATTTAAAACACTATCGTCTGATATAATTAACCATTTAGGGCATTTTATTTCTATTTGGCTACCCTCTCAACCTACGAACATAAGTAGGAAATTGTTTGCTGTTACTAGTACAATCATCATGAAAGTGAATAAACTTAAATAACTAAAGAATCGTTGATTATGCTTTTAAGTCAAATTTATCCTGCAACTGATTTATTGGGTATTTGATGTTAACAAAGGTTACTTATCTTAAAAACTTCTACCTGTGTTCATACCAGATTTTATCTCTCTAATGGATTGTATACCTTCAACCGTAAGATGAGCACGATTAACCATTAAACTATGAATTTTACATCAATCAAGATAATCGTAGAGTTTTATACCTATAATAGGCTTTTTATTCAAAAATGGTACAATTACATTGGTAATTTCTGTAAAGTCCAATATTGTTAAACTAACAGCAGACTTACCACCATATTTGTATACCTTTCCTGACCCAAAATATTCTACTAATTTTTCCATTAGTCTAAGATCTCTACTATGTTGAGATATTCTAAATCTCAATTGTACTCGATAACCTAATTTACTATTCGTTGACGGCATACGAACATCAAAGTTCCCCTCAGCACTGACAAATCCTGAAATCCAATCAGGGTCTAAATAGACATTATCCGAATTTATTACAGGTCTTTCAACTGGAGTATATCCAGCAAACTCTGATTTTAACATCTCAGATAGACCTAAATTCATTGATGCTTTAATATTTACTATTTGATTTAAACCTTCAACAGTAAGATGAGCTTTATTATTTACAAGTTTTACCGCTTGTTTAAATAATCAAAAATCTGCGGCTTTTTGAGTTAATAACGGATATTTATTTAAATAAAGAATAAGTTTATTTAAATCTTCAATTGAGTCTATTGAATAATTAACTATATCTCGCTTTTGAGCTAAATGAATAGAACCAATACCACCCAAATGTTGTTGTAATAGATATAATAAATTAAGATCTTTTGTATGTAAACCTAATTGAAACTTTAATAGAGCACGTCAACCTAATTTACGTCTTTTACTTCTATCTACCGTTATACCAAATGAACCCTCACCATCTATTAAACCAGATCAGACCCCAGGATTTACTGAGCGAGCGTGAATAGAATCACAGGTAGAGAATTCTTTTAAATCGAATTGTTTAGATGGGACCTTGACATAAGAGTTTCAACATTGTTGCATGTTGAATCCGAGTTTTACACCCCTGTTCCTTTCGAAACCTCCTAGAGTACACCTTAAATTGATTAAACGTGGTTTAATCGATCAACTGCCGTCTACTCTTTGCTCTTTTACAGTAATACTATTTAGTATTATTAATTTAGATCCGCGATTATCCATTTTGCTTTCACTCATCTTAAGGCTTATTACCATACCTGAGTAATTATTTCAGCCACATATAACTTTTCAGTTATAGCTTGGTACCTTAAGCTTTAGGAGGTCCCCGGAGTTTGACAATTTACCCCCATAGACGCGTTTTCCCCTGACGCAACCTCGAGGGTCATGGCTCATATATCCTATAGAATAAATATGCACTAAAGAAGAAACGATTAAAACCGGTAAAAGCATTGACACTGTTAAACTATCAAAATGGAAACCTCATAAAACATTTAATGATTCACTATCTATTCATCTAAAAAGGTTTATGGATACAGGTATGTTATTTAAACCTACTTCAAAAAAAGCTACGATTGCTAGTAAGGTTGTTACAATTACACTTGAACATGTAATAAATTGTGCTCCGCTAACTCCGACTTTTCTACCCAAAAATCCGGCAACTATTGATCCTAATAAAGGTAAAGTTATTATAGCTAAATACATTATTTATATTCTATTGCGATACTTCCTCTTCGTTTTCCCCCTTTACCTTAGGAATTTTATTTATTCCCTTAGGTTGGCTAGGGTATTAGCCATAACTTTTCGGTTATGCCTGACTATACCTTAAGCAAACAATTTTTGTCCAATCTTTCTTCAAAACTTTTTTTTTTACAAAAAAAAGTAGAGTCGTATATAATTATTTACCAACCTACATTTAGTCGATGAACTGCGCACCATCCACTTTTTATTTTTCCCTTTTTTTGTAATTATAATAAAACTATATACATAGTAATAAAATTAATTATTAAAAAAACTTGGTGGGGAAAAATTTAGAGCAGTAGTTTTTGGTGTTTGGCTGCGGATGATCTATTTCATTTCTTCATACAAATCGTTTTTACCTAATTTTTTGGGTTATTTATTTAATTATAATAAAGCTATAGATGTAATAATTAAATTATTTATTAAATAAATAACCAAAAAAATAACAACGAGTCATTACCTGTTCCATTAATCACATTACTGTATTAACTTGGTAGATTTGTCTTTAAGACTTTCCCGCAATTTGAAGGTTTTGCCATATTGAAAATATGACTAGGCAGAGGTTTACTCTACCTTTTTTGATCTGATTTCTCTGTGCCTATATATTTTTTTTTTCCTTTTTTTATTTTAATTCCTTTTTTTACGTTTATATATATTATTTTAAATATAAAAAAAGGAAAAAAAAATAAAACAATACTGTGATTATTCATAGCCTTATTCGAGTAAAGTAATGTAATTCTTCTTTTTAACTGTAAAATTTAATCTAAACCTAGCCCATCTTCATTCAAGTCTTCTTTATTTTTAATAATATACTGGGGCGAAGCCCTAGCACTCTTAAAATCTGTGTGGAGAAATTTAAGTGCTTTGACCCTAATATTGGGTGTTTATCAAAAAAAGGAATTATATGTTCAACTATGTGATCAATTTTTGTAATAATAAATTCATATACTAAACGTTTTTTATAATTCATTACAAAGCCACTTCCAAATAAATTCACAAAGCTTTCTAATAATAAGAGATCTCTGGAATGTTGAGCAGTTGAAAAACGTAAAGAAGTAGATAAACCACTCTTAGTTTTAGATTTTTTTCTTTTTCCTTCGGAAACAGAAGCGCAAGCAATAAAAAAGTTAGATTCTCCTTGAGAAAACCCTGCTACTCATTCCGGATGTAAGTTATTACTTTTAATTATGCTTTCCAGGTTTAGCCTAACTGGGATAGTCATAGGGAATGCTTCTTTTAAATCTTTAGATAAACCTGTATTAAGAGAGGCTCTAATATTAACTGTTTTTTGTCTACCTTATAAAGTATTATGTTCTTTATTTAACATAAGTAAAACAATTTGTTTAAATAATAGATAGTCTGAACGTTTTTTGGTAATTAAAGGGTAGTTATCGAAATGAGGAAGAATTACGTCAACTAAATCTTTTAAAGTACTAACTCTAAACTCTACGGCTGAACTATTATTAAGTTTAGATACTGTTCGAGTTTTGTTTGGTTATTCGGTTATATTGTTCATGGCAATCAGATTTATCATGCTAATAATTAGAAATACTTTAATTTATTCTTCCTGTGTTCATACCACCAAGCTGTTTTATTTTTATTATGCTATCCCTCCCTTCAATTGTTAAGTGTCTCTTTTCTTTAATCATATTTGCAACTTTACAGAAATCCTGAAAATCTAAGTGTTTTATTCCTAACCCCCTGCAGGCTTGCAGGGGGGGGGGGTACGATAGGATATTTTACGAAAAATGGAACAATTTTATCCTCAATCTCTGTGAAATTGGTAAATACTAACTCAAAGGTTTCTCTGTTCTTATAAATATTTCCTGCGCAAGCGATGCCAAAATAATTTATTAAACTTTTAAGTAAAGCCTCATCTCTATAATGTTGAGCAATAGAGAATTTTAACATAAAGGAATATCCCCTTTTAAAGTTATAACGTTTTTGGCCCACAACATAAAAACAACCCTCTCGCTAAACTAAATTTTTTCCTTTTTTTATAGTCATAATTAATCTATATATCAGATAATAAAATTATTTATGAAAAAAACTTGGTGGAAAAAATAAAGCGAATCCAGCTAATCAATTAGGATCTGGTAATTTATGAGCTGATCCTGTAACTAAAGGTTTGTCTGCCTTAGTTACCTCTGGAAAGGCAGATTGTAACTCAGTAGCTATACCCGTGTTAAGTGAACCTTTTATAGCTACTAATTTTAATAGACCCTCTGGTGTTAAATGCTCTTTGTTTATTATTATATTATATGCTAACTTGAAGAGATTATAATCCGCGAGTTTTTGTGTTACATTTTTTTCTTATTTTTTTTTTTTTTACAATAGAATATATATATATAACAAAAAACATATTTTAAATAAAAAAAAAAAATGCGGATACTTGTCAAAATGATTAAAGAGTACTTATAAATGTTTTACGGAGGATATACGTAATATAATAGACTGTGGACCGTGTTTGTAAATTTTACCTACACCGAAATAGTTTTGTACCCGCTCTAACAACTCAATATCTTTTCCATGTAAAGCTATTTGAAAAAAGAGTTGGATACTTCAACCCGTTTTACAATATTTATTTCTACTAATACCTAAAGTAAAGCATCTAAAAATAAAAATAAAAATATATATAAATAAAAATTACATTCCAGCGAAGCAGGTCTCAGCACGCTCGCGCTTATTTTTTTTTTTTTAGGCCGAGACTACTCTTTTTTTTTATTTTTTTTTACTGCGTCCACAAACCCTGTAAAAAATCAAGGGTCCATTATTAAATTATGTTTTTCACATTGTTGAACTGGTTTGGAAGAATAGTATCTTAGATAACTTCTATTTATTAGGTTAGAGAGGATTCTGGTTTGATAACTTCTCTCGAAGCCCATTAGAGTACACCTTAAATACTTTTGAGATATTGTCCTATCTAGTCCCTTAGATCAGTTTGTACGACTGTTTTAATTTTTTTTTTCCTTTTTTTTTAATTATAATTTGATTACTACATGGTAATTAATTTATTTATTAAAAAAAACTTGGTGGAAAAAAAAAATAAGGACCGAAATCTTTAAAGTATCAACTACCGTCTACTCGTTGCTCTTTTACAGCTACAGATTTTATTTCATGTACAGCCATTTTTAAATCTGTTACTGACTTAGATCCGCGATTGCCCATTGCACTTTCGATTATCTTATGACTTATTACCTTATTTTTATGGCCGAGCTTCGCTAGACCATAAAAAAAAATCTGAGTAATTATTCCAGCCACATATAGTTTTTCAACTATAGCTTGGTACCATAAGCTTTAGGGGGTATCCGGAGTTTGATAGTTTTAGCCACATCAGCAACGTCCCAAGTCACACAGCACCAATATACCGAATTAAAACAAGAACAGACCTAATAATAATACAATTGGAAAGTTAGAGGTAAATAATATACTATCCCTAGATAAAACTGTAGTTCGAAAAATAAAAACATAAAGTTATTTACTACTAACCTATATATTATTGAAATATGCTATACTTGTCCCTCAAATAGTTAAAGATATTTTTTTAGGGGGTGCTCCAAAAAATTATTGAATTGACTGGATTAAAACTCTATCCTTTTCATGCATTTTTATTTGAACTCTAGCTTGAACGTTCCATCCTGTTTTGTACCTTGGATTTTTTAAAATTGTTACAACAAAAGAACTCTCAGCATCGAAAAGCCCAGTAATAAATCCAGTAAATTGAATAATTTTTAGCTTGGTTAGTAGTATAGTTATTCTTAGCCATTGTAGAATAGCATCTTGCTATTCTTTTAAAGCTAAACTTGTTGACGGTTTTCGAATAAGTTGTATGGCCAAGGGATAGACAGGAAAAAAAAAAAAGAGAAGAGTTTAATCTATAAAAAGCAACTAGAATACCTAAACCTATAGCCGATTCTGCACCAGCTATTGCTATAATATATATTGCATAGGTTTGGCCTAATATATCATCAAAGCTCAGGGAACTTATCAAAATTAGGAACGTAATAGCTAATAACATTATTTCAATTGATATAAGCATTAATATAATATTTTTTCTATTTAAAACAAAACCTAAAATTCCTATTAAAAAAAGTATTAAGGATAAACTCATTTTATTTATTATTATTGTTAATCATTTAATATAAAGCTCTTCATCACTACAAAATATTTATATTTATTGTTATAGAGATCTTTTGGCTTAATTATAACTGTATGTATTTGGCCTTCGCCCAGGATAATGTTATATTTAGTTTAATATAAAGCTATTCACCCTTTTTCTAAAATTTTTCCTTTTTTTTATAATTATAATTAATCTATGTATGCAATAATAAAATTATTTCTGAAAAAAGCTTGGTGGAAAAAAAGTGGAACCCTACTAGCCTGTTCAATATTCAAACCTCTAGCCCCGTTCAGCCTTAAAACGCGATGCTTCTTCAGCTCGTTTAAGCACTAAACGTTTGGTTTGATCATCCATTACTCTTCCAGAATCCACTTCACGTATTCCTTCCCTATGTATATGAGTTCAAGCATCTTCATAACTTATTTTTTGTTTATCAGCTAAATCTTTTGCTTTTTCATCCGCTAAACCTCATACTGGTGTATAACTCAATCTTTTAAGACTTTCATTCTCTAAACGTTTAGTTTATATTCCTTCTAATTCTTTTTCAAAGGCTATTTATTTTGCTTCTAACCTTTTTGGCTTTAATTCAGACTCTGCAAGGAATTTTTTATAATCCTGTGTTTGTTTAGCTTTGTCTTTAATTTTTTCTATTCTACGGTTAGTAGCTTCAGCACGTTCTTGATTATACAATTCACGTAATCTTTCTGCTGTAATATTTTTATCTTTCATTCTCATTCTTGAAGAAAATGCCTCAAATGTCTCTAAACCATCACCTAAACAATTCGCACAAGGATCATTATTAAGCCAAGATCAACCTGTACAATTATGAGTAAGTCAGAAAGCACATCGATATTTAAAATACCCCACCCTGTGTTTGATTAGGGTTATTACCAGGATTATTCATATGATTATTCATAGTATTAACTGTAGATTTATTAGGGTCTAGTACTTTATAACTAGGTTTCATATCCGCGAGATTTTCAGCCGGTAACATGATTTTATTACTATCACTACTATCAACCCCATTTCACAAACCTTTTAATAGATGTTTAAGATAACTATATTTAAGTAGCTTTCAATCTACCGATGGCAATTCAATAGCATCAAAAACGCCTCTAAACGGTAATTTAACAAATAAAGCTAATACACCCGATAAAGCTCAGCATACCCATTCTACACTATACCCCACCACCAAGATAAGTATATAAGATACAAAACCACTATATCTTATAGAAGTAGTTATAAAAATAGTAAATAACCCCAAGAAATATTATTCAATGTCATATGCTTTAATAAATTATTTTAACTAAAAACAAGTCTAAATCTATAAAATATTTTTTTTTTTATTTTTATTTAAAGGAGCTAAAGAAGATGGACTAGCAGAAAAGATCTCATACACACCAAATTAGTATTAGTTTTAGCCAAAAGAATTAAAGCAGTTTGGTTTTTACTGGACAAGCGATAAACCACTAAAGAAGTATATCTTTCACTTAACCGTATGGCAGGTGAAACCAGCCTAGGGTTAGTATTAGAAAAAGTAGTAGAAAAAGATATCTTACATGGCTGGAAATTTTTAGCATTATTACAGTTTAAAAGGGCAACTTTTAAGGGAAAAGTATATAAAGAAAGCGAGTTAATTCTAGCCTTGTGAGATTGTGAAAAATTGTAGTTCATCATATAAGTTTTATTCATGTTAGTTTTATAATATATTATTTTTTCCGCTTTTTTTTAAGCGTGATAGACCCTTTTCTTAAGCGCGGTAGACTAAAAAGGTTCTCTGGCGTAATCCTAAAATTACAGGAAAAAATAAAGTAAGGAGTGTCATGGTATACCCCCTCTATAGAAACACGTAAAAAAAGCCTAAACATCTCAGGGCCCCACCTCCGCCCCGCAACATAGCTATCTACCTTCAAGATAATATCTATCTTTACTCTATAACTCCTGGTTTTAATAGTATTTACTATCATGACATGTTTAGGTTAGCCTTTAATAAATATTTATTTAAATTAATGATCATTATTATGAATCATCATTATTAATGATTGAGTATAATAGGCTTGTTTATATAACTTTTTACTTTATAATCAACCTACAGAAAAAACAATAAAGCAAAACTACTTACCTTGCGAAGCATGAATCAGTTTTACCCGCATATCTACAAAAGGTAGTAACCCCTATTAGTGATGTGCGAATAAAGAGTCTGATTATTTATTGTTCTAAGGCCACCGCCATATTTTACGCTACAAAAGGTACAACAAAATGTTGTAAGAAAACAAAACCAAAAGCGATAAACATTAATAAACTACTATGATATAAGGGAAAGTAGTTGCCAACAAAATACATTTAAATTATCTAAAAAAGGTAATAAGAATAAAGATAAAGCGAATAAAACTTAGACACAAAAAATATGAAGAGAGAAAACATTAAACAAGTTATAAAATTACTAATAATAAAAACAAAAGATAAAATAACTAACAATAAAAATAAAAAATAAAAATATATTTTTTATAACTAAAATATTCAGGGGTATTTAGAGTAATTAGTAACACCTCTTATGAACGGTCCGAATCACTAAAAAAAAAAGTCCGAATCATAATCAGTAAGAGAAGAAGAAGCCTCACCTTTGGTGTCATGAGAAACAGGTCGCTTATCTTCAGCCATTTTAGCCTTTTCAGAATTTTTTTAGCCCTATCTTCTCTCTGTTTTTTATTGTCAGCTTCCTTTTGTTCTTTCGTCCTATTATTACGCTTTTGTCTTTTTTTTTTGCATTCTCAGCTTCCTTTTGTTCTTGCGTCTTATTTTTACGCCTTTCTCTTTGGTCTTCAGCATTTTTTGCTCTCTCAGCTTCCCGTTCTTCTTCCGTCATACCAAGTTTTCGATTTTTTTTGATTCTGCCTGACCTTTTGCCTCTTTTCTTTGGAATTTTGGCAGTTCTTCTCCCGTCAATTTAGCTCTATTTTTCTAGCGAAGCCATGTTTATCTAAAATAGTTTCTTTATTTTTTGTATAATAACCTTGGAACCTATTACTATCTTCTATTATTTGTCTATCATCCCTAAAATATCATTTTCTTTTTCTTTCTTCTGAAATAACATCTCTATCTTCCATATAATATTCATGCTTCTTAATCTTAGCAGCAGGTTTAGCACGAGATTCTTTGCTCCGCACCAGCAGCTTTTTTGTATCTTTCTCTACTTGTCTGGTTTTTTCCCAATTCTCCATTTCACCAGGTTTAATACCAATATATTTAATATTGGGTCCTTACCTTAATGGTTTTGATTGATCAGATTCTCTAGAAAGTTCTGCTGCACCCATCCTAGAAGATTCCCCCTGTCCAGCTGATAGTCATGATCTACGTGATTCAGCCATTGCTTCTCTCAAATCACGTGCTTCAGCTTCAGCAATTTATTCAGCAGGGTTTTCCAACTCACTATTATCACTTTCATCTTCAGAGCCAGAATCACTTCCAGAAGAGTCATCCTCAATAGCGGGGCGTTTACCTTTACCTTTAGCCGATTTACCTTATTGGCTAGGGAAAAACTCCTCATCCCCACTATCGCACTTAGCAACAAAATATTTTCTAATTTCTAGATGTAAGTCCTTAAAAGTAGATTGTAGTCATAGACATCAATCTTTAAAAGTGAATTCTAGTCATAGCCATCCATTCTTAAAAGTGGATTGTAGCCCTAGCCATCAATCATTAATAGAGATTAAAACCCTAAAAGTGGAAACTTCTTCTGCGCAAGCAAGAGATGCTTCACATGCTTCGCATCTTTCCAGATATGAAGCACATGCTTCATTACCACAGTCAAAACTAAAGAAAAAATTACTTGGTGGAAACTTTTAAAAGAATAACCTAAACAAACACCAATACTACAAAGGAAGAATCTATTAAAAGTAATAGCTTTAAACACATTAGGACTAAATAGACTCAAATCTAGTTCAATCTTCTCATTTGAGCTAAAAATCTTTAGATATAAACAGCTAATAACATTTAAGCTATAAACAACTGAAGGTAATAAACTTACACGTAGTCATATCCATATAATTAAATTAGATGAAGACAGACCTAATAAATAGATTAAGGAGTTTATAATAATAAATGCACACACAATAACCGCTAAAGATAAAAGTATTAATTGAAGTAATGAGTAGGAAACCATAATACTACGAAGCATTTTTCATATATTATATTTATTACCTAATAGTAAATTTAAAGTAGCCAAGCTTAAACCATAAATTAGAGAAGAAGAAATAAAGATTAAAGAGAAGATATTATATGGTGATATACTATAGACATCTATAGTATGAAAAAAGATAAGCATATTAGTATAAAAAATCGGGACAATTAATATATAAAGAAACCAGATAAAAAAGATAAAGATATCCTTTTTACTAGGTATAGTAACAATTTCATCCCTTTGACTTTTATTTTCTATGAATAAAAAGATTTTTTTTATTAATAGGTGTACTAAATAAAAAAGTAACTAAAATTTTAATAGGTGTACTAGTTAAAAAAAATAACTAATTTATAAGCAAATAAATCGGAACATATATAACTATATAAAGCATTAGTCAATATAGTTAATTGATTAAGTATACTATGAAATTGTAAGGGTGAAAAACTTCCAGGGTGTGATTTATCCAAAAACCTTGTAAATCATTTTTTACCATTTCTTTTACCAGAATGATAAGATCTAAAACAGTTTCCCGAAAAAGTAAAAATGCTTTTATTCGTCCCATGTCTAGCAGTCGAAAGACACGTTAAAAGACAAAAACTCGTTCTATCTTTCATTCTAAAGGTCGAAAGATCCAGACTCCTATAATTGTAGTTATTAAAATTTTTCTTTATCATTTTTATTTTATATTTATATTAAACTTCCTCTTAATCTAATCAATAAAAAGCAACTATACAGAATTGTGTTCACCTATAAACAAGCTCTTTGTAAAGAAGTAACCCATTACATAAATATATCTTAATTATTTCTACATAAAAAAAAAACGACTGTAACATCTGAAGGGATTTTGGTCCTTCATAGATCGTCATTACATTAAAATAAACAGGTTGGCATCACTTTAATTGTTATCTGAAACACCCAACAACTTACATCTCATTGTTGCTATTTAACAAACATAATCAAGCCCATTCTTGTGAAACGAGCAATCATTTTACAATTTATATCATAATTAAAGGTTTATAAATATATAAATCATATTTCTATACAAAAAATATTAGTTTTCTGGTAAACTTGCCTTGTTAATTACTGCTATTTACGATATATTTATTGGCTAGTATTTGTTAGATTAGCGGATAAGGCTCTTAACAAATACCTTATGAATTGAACACTTTTTACCAAATCCAAAACACATCGAATATAATGCATACAAAAAACTTATTTAACAATTATTGTTAAACTTTTATTAAAATTTTTTTTTAATTAGTTTTTTTAATTAACAACAGGGCGAACAGATTAGTAATTTTTAAAAATTACTAAAAAATGCAAAGAACGTTATATACAAGCGTTAAATATTTAGTAGAGATAAAATTTTAAACTATGTTAATAACAATTCTCCCTTATACATCTAAAAAATAAAAATTCATTTATCTTTGTATAAACCATAAAAAAGAGAATTTATCTTTAAAAATTTAAACCCTTGTTTATTATAAACCCGGGAATTAAAGGGGGGCCCCTCCCCGCCCCCTTTTTCGTGACTAACAACCATAAAATATAGTCTCCGCTTATTCTAATATTTAATAATAGAACATATTTATTTTATTATCCAAGAAAAAGATAGATATATAAATATATCTATCTTTTATTTTAATATGCTAAAACAATTTTTACTTTATAGTAAAACATACATACCAAGGAAAAACAGCAGCGATTAAAGTATTTTTATAATTACAAATAACTGCTATCTGTTTGATATTATCGGAATTAAAATATCTGGACCGAAGAAGGAGTATACAGCCTAGGTAATATGGTTATAAATTATATAAACAATTATAAGCAATAATAATATATACTATTGTTCTTCTAATCAAGTTAAGAATTTCTCTATTGAAACTGATTCTATTACTATTGGCATAGAACTGTGTAAAATACCACATATTTCGCTACATTGCGCTTCTCTACTATAATTTAATGTAATTAATAAATCTTACTTTTTAATAACTGTCAATTAGACAGATAAACACTTTGAAGTACTATTTTTGGTGAAAAGACATTTGTATATATAAAAGAGTAATAAGAAAAAAAAGCTTTATTAAATACCTATGTAAATATAATATAAGAAAATTATATACATTTAATAAAGTAGTATTTACCTTTACATAACTTATTCTTATCTAAATAGGTTGTACTAAGGGAAGAAGGCGAAATACCAGAACTTTTCGCCGCAGCCTTAAGCTACTATAAGTATCCAAGAGATTTGGATTTTTATCCAAACCTTGAATTTTATATGAACGCTCACTAACTGAGTCCCCTTTTTCTATCAGTAATACAGGTCCTATTTTACTCTCCAATAAATACCCAGACTTTAGACAAAGACTAACTTTATTACGATTAACCTCGAGATATTCCGCTACTTTTAGTCTCGAATTAAATTCTCCAACCACTTTTTGATTAGAGTCTTTTACAAGAACAGCTCTACCTACCGGAGGAAATAAATTAACTTCTAGCTGTTCTTCTTTCGCTTTCAGGACTTTCCTTCTCTCAAACTTCTAATCCCGGAGGGATAAAGCTTTAGCTCTAATTGCTTTTCATTGGTCTTCCTTCCCCTTTTTTTTTCCCTTTTTTTAGAATTATAATTTGATTATTACGTGATAATCAAATTATTTATTCTAAAAAAAGGGAAAAAATAGAAGCAGGGGGGGGGGGATGAGCGTAATATCTAAATTTAGATGAGCATCACACATTTTTTTTTCTGGTTTCATCAGATAATATACTACTTTCTCTCGTACCGACCTTTGGAGCAACATTTAAGGAAAGACCGAAAGTATCTAAAAAAAATTTGTTCAGTAATTAAAAGATCTAGTTGCATTAGTGCAGTTAAAAACACCTTTTCTTCTAATATTTTTTTTTCCCTTTTTTTTTAATAAATAATTTAACTATTATATATATAGATTTATTATAATTATAAAAAAACTTGGGGAAAAAAAGAAAGGTTAAATCCGGTAAACATACCTAGATAGTTTTTTATTATTAATAAACAACCAAAAGACAAACTATCTAAGCCATATTTATTCATATGATTATAAAAGTTAGGGTTAGCCTCAGAATATCTTTTATTAGAATGCTGCTTTAAATTATACAAATGACGATTGTATCTTGTTCGCATATTTAAAGACGAGCCGATATAATAAGATAAACCGTCTTTACTTAAAAAGCAATATATACCGGGTAAATCATGATTTACCCGGTATATGAAAAAAAAATCTTTCATCTCTTTATTAGCAACTAAACCATATAATGTTACAATTACATCTGAAGAAGACAAAACCATTCTAGAAGAAACCAAAGATTATGGGCGTTTAATTATAGAGTTATCTGGTAAATTGTCATACTCAGTTTTTACTTTTTCACTAAGTTTATTTATATAATCATTAGTACTATAGCTTCTATTCTGACAATAACCTCTATAAGAACTAGACGGAGAACCATATCTTCCTGAGCTTTTATTAAGCCTAAAAATTAAAACTGAACATAGCGAAATAACTCCACGTTTATCTAATGTAATGGGCTAATATATATTGCTATATATGTAAAAGATAATATTTTGATCTAGCCTCTGCCTAGCCTTGGCTAGGCAAGCCAAGCGAAAGCTAGTTATTTATAAGAAAAATAATAATCTTTATATATTTTTCCGTCTTTTATACGAAGATATATAGTTTTTCTATCTAATTTAATATTTAAAGTATTAAAGAATTTAATTGTATCTGTAATACTTTCAAAATTTTTCTCAAAATTTTTTCCTTTTACTAAAATAGGTTTATTCTTTCTATTAACTTTGAATAAACCTAACTCTGTATCTACTTTTAATTTTTTATATTCATCAATAATTAAACCTACTTCTTCAAAATTATCTGGTAAAACTTTATTTGAGTACTTACATAAGAAATTATGAAACACTTTTTCATTGTTTATATATCTAGTAAGAGTGTCTCTTTTAATAGTTAAACCTAATTTACTTAAATATTCAATACAAGATGTTAAAGAATCAAAATTAAAAATTTGGCCTCTATAATCTACAAATGTATTTCCTTCTTTAATTTCTAATTCTACTGAAATACTTCTACGGGTACCTAAAATATAGCTATCACGTCTTTCTTTTTGCATCATATCTACTAATTCATCCACCGAAAGATTGCTTGTTAGAGCTGTAGGTACAGGATAGCTTAATAGTAAGAATTTATTAAGATATGGTAACTTAGAATCTACATAATTTTTACTAGTTTCAGTATGTATTTTTAACACTCTTTTTAACTCAATATTAGATTTAGCATGATAATAAAGAGTACTACATGTTAAATCATAAACATAGACAGGATCACCTTTTGAAGATCCAGCATTAACAACTCTTAATGTATTCAAGTTGAATTCTTTATTTAATAAATGATACTGTTCTAATATTAAAGCGTCTTGATTACTAAATACATTACTATCTAATTTAAATATATTTAATTTAAAAGCTTTTTCCCCATCTTTCTCGAGTAAGGGTAAAAATTTACCCATTAAAGGGAAATCTCCTTTAAAATAGTAATCCATTCTACGTCTTAACAAATTAGATGAACCTACGTACTTATGACCTGTATTTTTATGTATAAATATATATATACCTGAAAAACCTTTATATTGAGATTTACCCGTTAATTCCGCGAAAAGTTTTTTATTTTCAGGTGTAGATATAGGAAGATCCAGTTCTACACCTTTAACTTTTAATAATTCTTCTAATTTAGAGTCAGTAACTAATAAATTTTGATTCAATAATATTTTATTGATAATTAATGAAGTAGTAGGTTTTCCGCTATTGATATGCTCTAACGCTAAAGACTCTGGATTATTTACCAAAGTTCTAATTGAACTAAAAGATCTACTTGAACTAAAATATCTAGTTAAAGATATAGCTGCTATAGAACCTAATCCAATACGTTTATCAAATATAAAAGGATTATTATAAATACTTCTACTAATCTTATCTTGCAAATACTACAATAGTCTTTCTCCGTAGCTTCCCACCGTAGTGAGGGATATAGGATATGAAAGACAAGTGCTTCATGTGTGTTATATTAAATTTTATTTTTTTTTTTTTCATTAAAATAAGTTTAGCAAACTATTGTAGAGATCCCTAAATATAATTAACGAATTAATATATATCTATTTAACAAAAAATATCATGAATACCCACTAAAATATTTTTCTGCACCTTTTCAGGTGGGGTCTGACTATATCTTAAGCATTATTAAAACTAATAATACCAACCACCGTCTAGTCGATGAACTGCATACCAAATATTGTATATTAGGCACTTGGCTGCGGATTGCCCATTGAATAATAAATCTTGATTTTACCTAATTTTTTGGGTTATTTATTTGATAGATAACCCAAAAAATAACCACAAGTCATTACCTGTGCCATAAGTTATGTTACCATACTTACTTGGTTAAGATTTCTTTAGGGGTTTCCCGCAATTTGATGATTTGTAACCATAGGTTCACTACAGTTTTGGCCATTGTTCAGAAGACCATAGAATGTTCCTTCTCTGTTTATAAGAACAGATACTTGATTTAATCTTCCGGGGTCGTGCTACAACTTCGACCTAACCTCGCCTAATAAATCTGCCAGCGTATAATACCATGATTACATAATATCTTATAATTTTCTAGCGAAGCCATATTTACTACTGTCAGTAAATTTTAAGTAATAACGATTCTTGTATGCTTTACCTTTACTAATATAGCTTCTAATTGTGGTTCTAGTAGTACCTAATCTATATGCAACTTTATAAGTAGAAGGGTAAGTTTTTCTTTCATTGGTATCTTTATCAAATACTTCTATGACTTTACCTAAATATATAGCTTGCTTATCTAAATTTTCTTTTCTACGTTTAGCTAATAACTCACCCACTTCAGATTCAGTTAAATTAGCTGGTACTGCATCCTCTATTAAATTATTTGAAATAACAAATAAACCTAAGTAAGGAACACCACTTGATATACATTTTCTATAAGATGAGCTGTGTATTCCTAAATCCGCACAGAAAGCATTTAAAGAGTTACTTGAATAATATAAAGTTTTACAATCTAAATCATATAAAAACACTTTAAGTCCTTGGTTAACTCTAAAATTAACAATTCTTTGAGTATTTAAGTTAAAACTTTTGTCTAATAAAAAGTATTGTTCTAAAAAGCAGTGTGAATATTTAGGATAAGTAGAAGATACTACAATAACTTGTAAGTTAAATACACTTAATCCTTCTTGGTTAATCAAAGGCATTAATAACCCATAACTTTTATTAGCAAACAATAGATGTTTGTAAAAATATTGTTTAAATCTTCTAGCTAAATCATTACTTGAACCTACGTATTTATTACCTGTAGATTTATGAGTAAAAATATAGACTCCTGTATTACTACGTTTAGAACGTGGTTTTCTTATTAACGCTAATAATGAAGGGTATGTTTCATCAGAAAAAGGTAAATCGAATTTTACGCTTGGAAGGCTTAAAAGTTCATCTAGCTCTTTTTGATATATAGCAACTTTTTGATTAAGTAAAACACTATTAATAACTTCGCAATTAGTAGGGTTACCTTTGACTATATGTTCTTGAACTAGAAGTTGAGAACGAGATGTTTTACTATTGTAAAGAGCTGTAGCTGCATTCGACTCAAATCTAACGGAGTTTAATGCACTTACACTTTGCCAACGGACTTTAAACCCTTCCACTTTTGCGTTTAATATATAAGAGGCCCGTGGCATTCTATGTAGTTTATTACCTATACTAGGTCGTACCTGTCTACCTATACTAAGTTTATTTTCTAAGGTTGATGACAGTTTTGTGACTCTATATAAGTACATTAAAAATTTTAAGGATATAATTAAAAGGATAATACCCATAACCACGGCTATTCTAGAGTTTACCACGTTTATATCCTTAAACACATGGTTTAAATTAGGATCGAATAACAACATTATCCTAAATAGTTGTTAGGCCAAGGCTGTTGTAGTAACTTTAATTTAGGTTTACTTTATAGATAGATAAGCCTATCTACTTGATTTCTTCCTAGAACCGGATTTCCCGACGACTAGAGTACACCTTACAACTATAAAAGTTTAAGAACCGTCTACTCGTTGCTCTTTTACAGACAAATTCTGGTTTAGATCCACGATAACCCATTTACATTACTGTCATCTCTAGTGATGTTACCATACCCTGAGCCATTAATCAGGCCGGTCTCCCAGCTTCCCGGGAGACTTTGGTTACTAGAGCTTTAGGGCTTCCCCGGAGTTTGGCTCTTCTTTATTGCACAATTAATAAGTAGCCTACACTTATTTTTTTTTATGCATCACATTTAATACCTAAAGCAGGACAGGCGAAAGACGTCTCACAAAGTTATCATATTATTAACCTCTCTTTTAAGCAGGTAACTTTTGTACTTTAATATTTGTAGGTAATAAGTAAAGGCACAATTTTTATTATTTTTATATTTACAATTAACTAATAATGGGTTGCTTCCTTTTTTTTTCTTTTTTCTTATAAAAATAATATCTATATAAAAAAAAAATATATTATAATAAAAAAAAGAAAAAAAAATGAAGAAGGGATTGTAAAGAAACACTATAAAAACAACACTATTTTATCAATAAATAACCTTTATATACTTCGCCTGTATTCACTATTTTAGTTATTTTATTTCTATCCATAGTAATATTTATAGTTTTAAAGTGATTTACTATGTCTATAATACTAGAAAACTCTAGTACTTTTTCTGTTTCTACCTCTTTTAGAATAATCGGTTTACTAAACTTAGTTCTAGAAGTATTACTTAAAAACAACGTTTTTTTTATCCGAAATTAAACTAGCTAACTCAGCAATACTTAAATTAGCTGGAATAGCACCCTCAATAAGAGTATCCCTAATATTAAAAAAAATTAAATAATTATTCCCCAGCGTAGCAGAAGACAACTTTTAACAGTGCTGGGGGGGGGTGTATTCCACCGGAGGGGGGTCACCTTGTATTTTATTTAATGATTTAGAAGAGTAATATAGAGTTCTTCCGTTTAAATCATATAAATAAACATTATTACCTTGATTAACTATAAAATTAACTATTCTTTGTGTATTTAAATAAAAACTTTTATGTAATAAATAGTATTGTTCTAAAAATAAAAAAAAAAGAGTAACCAGAAGAAAACTCAGAAGGCATTACAGTTATTTCTAAGCTAAACTTATTAAACCCATCTTTTTTAATAAAAGGTATTAATTGTCCCACCAAGTTTATTTTTCCCACCAAGCTTTTTTTAATTCTAAATAATTGCTTATAATGTAAATAGTATTATATAAAAATAAAAAAAAGGGGGGGGGGGGGGAAATCAGAAGCAGCCATGTTGATTAAAATGTTTAAAATTAAAATATTGGTCTAGTCTTATTGAAAGACTATTGCTTGATCCTACATATTTACGACCTGTAGCTTTATGAGTAAAAATATAAACACCAGCTTTTAAACCTCTAGTTTTAGGTGTACCTATTAAACCAACTAAACCAGGAATAGTTTGATCAGTTATAGGTAAATAAAATTTAACACTAGGTATAGTTATTAATTTATCAAGAATATGTTGTGTAATAGACACATCTTGATTAACTACTAATTTATTTAAAATATCGCTTGTTATATTTTTATAATCATCATAAAGTTTTATATTAGAATAATATCTAATATTGCTATAAAGATTATTAGGTAGACCAGCCATATTTCTTACTTTAAACATGGTAGGTTTTTAGGATAACAATTGATATTAACGACGACACCTAAAAAGGAAAAAGACGTTACAAAATTATCTTATTATTAATTACCTTTCTAAACCAACTATTCATAAATCAATCTAAATCTATTATCTATAAATCTATTGTTTAGAAAAAAATGAGTAGCTGCAAAGCTGCTCCCTATTCTCTCCTCTTTAATACATTTAAGACTCATCACAACAATTATAACTATAAATATAAAATTTAATATGAAATACACGACTGCACCCTTGCAAAGCGGGGCCAAAACTCGATATTTCACAAAATAATAACAAAAACTGCCCAGCTACATACTACACTTTTATATTTTACGAAAATATAGTGGAAATTAAAGTATTAATAAATTAGAAAGGCTATTGTGCTAACTTTAATCTGGGGTTATTGAATATTTAGCCAGAGCCGGTTTTCCGGTGACTAGAGTACACCTTACAGTACTTAGATGTCCGTACTGAATAACCTTCTACTCGTTGCTCTTTTACACATTAATAATTATAAGTCTATTACTAAGAGGTGATTTAGATCCGCGATTACCCATTATCTTTTCAAATAATCATAAGTTTTCTTACTATACCTGAGTGATTAGTTCAGCCGCATTAACCCTTTTAAGTATAATGTTTAGTAACTAATGCTTTAGGGCTTCCCCGGAGTTTGGTTATTGAACACTATAGTGAGGACCTAATCTCACTTTTTATGTATAACATCAGCTGCTGTAACAATAAATCTTACGTGTGTTAATTCTGGTAGGATAACATGTCTTGGTTCTCTTTTCCATGGGCATATAAGATATTAAATTTAATATCTTAACCTTTAGGTTAAGCTGAGAATATAACGCCTCGTTTCCGTTAATATAATTTTTTTTTTCTATCTTACAGATCCCTTATTATTTTGTAAGGGCTCCTTTCCGGACCACAGGTTATAAAAACTTTATTTCCTTGAGTGAAAAGGTTGCCAGAATAATATATAACTTTTAGAGTTTCCCTTTCCTAGCTTCCTGCTTCATTGGGCAGGAAGAATAGCGATAGAATTTTTATTCTTTGGCAGGTGAAACAAAGGGAAGTGTAAAAAATGAAAAATTAAGATCTTCCTTTGTTCATACCCGCTTTTATTTTTACAATCTTATCCAGCCCTTCTGGAGTCAAATGCTCCCCACCTCGCATTAATTTAGCCACAGCAGATCAATTTTTAAAATCCTCAAATTTTACTCCGCGAATCATATGACTGCCAAAAAATACCAGAATTTTTTGCTACGCCAAGAATTATCCGAAAACTTTTCTACTCTGAACTGCACTTTACCATCAGAACTAGTTACTAATCTACCGCAACCTAAATAAGAGATTAAACTTTCAATTAATATCTTATCACGAGAGTGTTGAGTTATTTGGAATACCAATTGGGCTCGAAAACCTAACGCATGCGTTAAAGATTTACTTACAAAAACCAAAAAACAACCCAATAAAAAAAGAAAAAAAAAAAATAAAAATAAAAATAAATATAAATAAAAATACATTCCATTCTTTTTTTTTTCTTTTTTTATAGACCTGATGTAAACCCAGCTAATCATTCACCATGTGGAACAGCTATATTATCGACTTTAGGTCTAATAACGGGTATGATATTAGGCAAAGCTGTATTTAAAGCCTCAGATAAACCTAAATTAAAATAAGCTCTCAAACTAAGAATAGTTAAAAGCCCTTCTTGAGTTATATCCTCCTTTCGCTTCATAATCATAATAATCTCTCTTCAAATAAGATAATAATCATGTTTCTGATAAATTAAAGGGTATCTATAAAAATGATGAATTATTTTTACCATTTCACCTATAGTATTTACCCTTAAAGCATAAGCATCCTTAGCCAATTTACCTATCCGCCCTACACCACCTAAACAAGCTTGAATTTATCTTAAAAGTCCTACGTCTTTTCTGTGAAGCCCGATTAGAAATTCAGCTCAGACTCTTCAACCTGTAGTACGCGTAAAATCCTTATATACTGTGATAGAAAAACAACCCTCTGCATCTGTGAAACCTGTGACAAATCACGGACTTAAATTAGATGGTTCAGGACCGATACCAGGCGCGCTATACATTCTCATACCTAAAGCATATCAAGAAAAAGATTGTTTGACCCTTTTAGTTATATTAAGTCTAACGCATTTTAATCCCAGAATATAAACATGCTTTAATCTTCTTTTACCTAACCCCCTGCATGCATGCAGGGGTAGAGAGGTTTACCGACTTTTAGGTACAAGCTAAATACATAACGCCTCGTTTCCGATTTTCTTAGTCTATCTATACGGTCTTAATTTATTAGTAGTAGACTATAAATTAAGGCTGCCTAGCTGCCAAAAAGATAAAAAAAAAAAATAATAGGCTATTAGAGTACACCTTACACCATATATCTACCCTCACTTTCTGAGGTACTCGAGGTTTGAACCTAATATATGGCGAGTAACCGTCTACTCGTTGCTCTTTTACACATTAATCGTCAGGAAGCTCAGCCAAGTGCCAAGCTATATTTACTAAGAAAAAGAGGTGATTTAGATCCGCGAACATCCATTCTAACTTTCGTTAAATCTCAGAACTTGTTACTGTACCCAAATGATTAGTTTGGCCCCTTTACTTACCCTTTTAGGTTAAAAGGTTAGTATTCTGAGCTCTTAGGATTTACCCGGAGTTTGGTTACTTAAGAGCCGTTAAAGCTTGCTTAAGGCTTTTTCACTCTATTATCTACTTCTAACATTCTCAATCCTCCCTCCTCTAAGTCAGATTCTGGCACTAAGTAGGAATCAAATTCTATAAACTCATTGTCTGTATTTAAAAAGTCAGGGTATTGATAACTTCAATATCACTGGTGACCCTCTGCTAATACAGACATGGCGGGATCGCTCACTTCCATCGTTGTTATGTCATATTAAATATTAACATTTTCACTGTCATTTATAATTTATGTATAATAACTTTTATATTACACTTTAGACTAAAACAACCAAATTATACCTACTATTATTGACCTTTTTCTAAGCTTCGCTAGAAGTATACCTAGAGAAAGCTGACCGTGTATACTTGCACAGGAAAGAGCCTATAATTATGAGCTTTACGATGAAAAATAAAGAGCACTACTTCTCTATCTAGGCCGGAGGCCGGGGCACAATGTTCGTTTAGCGGTCCATCTTCGAAGATATAAAAGAATATACTTAATTACTAACTTCCTCTTTTTTAATGTAGGCCCTTCTATTTTCTAATAAAAAAGGTATGCCTTTAATTATTCTCTTGGAAACAGTATCAGGGTGCACAACTAAAAATTTAGCACAGTCCGCAAGGGAGTCAAAGGAATGTAAGTTATTACCCTTTTCATCCGTAATGATTACACAAATGTTTCTACGAGAAGAGTTATAATACTTCTTCAACGAAATTACTCATTTCCTACCATTCCTTAACTCGAAATTTGAAGGTCCATTAATTAAGAGGTTAGTTTCAGCTAGTAAAAGCGTCCTATCAACAGTTGGCTGACTAGAAGCCGTAGAAAGTCTGTTGTTATTCATTTGACTTAAAATGAGATCTATTAATTTGACACCTTGTTCCGATAAATGATGGCCTTGTTCTTTTAATAATAAGATATTCTTTCAATCTTGAAAATCAAACCGCTTCTTACTACGTCAAGTAAGACTTTCTAAGAAAGGGATAAAAATACTAGTTATATATGGGATACGAGCAGTCTCAATTCTAGTACTAGGCAGATGATTAGGATTATTAGCTCTTGCATTAGAAATACCCAAAGCGCCTACATAATTACCCTCGGTATTTACTTCGCTAGGTAGATTCTCAAGATAAATCTTTATCTTTCCCAACAATTGAAGGTTTGTAGAAGACTGACATAAACTGAAGTCTAATCGAAAATTGTTACGTTTATTGATGCTAAAAGAACCTTCTCCTTCTATAAACCCTAGTAATCAGTAAGGAGTTATACGAATTTCTTTAGAATTTGGCATTGTAAAATCAGATCTTAACCGGTTCATACCGTTTTTAATCCTTAAAATATCTTTTAATGTCTCAGCCCCTCTTGGCGAAGCACAAGGGTTAGAATAGAGCTCAAAAGCTTTAGAAAAGTCTCTATAATTAAGCCATTTTGAACCCTGAAGCGGATATTGAGCAAATATTTTAAGTAATTGTGCTATGTCTTTAAGTCTTGTTACAGTAAAAGCTGAAAAATTATGGTAGGACCGAACTTCTCCAAACCCTAGTGTTTTATGAATATAATATAACACATCTATATCGTCTTTATGTAAATTAATCTGAAATCTAAAGGCACAACTCCCGCTAATAACTATATAGAAATTACCCTCTGCATCAGTAAAACCAGCAAATCACTCATAAAAATTCCTCATCTCGCTAGAAAGAGTAGCTGTTTCTTCCCTACTTTCAGTCACGCTGGCTGCTGCGACAGCTAAACTAAATTCTCTGGTAGGTATGGATAATTGTGGTATAAATTGGTTGATATGCCTTCTTATATTTGAGCAAGTATCTTTTTTTAAGATTAATAATTTAGGTCTACCATTCATATAACCCTGCGTAGCAGGAGAAGCTGACATTGTAGAGCTCTGGTTAATGTTCACCTATGTTAATTAAAGATTTTATTCTTTAATTCCATATCTCTCGATATGGATCAGACTATGTCTTCGTTATATTAAGTAGGTTTTATTTGTTGCCCCCCTCCGGTGGACAATGGGCCATCTAAAAACTGGTCCAGAAAACCTAACATAAATTTACAATAATACTTAGTAAATTTACCTCGAACTAAGTATAAATTCATTAACGGAGGATATTCTAGCTACCACCTACAGCTTTATTTATTTTTGTCTTAAATAAAAAATTTATAAGCATGCTGTGGCAAAGCAACGGAAGATTATTATTGTAAATAACTTTTGTCTTCTAGTCGTTGAACGTTCTTGTTCGTCATCAGCATTAGCTGAAGATCTACCTTTAACAACAAGCTTCGCTTCAAATAGACTGAAAACTTTCAGTCTTCCTTGAAATTAATCCTCTTTAACCATACAATTATGAGTTTGTATGGTGGACTAAAGTGTTAATCCATTAGGTATAATAATTTAAAAGATGGAAAGGCGATTAAAATTAAAATTATGGCAGGAGTAATTGTTCATATTAACTCTATTAGTGTCAAAACTTAAGTATTTTCACACTTAACCGGACTATGTCTTACCTCATGGTTTTCACGTGTAGTCTCTAAGGATCCTACTAAGGTATTTACCCGAGGTTCCCTGCTAATAGTCCATTGTGGCGGGCGTACGCGCAAAGCGGCCGCCGGCTTTATCCTTCAGAATTATTACCGATAAAGCCTATTTTTATTTTCTTTAAGGTATCTAAGGCTTTAGGAGTTTACAGCATACAGTGAAATTAAACTTACTCATAGTTATTAAAATAATCTTTCATCATTACTTTGATGAAAATTTATATCTGTCTTTAAATACCGCCCCAGATCTCATATAACTTATAACAGTACTACCACTAATTTCTAAAAACTTACCAGCTCTTCTTGCTGAAACAAAACTACCTATTAATTTAAACCCTTCAGATGAAAACTTTTCATATATATTTACAGGATTTCCACGCTTTGTACTCATTAATAATTTGGTCTCTTCAGAGTACTTTCTACCTAACGCTTTTTGTCTCATTAGCTCTTTAGCTTCATCGCTATGATATTTACCATATAAAGGATTAAGCTCACCCCTTCTTTTTGAGCTCATAAGTTCCTTGGTTGCGTCGTCCATTTGACGCCCATATCAGTAAGCTTTATCCTCCTTATAAACTCCTTTTAAGGCTTTACTAATTTTGTCTTTGGTTTCCTCAGACAAGATAAAACCTCTAGAACTACCCCCAGCTACTTTTTGAATATTATATTTGGGGTTAAGAGTATAAAAGTAATGCTGTTCTCTAACATCCAAATCAGATTTATCACAATACTCTAAAATAGTCAGAGAAAAATTTGAATACCCATATTTTATTAAAGCTCTATTTATTACAAGTTCATTCCTCTTGTTTATATAACTTAGATTAAAGTAGTTCAGGAATCTTTTACGAAGGTCAATGGATTGTCCCACATAAATATCACCAGTGGTTTTATTAGTAAACATATAAATTCCAGCTTTACCTGCATTATCCTTTAAGATTACCTTTTTCATGGAAAAGACATCTTCATAAATTACCTTTTCCCCTCTGGGGACAGCGAGCGAAGGGATAAATTTATCAGGGTTAAATTCATTATTATCTTCTGAACTTGAAGAGGTAGAATAAGCACGTACTTTTAAAAATTTAATTGTGCCTGCGGCAAAGGAAAAATTATATAGATTTAAGGAGTGGTTAGAACTATTATTTGAACACTTGTGAGATGGCACAATAATACCATGATTTAAGTACTTATGACTTATAGGTGAATTTACGGATGTATAATTTCTTACAATAGAAATCATTATTCATCCTACACCAAATAAGATTGTAACTAAATAGAACATAATGTTATCCAAATATGTATTGTTACATGAAATATAATTATTTATTATTTTTGACTAATACAAATAACATCCTTTAGGGTTAAATCCGGTTTACTTCCAACTAATTTAGCGGATGCTAAATCGTCTAATATTCATAATGGATACTACATTATTTAAATCAGACATTTTTAAGAATTATTATATAAATTATTAACTATTGTTAATTATCTGAATTAGCACTGTTTACTAAAGATTATTGTCTTGAAGAATTCATATCAGATTTGATTTGAATTATTTCCTCCCAGCGAAGCAGCCCCTCTTTAGTTAAATGAACTTTTAGTGTCATCATACTAGCTATCTTTTTAAAATCTTCAAAGGCATCTGCTTTAGATCCAACTAAGTGATAATCTACAAAGAAAGGAACAATATTGTCAGTTATATCTGACAACTTAGTAACAATAAAATTTACAGCAGGTGCTCTTAAAAGATTTTCTACTCTTCCACAGTTAAAAAAAGTAGTTAAACGGTTAATTAGTTCTGCATCACGATTATGCTGAGTGATTTGAATACCTAACTTAATGCTAGGTTTTTCTTTATTCTTATTGTAGGCTAATTTTACAAAAAAACAACCCTCAGCCGCTGTAAATCCAGCTACTCAGTAAGGGTTTAGTACGTCTGCTGGTTTTACTAAAGGTCTTATTTCAGGGCTAATATACGAAAAAGTTACCTTTAAATTTTCGGGTAAACCTTTATTCATAGAGGCCCTTAGAGCTACAATTTTATTAAACCCATCCTTAGTTAAGTGTTGTTTGTTTTTAATTAATTCTAAGGCTTTTTTAAAAAATTCATAATCTATTTTTTTTTTGTGTTATCAAAGGATATTTATCAAAATGATTATTGATTATATTTAAGTCTTCCAGAGAAAAAACTCTAAACTGAGCAAATTCACCTTTTCTTAGGCTTATAGTACCTATGCCCCCAAAGTATGCTTGTATTTTTTTCAACAATGCTGTATCCTTTCTGTGTAAAGCTATAGAAAAGCCAGGATTAACGTAATAGCCTATTTTATATTTAGAATTCTTTCCAATGGAAAGATGAAAACATGCCTCACCATCTGAAAACCCGGTAACAAAAAAAGGATTTAACGAATCTAAATTTTTATTTTTAACATTTTCCTACCGAAGGACATATTTATCTAATATATCATACTTTTAGTTTCATGCAAACCCTCCTACCAAGCAGGCTTGTTTAACCAAAAAAAAAAGCTTCAAGTACGCTGATGACTCCTCTTTTAGTTTGTAGTTGTAAAAATAAAAGTACCAGATATTAGATTGAGATAATTAAAGCCTGTTTATTTAAATCTCCACGTTTTTACGGCATAAACACAAAAATTAACGGTAAAATACCCAAAATTTAGCCTCAATACTTCAAAACCTGCTTTCACAGTAACTAGAGCACACCTTACAGAATCTAAACTAGATCCTGAATAACCATCTGCTCGTTGCTCTTTTATACTTGCTGTAGAAGATAAATATCTGAACAACAGAGGTAATTTAGATCCGCGATTACCCATTATCTTTTCAGATATCACTAAGTCTTCTTACCATACCTGAGTGATTAGTTCAGCCGCACCGTGATCCTTTTAGATTTAATGTTTGGTAACTTAGGCTTTAGGGTGTCCCCGGAGTTTGGCTATTTTTTTACACAATAACGTTAAAAATCATGTAATTCAACTAGACCTTCCATTTGCGGTGTAGCACTATCTTGAAAATATAGACCCCAAGGTCTAGGCGTATCACAATTATTAAGAAGATTTAAATTTATCATATTAAGCATATATATTTATAAAAATGTTTTTTTCTATTCTAGATATATAAAAAAGTAACCTTATCAAAAGTATTCTTACCTTTTTTTTCATTTACTAAAAAGAAACAAGTGAAGGGCAGATTGAAACACCTATGCTTCCAATTTTATTTTTTTAGGCTTAATAATCTATTTATATAAAGAGTATTTTAAGGCTAAACCTTTAAGGCCCCCTAGCCCGCGCTTATCTGTGACTATTGACCCTATTAATACTAAGACCATAATATAGCCTCCGTTTATAACCTTAACTCTATTCTATATTAAGATCTATTTATGTACATCTAACAGATAGAAAACAAAATAAAGCTGACAAAACTAAGATTAATGCCTTATTTAGCTAGTGTAGAACTAAAAATACTAAAACTAGCCTTTTCTAGATAAAGAATATATTTCTTTAAAATAGGCCCTCAAAAATTCAAGAAAGGATAGCTAACAGTGAGAGGATCACATACTTAAAAATCAGAATAAATACTCTTTAAATCTTTTAAATTTCATGAACTTAAAGGTTGAATATAGCTCTCTAGGCTAAAAATAACAAAATTATCCATACACCTGTAAATTTTCTAAATAGGCATAAAAACTTAATAATAGAAACTTATGTACAGCATATATTGTATACAACTATATAATATTTAAAACTATTAAGTTTATATAATTTTTTATACTTCTAAAAATTTTTTCCCCCTTTTATTATAAATCTATAATAATAATAAAATTATTTATTAAAAAAAGGAAAAAATAAATGAAACATGCAGGATAATATAAATAATAAATCTACAACTAAAAGATATAATCATCTACAACATATACCGGAATAAAGCGATTCATGTTCTTAAATAAAGCGAATCTATCTTAAATATCTTACATACAAATCAAAAATGTAAACTAAAAATCTATGCCATAGATCGTATAATACGAAGAACCTATAAGGAATCCACTGGTATACGGGAGCCCTTCTATACGTCAGTCTATGGTTATATGTATCCAGCCAATGCTGTCATACATATATCTTCCAGGTATTAACAAATGCTTGATGCCTTTGTAAATCTGTTTGGATTAAATACTAACGAAATTTCCTCGAGAAACTTAAGCTCATTCAACTGGTTCACATGTTTATTTTTTCAACTAAAACTAGTTATAGCTAATGCTATTTCACGCGCCCTTTTCTGAAACATAGGTATTACAAAATGTCTGTTCCAGTGTAGAAGGTCCCTATCAGTAGAAGTTAAGAATCTAGAATTTATGGCTACCTTTATACCTATTATCCTATCATTAGAATCGTAGATTATACGCACTACATGCATTAGATTATTACTATTATGATTCTCTCAACCCCCCCCCCCTTATTCCAGCCTCTATCCACGCTCTTCTATTAACAAGCTCAGTCCCCACTTTACCAAATTCCTCTTCTACTTCATTTTGAAAAGGTACATTCCCTGCAGACAATCAGATAACAATACGTTTAAGTATAGATAAAAGCATTAGTATAGGTTTATGGGGTCTTTCTCTTAGCCTTGTACCTGGAGCACCTACATAAATTCTAGCCCACCCCCTATCATTATATATTAAAGAATGCAGAAATGAAACAAGTTTTAGCTTAATTTTAGCTAAAATACGCGAAACTTCTGTTTGTTTATTAGCTAAAATACGCGAAACTTCTGCATATTTATTAGCTATAATACGCATAAATAGTCTATATACACTGAATAAATTACGCATTAGTATATTGTAACAAACCTGCAAAAGTAAAAAAAAAAAATATTTTCTATTAACCAAAATAAAACCAACAGAGCATAGTAAACTACGTTATACAAAAATAACGGTAAGTAACTATTAACTAAATATAGACTTCTATTAAATAAGAAGCCAAATTAAAGAAGAAGTCTACTAAACTACAGACAAAAGGTAATAAAGGTAGGCAAAATAAAAATATCTTAAATTTTAATAAAAAAAAAAAATAGGATTACTTATTAATATTGGTCAAACATGACCTCAACTAATTTTTGATCAACATATAGTAAAGCTAATCCTAACCTTAGAATTAAATAGCTCTACAAGCTTATTAACGTCTAATGATATAGATTTTACATCCGGTGTTTGTTTCTCTAATATTTCTATAGCTATAGATCTAAAACGAATACGGCTAAAAAAAGTTTTCGGCTAAGATTCTAAATCCTTCTATAGTTGAAGGATTATTAACTTTATTCTTTACTGAATCTAAGGAACCCCTCCTTCGGAAGGGCCTTTTATTCCACTATGCTCTTTAGTTTCAAAAAAAAAAGATATTTTTTCAATTAACATCAAATGTGTCAGCCTGTGCTGTCACATCATAAAAATAAAAAGTAATTAACATATAAGCACTAGTAAATAATAATAGTACACAACAATTTACTAAAAGATATTCCTCCCAGAGATAAACACAACTTTACTTGATTTGTTGTCAAGTAAAGTCAAGCTTTGTCTACTATCAATTTTTAAAGCGTTTTTACCTAATTCAAAGGCAAAACCTAATGTTAATGCTAAAAAGAATATTAGCATTATAACTAAACCATATATACCATTTGTATATGCACTAACTACATAGGGATATACTAATAATATTTCTAGGTCGAATAATAAAAATAAAAGTGCAAAAATAAAGAAAGAAATGCTGAACTGAGTCCGATTTTGGCCTAAGAAACTGTGGAACCCACATTCGAACGGAGAATCCTTTTCTTGATACGTTTAAATCAAATTTCTCATACCTATAAATAATAATTGATCTTAGTAATTTAAACTATTGTTTTCTATTTGTATTCATTTTATCACGGATTTTTTTTATTTCATCTAATCCTTCTTGAGTTAAATGTTTTTTATTTTCCATTAATAATACAACTTTACTAAAATCGGCGAAATCTAAAAATTTATTACCATACAAAGAATATTTCTTGAAATATGGAATAATGATATCTTTTATGCTAGAAAAATTAGAGACTTTAAAATCAATTGTTCCTCTATCATCTAAACTTGTATAACCACATCCTAAATATTCGATTAAACTTTTAATTAAATATTCATCTCTAATACTTTGAGTTAAAATAAAACTTAATTTTATCGCTTCTCCATATTTAGATGTCTTATTTTTAAATACTACAACACTAAAACAACCTTCAGCATCTGTAAACCCTGATAATCAAAAAGGTTCTATGCTTTTATTTAAAAAATTTTCAGGTATTAAGATAGGAACAATATCAGGAAAAGTAAGCAATAATTCATCATTTAAACCTCGATTCATACCCGCCTTTAAAGCAACAAGTTTTAATAAACCATCTTTCGTTGTATGATTTTTATTTTTAATTAAATTATAAGCTAATTTAAATAAATTATAGTCAACTTGTTTCTTAGTTTTTAAGGGGTATTTATCAAAATGGTTTATTATATTTTCTAAACCTTTTAAGGATTCTACACGGTATTGTGAAGCATCTTTACCCGTGTAATAAACATTACCAGTATTAAAAAAATTTTTAATCTTATTTAATAAGATTATATCTTTTTTATGTAAACTTATTGCAAATCTACACGCAACACGTCAACCTGTTTTGTATTTATTATCCTTTATTATAGTTAACATAAAAGAACCTTCACCATCTGTAAATCCAGTTACATATGAAGGATCTAGTTTAGATTCTAGCGTAGATAAATTTCTTATTAAATTTATAGAGTTAGAAGGGATTTTGATCTGATAACTTCTTTCGAAGCCCACTAGAGTACATCTTAACATTAAATTGTATTTTTTATTATTATATTTAATGCAACTACCGTTTACTCGTTGCTCTTTTACAGTATTATAATTGTATAATACTGACTTAGATCCGCGATTACCTATTAAACTTTCGTATATATTCTGACTTTTTACCTTATTTATTAGATTACGGACTATACCAAAACAATCTAATAAAAAACCTGAGTAATTACTTCAGCCACTCATATATTTTCATATATGGCTTGGTATCAGAATCTTTAAGGCGTTCCCGGAATTTGATAGTTTATCCCAATTTATTATTGATTTCCCATTTCAAATTTTAGGATTGTGTGGAGCAAATATAAGATTAACAGCTAATAATATAACTGCTAATATAGGTATAAATACAAAAAAAAAAGTAGTACTTGTCATTTAAGCGTTAAATAATATTAATGCTAATATATTAGCCATACTTAATCATTCTTGTGGGGTAAATATAAATAATAGTATTATTAAGGTTAATACAGAAATTGTTATAGTTAAAGAACTAGATAAAACAATATTGTCTAATTTAAATGTTAATTTTTTAATTAAAACATTATTTTTAATAATACTACCATGTAAGTTTATATTTACTATTTCCGGGTTTATTTTATATTCAGGTTTTTCAAAAAAAACTTGTTTTATTATGTTTAAATAGTATACTGCACTTATTACACTTGTTAATATTCCTACTAATGTAAGGAATACGTAACCACTATCTAAAGCAGCACTTAAAACCATCTGTTTCGCAAAGAATCCTATTAAAGGTGGTATACCCACAAAAGAAAATATTGTAATAGTAAAACTTAAGGCTAAGACTGGGTTTATGTAAAAGTAACCTTGCAGTTGACTAATTAATTGTATAGGTGAGTTGTTTTTATCGGCTAATTCTTTATATTCTTCATTATCATTAACGTAATAGTAAAGAGAAAAACCAATACTTATTAAAATTATGAAGGCATTTAAATTACTAATTGAGTATTGCATTAAGTAAAATATAAAGGCTTGAATAGACTCTATACTGTTAATACTCAATGCTAGTAATATAAAACCTACGTGACTTATAGTACTATAAGCAAATAATCTTTTTATTCTTAACTGTGTTAAACCTACAACTGTACCTATTACTAGTGAAAGTAAAGAGCTAACTAGTAAACTTGTAGTTCAATTATATTGGAAAGAAAATAATGAATTACTTGTGTAATGTACTAATTCTAAGAAAAATATAAATATAGATATCTTAGCTACTATAGCTACAAATGTTGTAACTATTGTTGGAATAGCGTCATACACATCCTTGGGAGTAAAATTTATCGTACAAATTTGCTTAACAACTATATACAAAGATAATATAAAACAAAACATTTTATCAGTAAAGGCAAACCGCCTGCTACTAGAGTCTGTCATGAAGAATTTAAATTTGTTCATTCTTATATCTACCTTTATTCATTCCAGCCTTAATCAATTGAATTTCCTCAAATCCTTCCTTAGTAAGATGAGCTTTAGAATTAAGAATCTCCACAACCTTAACTCAATCTTCGAAATCTTTGGATTTTACACCAAGTATAGGATATTTAAGAAAAAAAGGTAAGATCTTCTCATAGATGTCGTTGAAAGTACGACATTTAAATTCCGCATAATCCTTATAAGAATAATACTGTCCACATCCAAAGTAATCCGCTAAACATTTAATAAGAGACAAATCACGGACATGTTGAGTTAAAACAAAAGCTAACTCAACACGACCCCCTGCACTATAATCCTTATCAACTCTCAGCTTAACCATGAAAGAACCATCACCAGCAGCAAATCCTGCAATTCAACAAGGATGGAGTGGTAGTGACTTGTGTACATCAATTAAAGGTCTTGTCACAGGAACATAATCAGGAAAAGCTTCTTTCAAGGCGGGAGTTAACCCTCTGTTAATAGAAGCTCTAATATTAAGAATAGTTTTTAAACCTTCAGGTGTTAAATGTCCACCTTGTTTCATTATCATAACAACCTCTCTAAACAAAATATAATCTGCAAGTTTCTGAGAGACTAACGGGTATTTATCGAAATGCGGAAGGATTCCTGTAATAATTTGGTCTAAAGAACTGACCGTAAAATCACAACAACCATTTCTCTCTTTACTTACTCGACCTATATCCCCAAAAAAGCCTTTAATATCTTTTAACAGTTTAACATCTCTTTTATGAAGATTGATAATAAAATTAGCTTCGATTTTTCAACCAGTTCTACTTTTAGTTGATTTACGTGCGATAATGGTGAAACATCCTTCTGCATCTGTAAACCCTGTAACAAATCAAGGTAGGTTAAGCACAGAGTATGTCTTAAGGTTTGTATTGTTACTATTTGTATAAAGTCGTCTTTGCATAATTTGGTTAGAAGGGATTTTTACTAAACGGTTTCTCTCGAAACCTAATAGAATACATCTTAAACACGAGCGCTTCGCCTCGTGTCAATTACCGTATACTCGTTGCTCTTTTATAGTTTGTGGTTTATTTATATATAATCCAGTGACTAATTTAGATCCGCGATAACCTACTCTCTTTTCAGAAGTCTTAAGGCTTGTTACCTTATTTTTTCAATTATTTAGTAAATAATTGAAAAAAAAACCTGAATAATTAGTTCAGCCACATATAGTTTCTCAACTATAGCTTGGTACCTTAAGTTCTAAGGTGTCCCCGGAATTTGGCAATTGGCCCCGTAAACATGATGACAATGTTATTGATGATTTCCCAAATCATCTTTCAGGGCTTCAGAAATGAAAAGGTGCAGCTGAAACTTTAAATAAGAATCCTACGCTCATAATTAGTAAAGAAAAATTTATGTAATAAGGTTTATATCAATACAAAATATTCTCTGCGGAAGCATGACCATTGTTTCCTATATCACTTAAACTAGTAATAACGTATATACCGTCTAAGATAGTTGTACCCGAATTTGCATATAGCAAGCTAGATCCTAAAAGTATAAAACAAGAGCTTAAACCACCTAATAAAAAGTAGGTCAAACCACCGCTTGTGGCTAATTCGGAGTTTCTATACAATGTACTAAGTAAATATAGTCCATAACTTTGCAGCTCTATAGATAAAAAAATAGAAACTAAATCACTAGTTGACACTAAAAATATAGCTCCTGTTATAATGAATAATAATATTAAAGGATATTCAATAATTTTAAATTGCTCTCCCATTTTATTCACTATTTTTGATCTATAGTAAAGAAAGTTATATAATAACAACTTACTTATTGAAGAATATTCAGCTATTCATACTTTTCTTGGATAAAAAGCTGTTAATTGTAATATTGCAGCACTAATTAAAAAGATAAAAATATGAAAAACATGTGTTGTAGTTGTAGCATGGAATAAACCACCATATAAACCTATACCACTGTCTAAACAAAAGTATAAGCTATAAAAAGCAATTAAAGAAGAATAGAGTAAAACTGTGATAGCTACTCTACTAAAAAGTATAGATTTGTCTCGTCTTAAAGTGACGGCATTAGATAATAATAAAAATAATATAGAAAAAATTACCATCAAGAGCACTCAGATTTGAACTGAGAAGGTGAAGTTTGAAGCTTCAAATTTTACCATTAAACTATGCTCTTTATATTTTAATATTAAAGTATACTGTTTATAATTTCTATTATATCGGAAAAGAGATGATTCGAACATCCAGGTGTAGAACACAATATTTAGCAAATATCTCGTTTTACCAATAACAACTTTTCCTAAATACTTTATATTATTATATATAAGTATACGGGTTAAACCGGCCTCGATCCGATATACACTTCTATGACAAAGAAGGTTCTTACCAATTAGAATATTAACCCTTACGGCCAGCCGAATTCGAATCGACACAAATCGTTTGGAAGACGAAAGGTCTACCATTAACCTATGGCCGTTTATTTTTAATTGTAAAAATAAACCTAAAAATAGTTTAAAAATTTAAGACCTATGGGATTCGAACCCATATAACAAAGATTAAAAGTCTCGTATTTTACCATTAAACTAAGGTCTCTATATACTTTAAAGTATAAAAGCTAAACTTTATTAAAAACCCTGTAACATAGTATATAATAAAAAAAAAGGTGCAGTAACTAAAAAGACTTAAATTACTGATATTAATGTAAATAAATATAACATTTATACTTATTTAAAATCTTAATTTAAATATAAAATATACTTATTAAATATATTTTATTTAAATAAAATTTTTAGGTCAAACCTGTTAATACACCTAAATATAAAACAGTTACTCCTTATTCTTTAGTATTTTTATAAAAAAAAAGGTCCGACCTTTTTTTTATAATAAGAATTTATATCCCTTATTATAAAAAAAAGAAAAAAAAAGCTTTTTTTTTATTTTTCTTTTTTTTTCTAGCGAAGCCATATTAATTATAATTATCTGTATTTTAATCTGTATTGTATTACTAATAAATATTCAGACCAAATTTAGACATTTTCCTTTTAAAATAAATTTATACTAATTAATAGGCAAAGGATATATTTTATTAGATAACTATAAAAACAAGTTAACTTTCTAGAGATTAGATAAAAATGTCTTATATATTATAAGTATAAATCCAATACGCTATTTTTCCAGATAGGTCATAAGTACTAAACCGAAGTATAAGCAGTAGCTAAACCCGTCCTAAACATATAAGGGGCCCCTCCCCGCCCCTTAACATAATTATCTACCTTCAAGATAGCTATCTACCTTTACTAAATAATTCCTGGTTTTAATAAACACTATTATAGCATGTTTAGATTAGCCTTTAGCTAATAAATATTTATCCTAAAATATTTAAAGATAAGTCTAAGGTTTACTTGCTCCCTGCTTTGCTGGATCCAAATATAGAACCATCTACAGCATATTCCTTAATAGAGGCTTTATTATTTTAACGCTAAAACAATAAAGCCCATATTATTTGCCATCTTGGCTATGCTTATTTTATTCTAATTTCCTCTAGAAGATAGAAACCATACTGTCTCACGACATATTTAACCCAGCTCGTGTAACTTTTTAATCGACGAACAGTCGAACCCTTCATGATTCCTGCATTCATGTGGATAAGTTAAGCCGACATCGAGGTGGCTAACTGCGCCAAAGAGTACTAATTGAGTGCAATTAGCCTGTTCAATATTTGTTAATAAAAGAAATTTGTTTACTTCTTTATTCCATTTTTCACAAAATGGTTCAGACTATTTCTTCATATTTATTTTCTGTATATAATGCAACGCTAAATTATGAAAATCCCACACTAAATTTTTAAAATCCTCGTTAAAATAAAACCAGCCCTACTAATGGATCCCAACTTTGGCTCTAAACCTTTAAAACTTTAAAGTAACTATTAAACAAAACAAATTTATTCTTCACTATCCGTAAAATCGAACGGTTCACACTGTTGTTTGCCCACAACATAATCCACAGGGCTACGATTATCCGGAGTACTCGTAGAACCGGAAGTGCCGGTAGAGCCAGAAGTACCAGAAGGATTAGAACTATAGGCAGACCAGTCGGGTCTGGGTGTAGGTAAAACTTTTTCAGTCATATCTTTCAATCCATCTAATTCTGCAGAAGATTTAGGTTCAAACCCACTCCCGCCTTTAGTATACTTACTAATTAAACCCTTAATACTTCTAGCCTTCTTCATTTCGTCATCAGATGGCAGATCATTGATTTCAGATCTAACATAACGGTACACCTCAGATTTGTACATCAATTTTTTATATTCATTATCCTTATGAATATCACCTTGTTGATCTTCATCTCAGTTATCACTATATTCCTCCGCCTTTGCCTCTGCATTATCCGCCAATTCATATATATTCAGAGCCAAATCAGGATTATCCTTCGTTTTCGTGGTCGAAGTAACTTTACCCGTCATAAAACCATTAGAAACTGAAAATTCTCTAATTTTACGGTCACGTGCTACTATATTAGCTATACGGGATAAAGATTTTGAAACCATTAAATATGAAAGATTAGTGCGATAAATTTTATACTGATATTTTACTCGGTTTTGATTGTTCATTTTTATAAAAATTTTTTTTTTTTGCTTTAAAATGTTTGCTCATGCTCAATATTTAATTGAGTCTATTTCATTAATATTAATATTAATATTAATTATATCAAAGTTATTACACTGAAAGAATTAAAAATTACATTTAAGTACCACTGTCCCCAGCTTCTAATTTTCCCCTTTTTTTATTATTATATAATACTATTTACATAATAAGCAATTATTTATAATAATAAAAAAAGCTGGGTGGGAAAAATAAACTTGGTGGGAAAAAGGCTATGTCTTCAGCCTTATTTAGATTTAGGTTTAAATTTAAATAAGATGTCAGGCGTGTAGTCTTTGGTATCTGAAGATACTATTCGTAATTTTCAATCCCGACTATGAATACTATAGTTTATATATACAAGAAAAATAAATATGTTGGGCTTAAGAGAAGGATTATTGTTAGCATACTCACCTTCTAGTCGTTGAACGGTTTTACTTCTTTATCTTTTTTTAGATAATGCTTAAGTAAATTTCGCTTCAAGTGAACTTTATAAGTTATTCTTGAAATTGACCCAATAATTAACCAATAGGTTTATTCGCTAAAAATTAAAGAAATAAAACATTGGAGGACTAACATCCCTAGCGTAGCTTTTTCAAAAATCCAAGACCTTTCCTTTCTGCATCTTGTGATCATATGCCCCGCTTACGCGACTGATAGACGTGTAAGTCAAACAGTAAAGCAAGATTAAGCCATTAAACTTGACAAGTAATAAACATAATTATATAAAAAGTGTAATTTAAACTAATTATATAACTAAAAACATTAGAAAAATATTTTCAAATTAATGTTTTAATTACATCTATTTTCCATATAGTTAAAATCTTACTTAAATTAAAATATTAATTCTAACTTAATAGATATATAGTTGGATTCACTTAAACCTAAGAACAAAGACTAACAAAATACTGTAGATTAATTAACTAGAACATTACTTATCTTGTTATATATATACTAATTTTTTGGAAACCTAGACATATAATTTATATCGTGTTGTGTAACCCGTATTACCCCTGTAGCAGCTTTAACACCCTTTCTTCGTAAAAGCTTGTTTTTAGATATACTATAGTGCCAAAAAGGATTAAAATGAACATATTTATGTATATAATCTACTTCCTTTTGATTTAACTTACCAGCACCTACATGTGAATAGACATCAGGCCTTTTATTAATAGGTACGTTTTTGTTGTAATCATATTGTATACGAAATTTACTTTCTACACTATTACGTATGTCTTCACTACCCTCTGGAACATTGTTTCCTGAATCATCACCATTACCCCCTGAGTTGTTACCCTCAGATCCTGGCTTGTTACCATCTGACCCCGCGTTATTACCTCCAAGATTATTATCACTTGAAGACTCTGGGTTTAACATATCATTAATACTCATCATATTTAAATATTCACCTAAAAATACATTACACATCATATGTAAGTCTAAATAAAAGAATACGGAGATAAGAATATTAATTATAAAAAGAATAATAGGCATTACTCAACTATACTTAAAATAAATTATAATACAATTATATATAAATCCAAGGCATATTTGATATAACTTGAAGACAAAATCAGAAAACCCTTCTATAGGTGCAAAGCAAGACCTACTAGTTATAGACTTCAAGCTATAATTATGAATCATAAAAACAAATTAAGATTAATTTATCTAAAAAAAAAAAATGGACTATATCTTTATACTACCTTTAATTAAATAGTATCTTACGTATAGTCTCTGAGGAGCCCCTAATAAATCCAAAAAGATAACTTCGCACAATATAGATGTGTTTAGATTTAAGAATCTAATAATTTTAAGACTAATTTTGGTTTCCTGCTGATTGCTCATTATAATATACTTAAAATTTTTACTATTACAAGTATTTAAGGCATTAGAGCTTTCCAGCAAATAGTAAGATTTTTTTTTTATTGTACACCCGACGGGACAGGTTTAACCATTACTAAATTATTCATAAGCTATAACAAGTAGTTAATACAAAAAGAGGAATTTATTTTATAAATAAATTATGCCTGCGCCTCTCTCCTGCTTTGCATATATACCCCTGCACTGCAAACATGGGGGGGGGAGAATCAGGTTAGCACAGGTTAGCACAGGTGAAACCAGGGAGCTATTCTTTATTAATAAACCTTAAACCTAAACATATAAGGGCCCCTCCCCGCCCCACAACATAGTTATCTACCTTCAAGATAGCTATCTATCTTTACTCTATAACTCCTGGTTTAATAGTGTTTACTATTATAACATGTTTAGCTTAGCCTTTAGCTAATAAAAATTTTTGGTCTATTAAAAGGTTTTTTTTATACGCGAATCAAGAGTTATTATAACGGATATACTTAAATATACTTAAAAGCAAGCCAGAACAAAGACTAACAAAATACTATAGGTAAATTAACTGGTTTAGAGTATCTAAAAATGCTATAAATTCAGCTGAAGATCCTACCATAAAAAGTTAGATTATTATTCTTCTAATCAAAATGAAAATTTTTCTATATAAACGTTTAAAGGCCCCTCCCCGCCTCACAACATAGTTATCTACCTTCAAAATAGATAACTATCTTGAAGGTAGCTATCTACCTTCAAGATAGTTAACTATCTTTACTCTATAACTCCTGGTTTAATAGTGTTTACTATTATAACATGTTTAGCTTAGCCTTTAACTAATAAATTAAAATTCCTAGTTATAAATTTAAGGATGACAAACCAACTACTTATAGAGCAATTAACTAATTAATTGTTTTTAAGAACCCTCTAAACTCTTTAGAAGGCCGTACAGGAGTAAACTCTGTAGCTCTAAAGTTTTCAGCTGGAGTACCAGGAACAAAATTTTCGTACCTATCTAAGAATTTAAGATCTGCACCTGTATACACTCTTACAACTCTCATGAGACCCATGTGATTATAAGGCCTACGTAATTCATTATTTACAGTTAACCTACGTATAGTATAAGGGTAAGTATTTGCCAAACCCTTATCCTGTACCTTTTGAGATAAAAAAGTCATTTCTTCTCCTGTAATATTGGGATCAAACCCATCAGCACCTATGCTTCATCTAGAAAAAACGTGTTTACTTCTACTTCCGTGATCCCACATTCACTGAACCTTAGCCCTAATTGTATCCATATTAGGCCCAACTACGCCGGGCTGAGGATTTCCTCCTGGCCCGGGGTTTCCGCCTGGACCTGGGTTTCCACCTGGGCCAGGGTTTCCTGCTGGTCCGGGATTTCCTACTGGTCCGACATCTCCTCCTGACCCTGGATTTCCACCTGGTCCAGAAGGGTCCGCTTTTAATAAGTAGTCCGCTAAATCTATATTTAAATAATTAAATATACTAATAAAACCACCCATCAAAAATAAATTTGGCAAGGTTATAGATCTAAACATATTTAAACTAAATAAGCTATATTCTGTTTTACATCTGTAAACGTAATAATTTATAATCTTAGTCATTATAACATTATTAATATACACAGTAAAAGGAAATAAATTTAACCGTAGATATAAATATGATAATAAATTAGTGTAGGAACCAATATCAAATAAAGCCATAAATGTGTTTATTGCTAATAAGTTAATTCCAATACATACAAGTAATAAAGCTATAATATAAAATTTCATACTTTTATTCTTATTTTTATATAAGAAAATAAAGATTTGTAATATTAAAAATATATTATTTCTATTCCCAGAATAGAAATTAAATCATATAACAAATAATATAAAAAAAGTAGTACAAGAGAAAACTCCCGAAATTAATAAAATAGTTAAAGATGCATCATGCATAGTACTAGCCGTAACTGTAGCTAAAATGTACAGATTTAAATAGTGCAAAGGTACTAAGCATAATGTAAATAAAGAATAAAATAAAGGATAAATATCGTATATAGAAGGTATACTAAAAGATGTTTGAATACACTGCCTTTCTATTTTAATAATTAAAATAGACTCAATATAGTTAAAATAACCTGTAAGGGCTACTTTAACTTTATTTAGTGTAAATCCAAAGCATCTTTTATATATGATGAAGATAAAACCACAAAAACTTGTGCTTGTATAAAGGCAATTCCCAGCTCAAGACCTGAAAAGGCTATAATGAAAGCTAATGGTATTAAACCCAAGAAAAAAAAAATTATACCACTTGTCATTATATTATATGTGAAACCAGATAGGATATTTAATAGCATGTGACCTGAAAGTCGCTCCACAAATTCATCCTCAGATTACGTCATTTATTAACATAAAGTTCTCAGCATATAGAGTATTCTAGTCTAGTCTACTAATAAAAAGAAATATTTACCTTTAAAAGGTTTAATTCTATTTTCTTTTAAGTCTAAAGATATACTGGGTTGCATCGGACTCTATATTAACCATCCACTTATTCTCATGTTAGACAACTTAAACTAATTTAAAAGATAAATACCTCTAAACGGAGTAGTACGTTTTCTACTTAAATAAACAGAAATACTTGACTGTGGAATACCCAGAGCTTCACCTGCTGAACTAATCGAAGAATAATTAATAACTTCATTTGTCTGAATATTAGTAACTTCTATAGTTTTACAGTTTTGTTTAACTGAGTCTGAGTCTATTTTAGATATAATGTACCCTTTAATGGTACTAGCTTGCCCATCTGTAGACGGCGCAGCCGACTTATTATTTAAATAGTTTAAAAGTCGTCTAGGAGATATACCCAAAAATTGATATGCGGCTTTCATCGTAGAGAATTGTTTGGTAATCCCTGTAACACTGTTAGTTAATTCTACAGCCTGTTTTGAATTAGTTAGATTAGAGGCAGATGAGGAATCTAAACTAGATGTAGCTTTAGTAATCATATAACCTTTGTATGGTTTGTTATTAACTAAATACCTTTTCACAGTAGTCATATGAACACCTAAAAACAGAGCAGCCTGTATCAAAGAAGTAAATTATTTATTCTCTCCTGTTTCGAGATTAGAAAGAAGAATATGCACTCTAAAGGGATTATTTTTAGCCATTTTTTCCAAATGATCTTCAGATAATTTTCGATCTAACATAATCTCTCTTTTAAACATAAGGACTTCTTCGGATTCATTTCTACTTTTGGAAGCTTCACTCATAAGTTTAAGAGAGGCTTCGCTATGTTTGTATCCCAAATTAGACCCAGCTATTTTTAATATATTGTATTCAGGATTTAATTTATCTATGTAGAACTGCTCTCTATCCAGTACTATTGAAATAGGACAGTATTCTAAAATCTCTAATCTAAACCCTGCATAACCATATTTTAAAAGTGCCTTACAAATAAGAGATGCACCTCTCTTACTGCTTGACAAATAGCTATGATTAAAGTATCGTCTAAATCTATCATCCTCTTATTTTATAACTAACTGTTACTTTCTTCTACTTTTTCTACTTTATATCGCTTTTTGACTATGAGTGGACCTCGAGTCATATTCTTAAACCTTTTTGATATTGCAGCTTGTGAAACTCCCATAGCTTCTGCCGCTTTGGTTATGGAAGAATACCTGGAAGTTTCATTTGTTTTTAAGTCTAAAACATTTAGGGCTGTCCCCTTATCTATACTCATTTTTGATTTCATTGTTTCTGAAAGAACAGATTTTCCTAATTTGGCCAAGGTAATTAAGGCTTTTGTTTCTTCACTATGTGTTTTTCCAAAATTTGGATTATTCATACCTTTTCTAATTTTTTTCCTTTTTTTATTAATTACAAATATATTTATAACGTTATTAATATTTTATATATTAATAAAAAAAAAAGGAAAAAAAAGCAAGACTAAGTAATTTTTTAGTCTCTTCAGAAAATTTTCGCCCTTTAGATGAGTTACTCATTTTAAGCCTGGATTCTAAGGAATGAATATGCCCAAGTCTTGAACCTGCTCTTGTCAGTATATTATATTTGGGTTTTAGTAAATCTAGATAATATTGCTCTCTACTTATTGCGTTTCCTGCCTCACAGTATTCTAATATTTCCAATTGAAAGTTTTTTAAACCATACTTAACAACAGCACTAGAAATTAGGCTTTTACCCTTTAACAACTCTAAGGAAATATTCCTGAAGCTATAGTACTTTCTAAATCTATCTGTTAGATTTTCACTACTACCGACGTAGTAATTACCATTCTCTTTATTAACTCTTACTTTTTTGCCTTTTTTTTTTATAAATAATATAATTACTACGTAGTAACAAAGTTGTAATAATAAAAAAAAAGGCAAAAAAGTTAGATAAATTCCGGCTTTATTTTTATTATCCTTGAGTATAATAGACTTGTCAGTAGAAGCGTCAGAGTATATTACAACAGGAATAACGCTTTCCTTATGTTTATCATTTGTAACCTGTGAGTAATTTCTACGCTGAGTTATATTATATTTAAAAATATACCTTTTATTTGTGTAAGAATATAATAGGGGTCCTTGCTTTCGTAACCACAAATTTATCCTCTGTACATTCCTCCTACACGAACTTTTATCTTTTGTTATGTTTGTTGTAGAAGAACCTACAGAACTTTTCCCTGAACCCTTGTGAACTCTACGATAAACACCAGATTTATCTTTATTTTGTTTAGCGATCAATCCTTTATCTTCATCAGGATTAGTCTAAATTACAACAGGTTCAAGTTCAGATGAAGAAGTAGACATAGTTATTATGTTTATTTCCCCTTTAAAGTGTGTATTACTTAAATTGGTTGATGTAATGCCAATTCGTTTTTGACTGTGAATTCAATGAAACCTTTTCGGAGTATAAATAGATGTTTTTAAACTTAATTTCTCTTCCATATCAGAAGGATAAGTTTTAATGAAAGATAAAATACATAGTGATTTGCTTACTAATAAATGAATCATAATTTTATCCTCGAGTTAATGTATATATAAACTTTGTCCCCCTTATTTAAAGGTGTTTAAATACTTTATCCTTTCTTTAAAGTGTTACTACATAAACTTTACATTACGTAATTCGCCAAAATATTATAAGATGAGGATAGGCTATTGTGATAACTTTAATCTTAGGTTATTTAGTTTCTCCTAAGAACCGGATTTCCCGGCGACTAGAGTACACCTTACCATTAGTTTGTGCTTCGCTACTAATGGAAGAACCGTCTACTCGTTGCTCTTTTACAAATTATGATCTGATTTAGATCCGCGATTACCTATTTCTATTACTAGAATCTTATGATTTATTACCATACATGAGTAATTAGTTCATCCACTTATAATTTTTCAATTATAGTTTGGTACCATAAGCTTTAAGGAGTACCCGGAGTTTGGTTCTTGAACACAATTAGATTAAGATACCTAATCTCATCTTTTTATGTTGGCCCCTAATCTTAATCCCAGCGATACACTTCTAGCACAATAGGAAACGAACTCTATTAAGACTAATAAAGGTAATAATGCTAAAGGACAACCAGCAGGTACTAATAAAGAAAAAAATTCTAAACCATGTTTTTGGAACCCTAATATAGTTGCACCTAAAACTATTGTAAAACTTAAGGCAAAAGTTAATGCAAAGTGACTTGTACTAGCAAAACTATAGGGTACTAACCCAACTAAATTATTTACCAGAATAAATATAAATAAAGCGTAAATAAAAGGGAAATAGATTTGCCCATTTCTGGGATTTATTTGGCTAGTAACAATACTATGTATTGTTGTGTAAATCGCTTCTTGGCTTATTGATCAGTTATTACTTACTATTTTATTGTAGTTAGTTGTTAATACACTTAAAGTTAATATTAATAAACCACCTATTGTTAAATATAATCCTATATTTGTTAATGATATATGTAAGTTACCTAATATAGGTGCATCTAAACTTAAGAGATTTCTTATTTCAAACTGATCTAAAGGACTAGGTATTTGAGTATAATTTAAATTTAACATTTTTTTTTTTTTTTTTATTAATATTCGAACAAAAGATAAAAAAAAAAGGATTAAGTATATTGCTTTATTTAATAACATTGCTTTATCAAATAATATTGCTTTATCAAATAATATTGCTTTATCTAATAATATTCTTAATAATACAAATGCAAGTACTAATACTATTAATAATGTTATGATTATGATTAATCTATTTTTAGTGTTAGTATAACTTGCTGTATTTTAGAGCCATTAGGAGTACTAACTGTATTATTGTTATATGCTCCGCCTCTATTATTCTTACTAGATCCCACACTAGTGTGCGGAGCAAAGAAAAAAAAAATAAGATAGAATTCTTTTGGTAAGATCATAATATTTCCCATTGCTAGTAACCCACACCACTAGATAGTGAATAAATATCAACATTATAAGTCTTGGCATATTTATAAATGTATAGCTGGTAGTGAAAAAATTTTTAGATTTAGGAGTTATTATTTGAACAAATAAGGACAGAATATGAGAAGGATGGGAAGGATTAAATTTATTGTTTTATCTAATAATACTATGATAGTTTATTAGATATATCTTTTTTTTTTATTCAGTATAAGATAGCTGACCTAATTTTCCTTATGAAAAAAGGAGAGATAAAGCTTATATTAAGAAAAAGGGATAATAGCATCCTCCTTCCTAAATTTTTTCCTTTTTTTTTAATAAAGAATTTTATTACTATATAGATAATAAACTTCTAATTATAAAAAAAAGGAAAAAATAATACCCTGCAAAGCAGGGTGGCTTCGCTAGGGAAAATGCTACAAGCAAAAAATAACTTATAATTTGCTTATAAAAACACGAGAAATAAATAATCTCACAAATCTAGGTAAAATATATTTTGAAAAGACATATATCATCACTATTAATAAGATAAAGGCAAATGTTACTTGATTTATAAAATAAAAGGGTACTAGTTGTGGCATTTAATTTTTTTTTTTACTTTATGGATTATTATTTAAACGAAGACATAAAAAAAAAGGGAATAATTTAGTGAAAATAACTATAGAATCAAACCTAAATTAAATTATTTAAGTTATTCTGAAGCTAAAAAAAAAGGGTAATCCTAGAATAATGAGATATTACTAGGAATGATTTCAAAACTGTACAAGATACAAGGAACCAGTACAACAAAGGCAATAACAATGGGTAGTAAAACGGTTCAACAGAAAGACATTAATTGGTCAAAACGTATTCTAGGAAAGGATGCTCTTGTTCAGATAAAAATAAATATAAGAGCACAAGATTTAAACCCTAAAGAAAGACCATAAAGTAATCCTTCAATCACAGTATCAAGTATTACATAAGTATCCCTACCGTTATTCGTTAAATCCAGTCAAAAGTCGAAATCAAAAAATTGAACTAGATAAACTAAAGGCATAATATTAAATAAGTAACCACCTAAAAATAACATACTTGCAACTATACAAATAAGTACGATCGACGCATATTCAGCCAAAAAGAAAAATACGAAAATAACCGCTGCGTGTTCTGTCATAAAACCACTAACAAGTTCCGATTCCGCGTAGTATAAATTCACCACTAGCTATTTATTATTTACTTTAAAACGATATGTTTTATTATAAATAAGACCCGAATTTAAATACTTACCCACTGTTACTCGGGATATATTTAAATGTTTAGCTAATTCTACGTTATTCTTGAATTTACTGATAAGATTATCATTTAAATCATAAATACCTACCCCCTCTGGGTGTCTACTCATTTTATCGCTAATCCTTTGTTTAGTTAAAAGACTATGTTCTTTACCAAACATAGGATTTAATTCTCCAGGTTTACTGATAGCATACGTGCTTCGGCACTATGTGTTTTACCAAACATAGGATGATTAGACTTGTCTTCATATCATATTAACATTTTTAACTTGGCTTCGTCTGTATGTTTATACCCAGTTGAACTAGAGTTGAACTAGTAGCTGTTTGCTTAAAATTGTACAAACGATCAAAAGAATACTTTTCAATATAACTTGTCTCTAAGTCAGTAAAAGCTTTATGACTAGCTTCTTTACTGTTATATGTAAAATACTTAAATACACCAAAGTTAAATTTGTCTAAACCATATTTTAGTATAGCACTCTGTAATGCCACATTAGATTTTCTATTAGAAAGATGTTCGCTAAGTCTTAGATATAAATCTTTAGCACTACCTATATATAGCTTATCATTAACTGTATTTATAAAGCAATAAACACCACCTTTATTTTTTAATACTTCACGATAAGATAAAACTACAAGGCTGTCGTCTAAACTATTAAATACTATAATTGGCTTACATACCTCCGTGGGCATAGATGAATTAGACGAAGTAGAGTAACTTCTTTTGGTGGTAATATTTATAAATTTGCATCTCTTACTACTAACAAATTCCGATTCCGGGTGTTGTTTATTATCTTACATTTACATGTAAGCTTGGACTATATATTCTTAAACAGATAAACCTGTCTAATCATCGCGTATAGTCTCTGAAGATCCTTTAAGATGAAAAATTTCTTTTCTTTTTTTTTGCTTATACATCTATTAGTTTCCTGCTGATTATCCTATATAATAAAAGGGTTTTCCAGCACATAGCGATGTTTTACGAGGCCAAATCGAGTTTTGTTAGTAAATAGCCTCGGCTAAATCAAAAGGAGCTCTGTTAGTTTCTGCTATAGATCCAATAAAAAATATGATAAATATAGGTAATAAGGGTACTATGAATCATATAGCTCTTTGAGCTTCTATATTAACCGTAAGATTTAAACTACCTGTTAACATTATTACAAGTAATATAGCAGAACTTAAAATTAATTCATAACTTATTAACTGTGCTGTACTTCTAAGTGAACCCAGGAAAGCATATTTACTATTAGCACTTCCAATTTTGTTATTTAATATAATTAAATATTAATACCACATCTCACGATGTGGTTCAGACTATGTCATGATCTATAACATCTGTTTTTATGTCTCTTAATATCAGAAAAAAAAATTAAAGACTATTTTTTTTGTCCTCCGATATTAACTTTATTCCTCAGTGTATAGACCTCGAATTTTCATGGCAGCAAATTTATATCTGCTAGTCGTTGAACCTTCCTATTATCTTGTTAGGTTTCGCTTCAAATTAACTTATAGAAGTTATTCTTGAAATTTATTCGATTATTATTAATTACTCACGTAATTAATGGGCTTGTTTTATTTTTCTTTAGTGTAATCACATTTACCAATATTACACACCTATCTATTTATCTATCTATTCATAAAAATTGCCGAATTAGTAAGTCAGTCAGTCCATCCTTAATTATAAGTTACAGATTTTACCCTTTACGAAATTTTTCTTTTAATTCAGAGCTTATTTATTTAGTCAGAAAGTAGACAGTAAGCTTAACTTTTCTTAAGCTTACTGGTTTACCTGTATCTAAATTTTTATAGACAGTTGATTTGTCTATACCAATATAGCTAACTGCAGAAAAAATGGAGTCAAAAGGGCAATTATTTATTAATTCCAGACTACCGCGCGCGCGAAATTTTTTTCCTTTTTTTTTAATAAAGAATTTTATTATCTGATATATAGATTAATTATAATAAAAAAAGGAAAAAAATAAAGGGTAGACTACCTGCTATATAAACTCAGACTTTCCTATTGTAGTTACGACTATCTCCTATCACCCTTGCAGTATGTAACTGTTTGCTAAACTGCGTATCCAGTTTTTGCTTGAAGAAATAAACTAAGCTACCACCCCGTTTAACAGCTTTATTAGTATTTAGATGACGAGCAATTGTTCGAGAATCTACCCCATAAAAATTTGCAGTGTCTAAAAGTGAATCGAATGGTGCATTGTTTATTAATTCTAGGGTATTAGCATCATAAACATAGACTGGTACTTTAAGACCTAGTTGGATAGATTCAACTTTAGATATAAGAGATTTAATCTCTCTCACATTTAGAGCTCTAGAATAGACATAAATAGCCTTCGATCCTGCAGTACGACCTTTATTTAAAACTAAATCTAAAGTTGCTCTAGGAACACCTAAAGCTTTAGCTGCTTTATTTTTTGAAGCCAAAGGACTTCCTTTTATTAGTTTTAAGTTAGTAGCATCGTACGCCCAAACTGGTGTACTAATAACTTGATTCAATAGACCTTTAGGTGTAAGTCTTTTGGATTCTTCGAACACAAGGTTAAAATCAGTAATAGGGTAATTAAAGAACAATTTACCTCTATACGGTATAGATGTGTTTTTATATCTTAGTATACCTGAAATAGGGTAGGCTAAACATCGGCTTGCCTCATTACTACTGTTATATATAGTCGGTTCGTGATTTATACCTTTCTCTGTTCATTCATAAACATAAACAAGTATAGATCTAGAGTCTTTCCCCCTATTAGTCGCTCTAAGATTACTAAGTTTTAATAATAAGGTTTGTTTAATTACACCTTCAGTTATTGATGAAGAGAAAACAGAATTTAGTATAGGTATATATTTTTGTAAATAATAAGTTTCCCTTTCTATACAGCGCTCCATATCCGGACCCTGCAGGTCGAATCAGGATAGCAACAGTGAGTAGATGTGTGTTAATAAAAAAAAAAAACTAACCCTTTCCTTATTTTTCCCCCTTTTTAATTATTATAAAATACTATTTACGTAATAAGATAATATTTATAATTAAAAAGGGGGAAAAATTAGAAGCAGCCGCCCCCCAGCTTCTGGCTTCACCGTACCCCTGCTTCTATTTTTTCCCTTTTTTTATAATAAATAATTTGATTATCACGTAATAATCAAATTATAATTATAAAAAAAGGGAAAAAAAAAGGGTGGCTTCGCTAGGGGTCGGGGGTACAGACTGGCGACTTATGAATCGAATGATCCCTTACGCCATAAATAGGACGTAACCATGAGATAAAAAAAAAGTGTAAAAATAGATCCCGAATGTTCGTGGCAGTACTCTGCTAGTCGTTGAACGTTCCTATGTAACAAGGTTTCGCTTCAAATTAGCTTATATAAGCTATTCTTGAAATTAATTCGGTGTTTTATTAATTACTCGCGTAATTAATGGGCTTATTATTCTTATTACTTTTATTGGCCTTATTTTTCCCCCTTTTTAATTATTATAAAATACTATTTACGTAATAAGATAATATTTATAATTAAAAAGGGGGAAAAATTAGAAGCTGTACGCATCCCAGCTTCTTACTTCGCCCAGCACACTTCGAGCGCAGAAGAACTTTATAAACTACGCAGAAAAGAGCAGTACCCTCAAATATACCCCTCCTATATAATAAAAGGATTCCATACGAGCACCCTTTTTATGATTACGTAACTTAGTAATCCTGCGAAGTATGAAGTACCAGGACGTGCGACTACTACTTACTCATTGTAGTAGAACCCCAGCCATCCAATATTACACACTAATAATTTATCGCTTTCTCTTATAGACTGGACTGCGAACCAGTCCCGAGCCTAATATAGCATACCTTTCACCATTACAAAGCCAGCATAATTCCCACCATGCGGAGCAAGAACTTTCCCTACGTAGCACCAAAATAAAGACCCTATAAATTAAAATAGCCAATAGACAAGTTTAGCTTTTATTACTATAACGTTTTACCGTATACCGGTTTTTCAGGGGTTTGTTCACTCCTTTGTCATAATTTTGTAAAGCTTTTCATACAGATACCGTAGTACAACCTAGGGCTCTCCCCGCTTCACTAATAGAAGGGTAAACTATACTTTGACTAGTCAAAGTATCCACTACCTCTACTTTCAATAAGTAATTAGATTCTACCGCTTCAACTTGTTCTAACTCTTTAGTTACCAGTTTATACCTAGTCTTTATTAGTGTGGAAATTTTCTTTTCCTGGAGACTTTTTATGGCGTAACGTATTGTACCAGGATCACACCCAATTCCCTGTGCGGCTTCGACAATAGAAGAATAAACCGTCGTCGTACTATTTAAAGTATCTAAAAGTTCTACTCTTTTACTTCTAGCTTTGTTCATCTCCAAAAGTCGTTCAAGACTTTCTGGGCTCGAGTTGAGTATTTTTAATTGTTCTTGTTGTTTGGGCGATTGTACTCTAAATTTTTTTATAGTTTCTTCAGAATGTTTAAAACCTAGAAAAGACCCCGCAGTTTTTAATATATTATACTCAGGTTTTAACAGATTCATATAATACTGCTCCCTAAGGATTGTATTTTCTGGTGAGCAATACTCAAAAATTTCTAAGCTAAAGTTAGAATAACCGTTCTTTAGTAAGGCTCTGTAAATTAGACTTCCATTGGTTTTAATCTGTGTTTCCTTATTTTTTTCCTTTTTTTTTAATAAATAATTTAATAACCACGTAGTAATCAAATTATAATTATAAAAAAAAGGAAAAAAAAATTAAAGGAAATCCTAAAATAAGTTTTCAATCTTCTACTTAAATTAGTACTACTTCCTATATAACACTTTTGATTTAGTAAATTTATTCAGCAATATACACCAGCTTTACCTTTATTTTCTAGCAATATACGCTCAACATCAACACTAACATTTTTATATGCTATTACTGGTTTAGGTGGTACCACTGATGAAGCAGATAAATTTCTAGAAACAGAAAAAAGACGTCTATGTTGAATATTTCCTACCGCAGGGTAGAAACTATTTAGACCTCCGCAAAGCAGGGATATTGGTTTTCCTCCTCCGCAACCATTATAATCACCATTATTCACAAGGACACCTGGTCGGGAAAAACCGGAGTACTTATAAGTAGTAGAGAGGGGGAATTCAGCGCAGACCTCTAGTATGTGAATGTTAAAATGCTCTATGCCTGTTAAACACATGAAAAGGTGGAATTTACTTCGGGATTCTGCTTTGGAATGCTCAAACAATCTTTTTTTTAATAAATTTGTTCTACCTATGTAATAGATATTAGGGTAGTGTTTGTATTCTATAAGATAAATACCAGCTTTTGAACCTCATTCTTCAAGGAACTTTGCTTTAGAGATCTTATCAGTGTAATTTAAACAAGAGCCTTTTATTAAATTTCGATCGAAAGGTATAACCACGCGGAGCTGCAACCCTATCCGATTTTTTTTCTTTTTTTTTATTTTAATATATTTTTATTTATATATATATATTATTTGTAAAAAAAAAGAAAAAAAAAAGAAAAGATCATTGATATACTGTTCCTTATTCTCATCACTGTTATAGATATTGTCTTGAGAGGTGTGAACAAAACGTTTATATGAATTAAAAGATAGTGAGGGGTACCGGCTTAAATTCACCGGTATTCTGCTTACCATAAATATTGGCTTGGATACATTATAGACATACCGGCTCTGCCGTTCACTTACGTATTTTATATGCAAGCTCCTAAATACTAAAGGACTGGATAAACTTCGTTCGGACTGGCAGATTTGAGTATTTTTAGTGTGTAAATTGGCAGAAAAGTAGAATATTGAAAACCCCGCTAATAGTATTCCGTAGGTAGATAAAGAAGAAACGGCTAACATGTAAAGTATACCCAGATTAATATCACTTAAAGCTAAACCTGGACCATACAAAAAAAAAACTTTTCATAATATAAATTTACTAACTTCTCCCCCTATTCATTCCCCTTTGAATCTCTCTTATTTTAATAGCACCTTCTTCTAACTTATGTTCTTCTTTCTTTACCATTTCCCTTTTTTTTTCCCTTTTTTTTATTATTATATAATACTATTCACGTAATAAGATAATATTTATAACTAAAAAAAAGGGAAAAAAATGACTAAACATCAATCTTTGAAATCTAAAGATTTAACACCTAATATAGGACTATTAATAAAGAAAGGTATAATTATTTTATTAAGATCAGAAAATTTGGTAACTTTAAAATCTATTGTATTCTCTTGTTTTCTTAAATAACAATATCCACAATTAAAATATTCTTTAATAGCAGTTAATAACACTTCATCTCTTTCATGCTGAGTTATTTTAAACAATAGAGATTTAAAGATACCTTTGTCTAAGGAAACTGAGAAATTACCTTCACCACTTGTAAATCCTGCTATTCAATCTGAATGAGGGATTACACAGGTTTCTCTTCCTTTTTTTTATTTTTTTTTTATAAAAATAATCTATTTATAAATAAAAATATATTATAATAAAAAAAAATAAAAAAGAAGGAGTGGCTTCTGATTTTTTTGGTTATTTATTTAATAAATAATTTAATTATTACATCTATAGCTTTATTATAATTAAATAAATAACCAAAAAAAAAAGGGGAACTGGAATAGTTTCAGGGAACATTAACTGTAATTCTTTGGATAAACAAAAATTTAAGGTTGCTCTTATGTTTATAATCTTTTGTAAACCTTCTAAAGTGTTGTGTTCTTTCAATTGCATAATAGATAGAATTTGCTTAAATAATAAATAATCACCTCTTTTTAGAGAAATTAAAGGATATTTATCAAAAAATTTTACTAATTCTATTAGCTCCTTAAGTTTTCTTACTCTAAAGGCACAAGAAGATTGGTTGCTATTTATAGTTCCTATTCCTCCTAAACTACGTTGAATTGCTAATAAAAGTGCAAAATCTTTAACATGTAGTTTGATTTGAAAATTTAGTTGAACTTCTCAACCTAATTTGTAAGAGGAACTTTTTATAACACTACAAGAAAAACAACCTTAAACATCGCTAAACCCTGTGATAAATCAAGGACCAAGATGTAAATCGTCAATCTTATGTTTATTATCACATAATGTAACATAATAACGACGAGTATTAACATTTAAAGAATTAGAACCATTTAACGGTGAATCGTATAAATTTTCAGACAAATTTTTTTACCTTAGCTTATTTCTAAGCTCATTAGAATACATCTTAAATATATTACAAAAGTTATGTATATATCTATAGCCGTATACTCGTTGCTCTTTTACAGTTGCAGGGTGAGATCTTACAACTAGTTTAGATCCGCGATCATCCATTACTCCTTTTTTTTTTCTTTTTTTTTTCAAAAAATAATATATATATATAAATAAAAATAATTAAAAATAAAAAAAAAGAAAAAAAAAATGAAAGTATCTTATTTCTTGTTACCATACATGAGTAATTAATTCATCCACTTTTAACCTTTCGATTAAAGCTTGGTAAAATAAGCTTTAGGACCTCCCCGGAGTTTGACTATATTACCCTATAATCCTAAGGTACAACTAGATAACCTAGTAATGAAAATATAAGAGTTATTATTGGACCAAGAAAAAATAAAGCCAAATTAGCTTGTGTAGGTGAAACATATTCTTTTAAAAGAAGTTTTAAGGCATCCGCAAACGCTTGAAGAAGGCCCAAGTACCCCACAGCATTAGGACCTAATCTTCTTTGCATACTAGCCATGGTTTTCCTTTCGGCTACTGTTACATAAGCTACAGTTAATAAAACAGGTACAGTGACTAATAGAACTTCAAATACTGAAATTAAAGTCGGTAAATATAACATTTATATATATAATATGTAAATTTATTAAAAATAAAATATTATTTTTATAATATATTTTTTATTTTTAACAATATTTATTAAAATAGCTTAAGTGAGAATATATTTAAATACATTAGATTTAAATTAAAGATTTATAAATAACACTATCTAAAAGCTACCTATTATTTAAGAGTATTTATATATATATATAAAGATTGTCAAGCGTGTAAAAATATACCCATATTGCTATGGATATATTATTCTTATCCAAGACTCGAACTTAGATCTAGATATTAGAAATATCCTGCTCTACCATTGAGCTAATAAGAGTTAATAAACACTGCACAAGTGCAGTGTTTATTAGTACAGTATTAAAGACTTAATCAGATTATAAACAATAAAAAAAAAATAGGTATTAAGTAATAAAAAAAAAATAAAATTTATTATTAAATATTTTTTTATTGCAATATAAAATAAAAATGCCATCATAAGGGCAAATAAACCAGTTGCTTCTGTTTTCGAAGAAAAAAACAGTTAAACTTCTTAAAAATTATTTCTAGTTTATATACTATATATAATAGATATAGCATATATACAAGGATATGGAGGAATTGAACACCCTAATTTAAGATCCGCGATCCAAATATAGAACCATCTACAGCATATTCCTTAATAGAGGCTTTATTATTTTAACGCTAAAACAATAAAGCCCATATTATTTGCCATCTTGGCTATGCCTCAGAAAAAGATCTCTTTATATATAATAAATACATAATAAGTAGAAAAAGGCTGAAAATTTAAAATAATAAGTAGAAAAAGGCTGAAAATTTAAAAGATGTTATGACTTCGAGATAAAACACTAGCTGAAATTACTCATCCCCACCTGTGAAATCGTATGGTTCTGTATCACCTGTAATGTCACTGGAATCTTGTTTGAATTGTTTTGAAGGTTGAGAACTAGACTCTCCTTCTGCTTCGTTATATTTCCTTTTATTACCTGAAAAAAAGGAAGAAAGAGAGGAAGTGCCTACATTATTAGTACCTCCACCAGAAGAAGTCTCAGTACCTCCACCAGAAGAAGTCTCAGTACCTCCTTTATTATCGGCACTACCACCAGAAGAAGTCTCTGGACCACCATCTGAAGAACTATCAATTGGTACTGTACTTCTAGGCATAGTACCTGCCTCTTGGCGTGACTTTAATTCATCCTTTAGTTCTTGATGACGTCTAACTCAAAATGGACCAACATCTTCGTCATCCATTGCTTCATCAGAGATAAATTTTGTATCACGGATAAATCTAGGAAGTACATCTTCCGGAACTTCACTTGCAGGCATATGGCTAATAGCCATTTCATCCCGACTTTCCGATACTGCTGAACGATTTGCATCTGAACTATATCCACTTTCGTTATCACTTCCTTCCTCATTTTCGTTATCACTTGCTACCTCATTTTCATGTGCACTTGCTTCCTCACTAGATGAAGAACTAGATGAAGAATTAGATGAAGAACTAGATGAAGAACTAGATAAAGGATTAATCTTAAAACTATTAGAGACTGAAAATTCTCTAATTTTACGGTCACGTGCTACAATACTAGCGACAAGGGATATAGACTTAGAAGCAAAAAAAAATGAAAGATTAGTGCGAGAATAATGATATAACTTGTTGTGGTGACTTTTCTTAAGCAAAATTGCGCATTTTCACAATATCTTGTTTGTATCAATATCTTTATACTTTTTTTTTTGATATATAGTGAATCTGAACTTAATTCCTTAGTTAGCCAACCACATCACTATTTTGTTTTTAATAATATAAATATAAGCTTGAAGGAGGAGACGGAGTCGAATAGGCAGGCTCTGGATTCTAATATTTCAGTTTTAAGGGCGAATATTTCACTCTGAACTGAGAGATGATTTTTATCATCAAATGCCAAAGATATTGGAACACTATACCTTATCTTTGCTTTATTTTCTGGATTACTAGGTACAGCTTTTTCAGTACTAATAAGATTAGAATTAAGTGGACCTAGTCTTCAATATATAGCAGGTGCGCCGTTTAACATATTATTCGAGTCCGGGGATTTAACCCCTAAAGGATGTTGTCAATTCCTTTTAAACCTACTGATTTATCTTTGCTTTATAAAAAAAATAGCCATCAAATAATTAAAAACAAGAAATTATCTTATAAATAAAAAAAAAATTGGCATTAAGTAATTAAAAATAAAGATAAAAATAAAAATAAAAATTATTATTAAATATTCTTTTTAAGCTACGTATAATAATAAAAATGCCATCATAAGGGCAAATAAACCAGTTGCTTCAGCAAAAGCAAAACCTAAAATAGCGTAAGAAAATAATTGACCTCTTAACGAAGGATTTCTAGCTACTCCTAATATTAATGCCGCAAAAACAACCCCAATTCCCACACCTGCCCCAATTAAACCTGTAGTAGCTAAACCTGTCCCTATGATTTTAGCTGCTTGTATCATCTTTATCCGGATTTAATTATATTTTCAGAAAAACCCAAATCCTTCTACCCAAATACTTCTGATATATTACTGGGCTAAAAGCATATTTAGCCTTTGTTTTAGTTGTTAGTTCATCTATATATAATTATTAAAATATACGGAACTATTAAACTTATTCAATTTTATTTATTTGCCATCTTGGCTATGCCTCAGAAAAAGATCTCTTTATATGTAATAAATACATAATAAGTAGAAAAAGCTAACAACTGTGCTATTATATGTATTTTAGAACAAATATTATGAATCGGCAACACTAAATATTGACTAGTGTATTGACAATTTCAAACAGCTCAAGACACACATAACTAGAATTTTCTAACACGCTAATCATATCAGTAAGGATAGAACTTATGTGATTTTAGAAAACACTAGTCCACAATACTAATAGTAATTAATATATTAATAAAATATATTAATAAAATATATTTTAGAAAAATTCAAATCCACATTACTAATAATAATTAAAATATTAATAAATTATATTTTAGAAAAAAATTCAAGTCCACATTACTAATAATTAATATATTAATAAAATATATTTTAATAAAATATATAATCTTAATAAAATATATAATCTTAATAATGCATATAACATCTGAAGAAGTAAGCTTAAATTTAAGCTTACTAAGATACGGTAAACATTCCGGTGGGACCAATTCTCTCTACATCAAGACCTATATCACATATATCATTATATGTAGAAAAAAGATTATTTATAGCATTAATAATGCTAGTTAAAGAACTATTTACTTCGACCCTTAACCTCCCTATCCCTCACCAGGGATAAGGGAATAGGGGCTAGGTAAACACAGTAATTACTCCTACAACTACAGCAGGTATATTATTTATACCATCTTTTTATTAAATTAGCTATAATACTAAAAATCAAGATTTAAGCCCGAGATAGATATACCAGTAGCGCTTATAGTTATTAAAACTATAGGAAGACCAGTTAAAATAAATAGAATTTATCTATTTTATTTCCTTAGCGACCAGTTAAAAATAAATATAATTTATTTATTTACCTACTCGGCTTTTCTTTAGTTAATACTGCTAATTCTACTAAACTATTTTCTAGTAAACTAATGAAAGGTACTATAATTAAGAAATGGGCAAAATAAATAACTGTACTTATTTGTCCAAATTCTATATATGGAGACTCAACGTGTTTAGCTCCTAATACCATTAATATTAAGAAGTTAGCAATAAAGATATAGAAAGCTATTTTACTTAAAGGTCTAAATTGTATACCTCTACTTCTACTTAAATCAGTAAAAGGCATAGCTAATAGTATTAAAATAGCACTTAACATAGCAATAACACCTAATAGTTTATTAGGTATAGATCTTAGTATAGCATAGAAAGGAAGAAGATCGAAAAATTAAATCAACATACATTTGAATATAACAAATGTAAGTGACAGCTTTAAAGACCCAACTTATAGAACATTTCTTTAATGAAATATGGTTTAACTAGATTACGCAAGTCATCCATAGATTCCTTAAAGACATATATACGAGGTTTCTTATCCCTGTTGTAATGTATTGAGCATTTAAGATTAAATTTATCTTGTAATGTGAACATAAGTTTATCTACGTCTTCATTAGTAAACGCATAAACGCTTATATGTAGTCCGCTACCATGTCGACTTCCATCAAAGCTTAGGCCACTTTTTTAAATATATATCTTCCTTTATATGGTCTAATTTGATTACGTCTAAAAAAATTAGATATTGTATTATGCCCTATACCTAAAGCTCTAGATGTAGAATGAATAGAAGTATAGGTAGTAATAGTCTTTAATTCTAAATCATGTACTTCAATTTGAACTGAACTAGGATGATTTATATAATTAGAGTCAAAATTAGAAACAGTTAGGTTAGATTCTAATTTATATATACCCTTATATGGTATAGAATTTAGGATATATTTTTTTAAAGTGGTCTTATTAGTTTCAAGACTTTTAGCAGCCTCTCTTAAAGAAACATATTCTTGCCAAACATTTGTTTCTAAATTAGTTACTTTAACCTTAATAGATTTATTTTCGGTTAAATTTACAAGATTTTTACTTACTTTAACCATAGTTTCTTTAGTGTGTTTATAACCTAAAGATGAATAAGCAAGCCTCAATACATTATATTCAGGAGATAACAGATCCAAATAATATTGTTCTCTTTTAACTAGATCTTTAGGGTCACAATATTCAAGTATGTCCAACTTAAACTTAGAGTAGCCATGTTTAATAAGAGCTTTATTAATAATCATACTCTTACGTGAAATATGAGCAATGTAAATAGGATTATAATAACTTCTTAATCTTCTACCTAAGTTTACACTACTCCCAATATATGACTTATTACTAGTTAAATGAGTTCAACAATAAATACCGGACTTTTTTTCGTTTTCTTTAATGGCCTTCTTTTTATTAGAAAGAGCATCATTATAAGAAAGAAAAGGCGTAAATGTTAAACAGTTAAAATCAAACAAATATATAAATATCCTGGCTGGTATTAAAAAAAAAAAATAAAAGTTTTTTTATTTAAAAATAACAAAATTACACCTATATAAACTATCAATTGAAAAGATACTACTTTGTTGTTATCCGTTTTAACTCAACAGTAATGCCAGAAAGCTTTGCCCTATTTTAACTAAAAAGAAAATATTATAAAAAAACATTTTATCGAAAAAGTGAGTAGATTAAAAAAGCTAACCCTCTAGGGCTTAACAATTCATAAATATTACTAGGAACCTTTTTGATGTTAACTACATAAAACATCTCTTTAAATACATTAAAACAGGGAAGTTGCATAGTGGTGAAGGTTATAGAACTATACATTTTCTTAGTTCTATTATCTCTAACTAGTTTAGAATGAGGTTTATAATCCTTAGCACAAAAAGGAATAAAGAAACTAAATACATAATCAAAATACTCTTTATGTGCTACTGCTGTTTGAGCATATGTTAATCTAGAATTACTAGTAGAGGACCTTCTGGCTATGTGGGCATCACCGAGTAAAATACCAACTAAGAGATCTCTTAACTCATCTGAGATTGTAATAAGAGATCTCTGAGCTGACGATAAACGTACAATACCTTTTGTAGAACGAGTAGCACTACGAATAGTGCTAACTGATAAAAATAAAGTAGTATCTGAATCATGCTGATTATATAAATATATATATATATTTATATATATATATTTAAATAGTATTACTACTACGGCCGGACTATCTCTTCATAAAAAAACTTTTTATGTCTCGCACATAGTCTCTGAAGATCCTACTAAGACCTGTGGTCCTTTGGTTTCCTGCTGATTTTCCTAATATACAGGAACTCCCAGCAAATAGCGAGATTAAGTGACATTTCTTACTTTATCACTCCGGAACTATAGCTGGTGGTGTTTGCATTGGATTAGCCCAGATCTAATTAGTCTGACAATGTTATTTCCTCTAGCACCCTAGTCCGCTAGCTTAGCCAAACTACGAAGTAGGGTGAAAACAGATTCTTAAAGTTAACCTAAAATTTTTGGTTAATTCAATCTGAAAGAATTTTATCTCTATATTGCACAGCAGCTGCTAAAGCTTTAGCTTGACCGCCGCAAGTTGAAGACATAAGTGCTTTATTAGACTTAGGGAATTTAAAAGTAGAAGGGAAACGTACTTGTCAACCTCTAATCTCACGATTAGAAGTATATATAGGAAAAATAAAGTATTCTCCTCACTCTCTACGCGCAGAAACTGCTTTCAATCAATCCTCGATACGGCCCATTCAAACTTCTTTATCTGTGTAACGTTCATTAGTACTATCGTACATTTTATTTATGAGCGCTCTTAAACCAAAATAAGTATGGTGACCACCTGATCTAACCAGTCGCTCTACTCAGACTAATAAATTAAAACTCTCGCTTTTCCCGTATAAGAAGTGCGAATAATTTTTCAATAAAGGAAATAAAGAATTAAATACATTGTGAATACCTTTAATTGTTAGAGTGTAAGTATTAACACTTTTCTCTAAAGAAGTTTTGATATTAAGAGCATTTAAAGCGTTAGCCATTGTTTCCATTATATACTTATTAGATTCAATGTTAGATTGTACTATATTAAATAAAGGAACAACAACAACAGTACTGTTTCTCTCTTTTCATTCGAGTTTCAAATGTAAAGTACCATCACCTAAAAAGAACCCCAGTATAAATAAGAAAGAAGGTTTTAGAACATTTTCTTTATAAGAAACCTTTGGCAATTCTTTCAATAAAGCCAGATCTAGACCTAAAGAAAGTAATTTATCCTCCAGGCTTACTTTATAACGAGAAGAATGAGCAGTTAAAGAATAAACAAGACTTACTAAGAGAACTTTAGACATATTGTCCGTGTTATCTTTAATTAAGGGTTTTAATGCATGAATTTCTTTTAATTTAAGAATAGCCTGGTATTTTTCACCATATAACATATGGAAATAAGGAACAAACACAGAAAAGAAAGTATCTCAACCGGACAATCTATAAGCGATAACAAACTTACCTAAACTATTTAAAGTTATGCTAAAAGAACCCTTATGGCTTAAAGCTTTGTCTAATCTAATAAAGAATTCGGCGCTTTCCACAGAAAACAACTGAGTAGCCGTGCAAAGAGGATAAAAGTTCAACTCAGATCTAAAGATACCTCCAATATACCCTTCCGCTTGTCAGAAGCCGTTGGCAAGTAAACAGAATTCTTTATCTGAGCCTTTACCAGACGGACCTGAATTTTTTAGAGCCAAAAATCTACTTTTAACTTCAGGAAGAGTCATTAAACTATCCCCTACTTTCCCTTGAACGAGTGGTTTAATCTCGTTACCAGGTTCAGTAAGGAGAGATTTATCTGGATCTGTAGAGGATATATAGCTTTCAGTCTTTAAATAAGTATAGAAAGCAATTAAATAACAGATGTGCCTGACTAAGGCCTTCTCCCTAAATAGGTTTAAACCTATCCATTTAACGGAACTTTATCATAAAATAACTTCCTGCATTCTTTCAAATGGGGCTTGACTATATCTTAAGCTCGCGCCAACCAACATCTAGTCGATGAACTGCACACCCTTACTTGTTAGTATGGAGCTTGGCTGCGGATTACCCATTTATCTGTATTTCCTACTCACCTTCCTTTATTTTTTTTTTTCCTTTTTTTTTAATAAATAGTTTAATTACAACGTAGTAATTTATATATAATAAAAAAAAAAGGAAAAAATTTAGAACGATAAATCGTTTTTATGGGGAAAGTAGCAATCATATAGATAATCAATCTCGATTTTACCTTACCACGAGTCATTACCTGTGCCACAAACTGTGTTGCCACGTCTGCTTGGTTGAAATTGCTTTAGGGACTTCCCGCAATTTGATGGTTTAATAGCCAGAAGTTCATTCTGACAATAACTAAGCTTTTTCCCTAATTATATAATTATCACTATCTCCTAACACGTTAGGCATAAAGAATACAAATATACTTAATATTATTATAAATAAAAATATAGTTATTAAATCTTTAAATAAGAAATAAGGAGCAAAAGCTAATCTATCATAGTTACCTGATATACCTAAAGGATTACCAGAACCTGCACTATCGTGAAGTGCTATTAAATGCATTAAGGCTAAAGCTGCTAAGACGAAAGGTAATACAAAGTGTAAAGCAAAGAATCTGTTTAAAGTTGCGTTATTAACAGAGCATGTTTGTTGGTAGTCTACATATTTAATTTAATCCGAATTAAGTTAAATACTCTCACTACACGCAATAAATTTCTTTATTGATCGGACTATCTCTTGATCTTTTAATAATTTGAAGGTATATCTATCTTTTTTGAATATCTAGATATTGTACGTAATTGCTTTATTCATAATAAATATTCTAATTTTTTATATCCCAATAATTTTATCTGTGCTTTGTTTAAAAATTTTAGAATATTCTCTATTGATCTAACACTAGTAACTTTTAATTTAAAACAATTTGTTTTATCTAAGTATACGCTAGTAGTAAAAGATAAATATTCACGAATAGCTAATATTATAATTTCACCACCTGTTTGACTAATATCAAAACTAGCTACTAGATAATCCTCCTTTAGTTTATAAATACTAAAACAACCTTCTGCCTCTATAAACCCAACTAATCAAGCAGGAAAATAATCTGCGCTAATTATTGATTTAATATCATTAAAAGGCTCGTTACTTCTAATATACTCAGGTAAATCTGCAGAATAAATTAGATTTGAAATTAAAGCATCTTTAAATCTTAAATAATCATATTGTTTATTAGAAAACATAGAATATTTATCGAAAATAGGTAATATAAAATTTTTTAAATGATTTTTATCTCTAATCCTTAAAGATATCATTTCTACATCACCTCTTTTTCTAGTACTTACAACACCTACACCTAATAAACTTTTAATTTTATATATCAATTTAGCATCCCTAATTGATAATTCTATACCTAGTTCATAAGTTAAATATTTTCCTTTCTTTGTTATAGAAAAGAATCCATCACCTTCAAATAAACCTACTATATATGCGTAGGTAAGATCTCCTGCATCTAGTCTCTGAGAGGCTTCTGAAGTAGAAATACTTCTAACCCCTGCTGATAGTCTCCCTGTCTTTGCAGTTCTCACGCTAATAATTGGTGTATTAATCAAGAATAAACCGTATGCAAATTCTAATGTTGGAGATTTCCCGGCATTAAGCAAGGTTTTTAACGCTATGTCACCATAGTGTGGTCCATCTGTATATAAACCTCCTCATAAAACAATATATTAATAAGTGATAATTTAATATCCTTTTCATCTGTTACCTAGATGTTTAGACTATGTCTTCAACCAAACAAGGACTTGCTTGGTTGTAGGGCATTCGTGTCGAGCTTATTGTTGGTACTACTCACTCATTAGTCGTTGAACGTTCTTGATTCCCTTATATTAATAATATATAATATATATTAAAAAGAATATAATGTATACCGAATCAAACTTCGCTGCAAATAATCTAGTAAACAGGAGGAATTTTATTAGATGTCCTTGCAATTAAGCCCATTTGCCTTTGAAACATTACTGTTTCAAGGAGCCTTCACAAATTATCTAGAACTTAAAACATTTAAGTTAAAAATATACTACATGAAACAAGTAAACTATATTACAGTTTCAGGTAAATTAAGATTTTTATAACGATTGCTATTACGTAATAAATTTAACCATTGCATATATTGAATACCCTTTAAACCTACTAAGGGATGTACACCTGAAAATGAAAAGAAATCTATAACTCTTTGTACGTCGGCCTTAGAACTAACTCCAAATTGATTATATAATCCTTCTACTACTTCTATTTTTCTAGTTGTATTAAATACCAATTTAAAAGCTTCAAATAAATTTGTATGTACTCTCTGCTTTAATTGGAAACAACCATCATTATTTTTTTTCATAAAGAAAGAACCTTCAGCCATTGTGAACCCCACTAATCAATTTTTAAAAAAAAACAAATTAGTGTAGTCTAACGCTGTTTTTGGTATTATAAAAACTGAAGGCAGATCTTTGCTATTACCTATCTCATGAAAGTTTTTTATATCTTGTTCTAAGATGTATATGGCTAAATCAAACTGTTCTTTTCTAGTATCAGTTAAAAAAAAAATATTGTGATATAAAAGTAAAGGGAATACAATTTGTTGTAAATCAGTTCTATTGATGACTAATTTACAACTAGGATTTCTGTTATCACGGTATATATTGATTTTTCCGACTTTAAAAACTGAATGTATATACTCTAGAGTAGAAACATCCTCTATCTGTAAGGATATTACTAGCTTCATAGCTATAAATCCTTTAGATGTTTTGGTTATTTGAATATAACCATCTCCATCCACCATACCTACAAAAAAAGCTATAAAAGATGATGGTATAGAAAGATATTCTTTATTGTCTGGTTTAAAAGTATTTTGCAATTTTTTAACGGCATTTTTATGTACAGTACCTATTATAGGTAGCATCGTTAAACAATCTGTTGTTAAGTATATATTTGTGTTGTTTGACTCAACAATATCTTGTCCAATTCATGGTACAGCACTCATAAGGTTGGTGATCACAGTTGCCAGATCTTTAATTTGCTCATTCTAGCTTTTCAATAAGCTTTTCATGTTTAAAACAAGCAAACCCTGTGCAGTACACTTATCTTAGTAAAGATAATCGTAATTTAATACTTGATAAAGCCTTGTGTTTCATTATAAAAATATAATGAAAAAAGATCCCGACTGTACATTAAGCAGCATTTCAGCCACCTACCGATGAACCAGTCTGTAGCGATAGTTTACTCTACCGACGGTCTTAATGCTAAACAAACATATTTGACCTGTATTCATAAGTATTGCTATGTACTATTTTTATAACAGGATTATTCGTAAAAATTACCTCCTGTTATTAATACATAACTATGCTAAGGTTATTAAGTTTTTAAATAGATATCTTGTTTAGCTTAGTAGTTTGTATTTCATTTCCGGAATAATGAAAGCACTTACTTTATTACTTAAATCAATCATAGATTCTTTTGGTATATATACATTATGCTGAGATGGTACCCCTGTTGGTTTTATTATAGCTTTTAACCCCATGGTTTTTTGTAAAGCTTGAACGATTAATAAACAATCTGAATACGAAAAGCAACTAACAAAATTTAATCCACCTAATGATTTTACACCACTATCCATTACTCAGATAGCTAAAGCTAATGGAGTTAAATAATTACTAATGGATCGAGGAACTACTTTTATACCGGCAGAGCCGACGTATCAAAGGTCATGTATTCAATCAAAACTAGTGTAAGTTCAAGTTGCAAATCTTATAGTTTTATATATTTTACCTTTTTTACCTAGTTTTTTACCAATTTTTGGTAAAGTCGGCTTGCAATAACCCGCACTAGCTAGTTGATTATATAAAAAAAGTAAATATTTTATATGTACTGCTTCCTGATAAAAAGTTATACGTGAACCATCTTTTTTTCTTTCAACACTACCTTTACCAAGTAAAGAACCAAAAATAATAGAGAGTATATCTTTATTATGTGGACCTACTCTACTATAACCTTTAATTTTTTTCTCATATTTAACTGGTAAGGTATGGAAGAAGAGCACAGCATATGCACTATCAAAAGGCATATCATAAATTAAATAAGATTCTATCTGTTCCCCACAAATTAGGGGGAAAGGTATGGAATTCTTGTACCAAACCAAAAAGTAAATATTTAAAAAGCTAATAACTATGCATTTGAGGCAACCAGTATCGTACATTGTATTTTTTAAATTAAGGACCATATTTTTAACGAAAAGTATAGTTAATATTAGAATAACGGCTACTGTTTTAAGTGTAGTAAGTCATAGTTTATATTGAGTCAATTTATAACCATATAATCTATGGTAACTAGATGATGAAAAGAAACAAACCACTTTTTCTATATCAGTCTTAGAAGATAAACTTAGTTGATAACTACCTACAGTATCAGCCTTCATAGTATAAGCTTCTCTACCTGTAATTTTTAAACAAGCAGCTTTAAGAAGATCGACATTATCATCTCCTGATTGTTTAAGTTGATAAAAAGCAGAACCAGCTGCTTTCATACCAAAAGAGCCCTCTGCCATGGTAAAACCTACTAATCAATCACCAAAGAAATCTAATTTAACTAGATCATGAGCAGGTATACCTACAAATTCGGGCTCTTTAAATTGAACATTATCTCAATGCGTAATAGAGTTTTCTAATATATAATTAACAAGAGCAAACTGTTTTACACGTTGAGAAGTTAAAAACTGTAGGTTATAAAGTTTAATCAAAGGCAGTATTACCGTTACTAAGTCTTTTTTAGAGAACATGACTCTAACTTGTTCTCTTCCGACTGACATGTTAGATATTTTACCTACTCCTAGAACTTCCACAAAATATTCTAACAAGGGTAAATCTCTAACATTGACATTACTAGCTAAACGAATTCTAATAGTACTATTAACTAAGGTTTTAGTTATTTTATTATATTGTTTTTGCTCACCAATATCAAAATAACCATCACCATCAATAAACCCAATAAACATAGCCATAAACCTTTTATCTGGTTTAATCCCAGAAACAGGCAGAATACAAAATGTAGATACTGACATGTCAATACCTCATAGCGACATTTGACCGTAAGGTAAAACATACAAATATACTTAATATAAATTAAAAGACATTTATAAAAAGCTAGAATAACTTTGAATTCGTATATTCTATTAGTCATATTCTATAACTAAATACTTCGACTGTACATTAAGTATCATTTCAGACACCCGTCAGTGACCCAGCCTGTCGCGATCATATAAATAACCGACGATCTCTAACTTTTAGTTCTATATTTTATTAAGGTTAGTCTTTATCTAAATAAAACAAAACTACAAATTATTTGATCGTATTCACTAACATTGCCAAAGAAATTTAAACATTTCTTCAATATCCCCGTCGGGCTATTCTACTTTACTTTTTATTTTTTTTTACAAATTGCATAAAAATTTATACTCGTAGGACTATAATTTAAATTCAAACCTACAACAATATTTAAACATATTTAACAATTCAACGTCTTCTTAATATCTTTTTTGGTGTTTGTAAAGCCCTATAAATTGTTTTTTGAGAACAACCTAAAGATTTAGATGCCTCTGTTATACTAGGAAATTCACCATATACTGTATAGTCCATATTATAAACCAGTATAGCTTTAGAATTCTTTTTCATGTTTTGAATACCTTCTTCAGAATAAATAGGTTTTATTCTATTTAAAGCAGATTGTTTCATTGCTTCAATAGTACTTGGAGATAAGCTTTTACCTTTATTTAAACTACCAATAGCTAGTCTACGCTCTTCACTATAATTAGTTTTCATATTTAATCTAGTAGTTTCGTTATGTTTATAACCAAAGCTTGAACCCGCTTCAGTTAATATATTATAGTTTGGTAATAAAGATTTTAAGTAAAAGTCTTCCAAATCTAATAATTTTTTATTGTTTTCTTTGTTTACTATCTCAGGAAACAACTCTAAAATTATAAATGCAAAACAAGATATACCATCTTTCTTTACTGCATTTTTAACTACTTTACTCCCATGAAAATTGAATAAATGATTAGAAAATCTAGCATGGAATCTACCAGTTGAAGCTGATCCTATATAATAATCAAGAGTCACTTTGTTTAAAATTAAATAAATACCACTAAGACCCCGAGTATCATTCAAAACTCTAGATTTAACAGCTTTATCTGATAAATCTTCATATATAAAAACGGGATTAAGGTTTTTTTCGGATATGAATTTCCTTAACTCTTCACTAATTAACCTACGCGGAGATGTTACAGAAAAGTGTCTTCTACCTATTATATTGGATTTATTTACACTTGTAAAAATACCAGGCCTAGTATAATAAGAGTTGAATTTGTTTACATTGCTATGGTTGTTATGGTTGAATTTAAACCATTTTGGGCTATTTGACAAACCCAGGAAAGCTGTAACTATCATTAATATGAATATAACTACACCTATTGTTCAAACTAATGTTCTAGGTGCTCTGTATGATCCATAATATAAACCTCTTCCTATGTGTAAATATACTATAAAAAAGAAAGCTGAAGCTGTGTTACTATGTAAGTAACGTATTAATCATCCATTGTTAACATCACGCATAATCAAACTCTGCTCGCTTGAGCCTATTTAAAATTATTATCTACTATGGTCTAATCCCTAGACGCTCTATCTATGGGCTTAGATGTGAAAATATATTTACTTTTATAAAGTCTATTTGTATCAATATAACGATTACAAGTATTACTACTAGGGTTTAATCCCAATGCTTTATGCGCCGCACTGAATGAAGCAAAAGGCGACCCATGTACCATTTCATTACCATCATAAATATAAACAATCTTAGAATTCTCAGACTTATTTGCTATACTATACTTACGCACATTTTCTGTATGTCGTAGGTTAAGTTTTACATCAAAAGGAGAGTCCTTTTGCATAATATCATTAAATTTTTCAGTTATATTCTTAATAACAATATTAATATCGCTTACAGATGAATCTGTACTATATCTTTTATTAATAATTTCTGAAATATCTAAAAATAAATTCTTACCTTCTATTGTATAGTAATATCCATAAATCTTCAGTAATAAAGCCATTCTTCATAATTTTAAATCTATCGCTTTACTCTTTTTCAACTAATTTTTTTCCTTTTTTTTTAATAAATAATTTAACTATTATATATATAGATTTATTATAATTATAAAAAAAAGGAAAAAAAAAGAAAAAAGATATCTACCTTTATAAGGTTTCTTCTGATTATTACTAAAGTAATGAATAACACTGGCCTTTCCTATACCCAAAGCTTTTGCAGCTGCGCTCATAGAATTATACTCAGTAGATATATTGGTTGTTAAATCTGTAACTAGGACTACTACAGATTTTGGGTCGGCTAATGATAACTTTAACTTGTGCTCCTCTGATTTAGATAAACCTAAAGTATTTGTACTCATTTTAGCTCTAGCTTCAATAGTATGCTTTAAACCTAATCAAGGTGAACTAGGATTTTGCGATAAATTATACTCGGGTTTCATTAAATCAATATAATGTTTTTCTCGCACTAAACACTCTTCAGGTTCACAATACTCCAGAATAGTTAGGCTAAAATTAGAGTAACCGTACTTTAATAGCGCACGACAAATTCTCATGCTACTATTACGTTCTAAGTATTCAGCATTATAGTACTGGAGTAATCTTATTCTTAATCTTACACTGCTACCAATATACATATTTCCATTAACTAAATTCCTTCAAAGATATATTCCTGACCTATCTCTATTCTCCTCTAGTATAAAGGACTTCTGTGTATCGGCATTTTCATATAGCTTTGCAAAGCTATATGCCGTATAATAGCAAATACCTCCAACTAAAAACAAATAAACCAAGTTGTTATCAAAAAAACCAGTGCAATCAACATCACGCATAATCATTTATATTAAATAGGCTATTTATATTAATAAATTAATTTTTTCCATACATTTTTTTATCATTTTTTTCTGTTTATATTTTTCTTCACTTCTCACCACAGTTTTATTATAAAAATAACACTCTCTCTTTACTTCTAATTTTTTTCCTTTTTTTTTAATGAATAATTTAACTATTATATATATAGATTTATTATAATTATAAAAAAAAGGAAAAAAAAAGAAAAGGGTCAGAGTAAAATTTAGATGAATCTAAATATGGTAACAGGTAATAAAATAAAGCATCTGTATTAGCAATAGCTAAAGATACTACATTAGTTCTTATATTAATCGTATTTGTAACGTTTATGGGTAGTATTTTATTATAAGGATCCTTATGTATTGCAGCATTACTAGACAAGTCTAACCAAAATTTTGTTATAGCATTTAAACAATCTAGACTAGTATTTTTCTGTGCTACTTGAAAATACAAAGAAGACCCTGTTTTAATACCGAAGGTACCTTCACCTTCTATAAACCCTATAAACCAATTTGGGTTTATTATAATTTGAGATTCCGAAATACCATATGTGAATACTTCTCTCTTAGAATTCATATTGTTTTTAATAGATACAATTTTTTTTATATCTACCTCAGATAATCCTTTATTAGTGGATTTTATAAGTGAAACTTCATAAAAACTAAGGAAGTCTAACTTTTTACTAGTATGAAGTGGATAATGATTAAAAATATCACATAACTTACTTATACTTAAAAAATCTTCGACAATAAAAGAACAACTGTTTCTGTTGTATTCTTCTACAACTCTACCAAAACCTAAGTTAGATTTAATGGTATAAAGTACTTCTATATCGTCAATATGCAAACTTATTTTAAATCTTAATTTAACATATTTACGGTCTATTGTAACTAAAAAATTACCTTCAGCATCAGTAAATCCACTAAATCAAAATAAAAAGTCTTTATTTGTAAAGTTGTCACTTACTGAACCGAAGGCCGCAGAGTTTTTACTTATATAAGTTGTAAAGTTACGAAATCCCATTTTATTTTTAGAACCCGATACAAAAATAAACAATGATAAAGTTATGCCCTCAAAAAGGGATAGATAGCTAATCTCAACTTATCTACTTTACAGCAGAGATTGGACTATATCATCATCTATATTTCAATTTAAATCAGATGTCAGGCGTATAGCCTCTGAAGATCCTACTATGTATAAAATATAGCCGTAGGTTTCCTGCTGATTGTCTTAATAAAGGTTTTCCAGCAATTAGCCTGATTTAAAGAACACATTATGCTATATGCTCTACAGAGTTAAAGGCTTCTAATACGCTAGGCTGGTAGTGCATTGCTAAAGTTACACCTGTGATTATTTGTATAACTAAACAAACAGCTAATAAAGAACCAAAATTTCATAAATAACTTAGGTTACTTGGTTGTGGTGAATCGATCATATAGGAGTTAACCAATTTTAATAAAGGATGACTTTTAAAAATTCTCATTTTATAATTAAAATTTTATTAATATTTTTTTTTCTAGAAGTTAAAGGCTAAAATTATTTAATGTCTAAGTTCTCTAGTAGTATATAAACTATATTTCCTTTTCCCTCTAGGACAATCTGCGTGAAAGTCCTGAAGATAATAAACATAGTTAGGGAGCCAAAAGGGCTTTAAGTTATATGAGCTAAACTAAGCTAATATAACGCTTCTCCCCTAATTTTCATTATGAAAAGATCTCTTAATATATAAAACAATATTAATAGGTAGAAAACAAAATAAGGCCGACAAAGCTAAGGATAATGCCTTATTTAGCTAGAGTAGTACTAAAAATACTAAAACTAGGCTTTTTCTAAAGAAAGAATATATTTCTTTAAAATAGGCCCTCAAAAATAAAAGTGATGGTAGTTAAAATCTTCCGGATCACGTGCTTCAAAATTAGAAGAGATACTCTTTAAATACCTTAAATTTAATTAACTTAAAGGTTGAATATAGCTCTCTAGGCTAAAAATAAAAAAAAAAAAATATTGATACACCTCCTGTCGTGAATACCTGAAACTCTCTACCTAAACAAAGATCCTTAATAGTTACTGCATTGTTAAGTAACTTTACATAATCCTTACTACTCTTTCGAACTAGGTTACTGGAAACTTGAACAAATATGTTTGTTTGATCTAAATATTTATTCCAATATCATTTGAAAAGGCTGATTTAGCCGCTTCACGGTAGTTTATTGTTCACTTTGGAACTTTAACATGTAAATGAGCAAGACCAAAACCTAAACGCTCTTTAGGTGTTCAATCTACGGGGGGAAGGGGGGGGGGGTAAAGAGTATTAGATTAGTTGTTATATTCTTTATAAACTTACCATTATCTGTAAACTTAAAATATAATAGATAATTGGCAACTAAATTCCTACTTATCTTTAATAAAGCTAATAAAATAGCTTGTTCAAAGCCAATTTGATACATATACAAATCCGGATGGTTATTAAGAAGATCCGTCCTGAAGGATAACTCTTCTTTATAATCAGAAGCTATATAAAATAAAGCTGATGAACTACTTAAAGCTTTTAAGCTAGTACGTTCAACACGATTAAAACTTTTAAGGCTAACTCCTGTTTACTAGCCCTCACTGCATTGCAATAAAAAGACTTCTCTTTAAAAACATTTACTCTTAATTTACTTAAAAATCTCTAACGCATAATCGCTTGTCCAAATTTTTTTTTCCCTTTTTTTTAATAAATAATTTTATTACTACGTAGTAATAAAGTTATAATTATAAAAAAAACTTGGTGGGAAAAAAAAAGGGGCTATATCAAAACCTTTAAAGGTTTCTTACATATAGTATCTAAGCATCCTACTAATATTCAAAAGAATACTTTGGTTTCCTGCTGATAGCTCAAAACTAAGCTTTTTCACTTAAATATTTACAGTATCTTAGTTATTAGAGATTTCCAGCATACAGTAAGATTATTTATTTTTTTAGAAAACGCCTAAGGACAGGTTTAGCCACTATTGAGTTCTTGGTTTTAAGCTTATGACGAGTAATTGTGGTTTTTATTAATATATTTATATACTACATAAATTATAGTGAAGGCTAAGTTATAAGGACTAGCTCAGCCTATTCCTTAAATTAGAGTAAGCTTCCAACTAGACAAAAAGAATTTGGTTTTTATTTAGAACTATTATTTTATCTAATAAAGGAATCCTAAACATTTGAGGCCGCGACACCCTTTTAACATAGCTACCTAGTCTAAGATAACTATCTACCTTAAATATATAACTCCTGGTTTTAATAGTAAACATTATTATAACATGTTTATTCTAGCCTTTAGCTAATAAAGGTTTTCTTGTTTAATAATTCTTGCATAATAAATATATATAATAATTAGCTAAATTCAATAATTAGTAGGCTGAATTATTAAAAATTATTTTTTTTTTTGCAAGCCCGCCCACTCACCCTCCCCCATCACTAAGATGAGTACTGCTTGTATACATCATAATTAAATAACGAAAAAATGTCACGGTAAACAACAGTTACATCTGGTATATCTAGGGATACTCTTGAAAGATTGAAAATATAAAATGAGAAATAATCAAAGAAAAAAGACGAATTTACCTCCCGATTTTTTTTATAATATATTTAATATTTACTTATAAGTAATATATATCTGTGACATGCTTCTATGTCTTAGGACAAAATAATTAACTATAATAACTTTAAATTAACTAAAATTACTATATATTAAAGATGAAACTGAATAGTGTAAACCGTCTAAAATAGGAGCAGGGTAAATACCTAATATAACAGTAAATACTACTAATGTAAGTAAAATAAAAAATTCACGTTTATTTACATCACTTATATTAACTTCAAAAAATTTACTATATGATCCCCCAAAAGCTATTCTGTTAAACATATATATAGTATATGCAGCACTAAATACTATAGAAGAGCTAGCGAAAAGACCTAATAAAGGTAATCTCTCAAAGGTACCATATAAACACATAAATTCACCTACGAAATTTAAAGTAAGGGGAGTACCCGCGTTAGCTAAAGATAAAATAAAGAATAAAATAGAAAATAAAGGCATTAATTGAGCTATACCTCTATAGAAACTAATTAATCTAGTAGCAGATCTATCGTATAATACCCCTCCAGCGCAAATAAATAAACCACTTGAAACAAATCCGTGTGCTAACCCTAAAGCTATACCACCTTCTATTCCTTGGATTGTGTTACTAAATACACCGATAAGATAAACAGCTGCATGTGATACAGAACTATAAGCAATAAGTTCTTTTACATCTATTGTTCTTAAAGTACTAAAACTAGCATATATTATAGTTATAACACCTATAAGGTATATTATATAAGTATAATCTAAGGAAGCTTTAGGCAATAAAGGTAACATAAGTCTAAAAATACCATATAAACTTAATTTTAAAACAATAGCAGCTAAAATTATACTACCACCTAAAGGCGATTCTACGTGAGCTTTTAGTAACCATGTGTTTAAGAATATAGTAGGAGTTTTTACAGCAAATGCTATAAATATACCATAAAATAAAAACAACTGTGTAGAATAATAAAAATTGGTTTTGTATAATGCATCAAAATCTGTAGTTCCCATTATTGAAGATATTGTTAATATGGATAATAATAAGAATAATGATCCAAACACGTACACAACTTTATCCTTGTTATGTTAACAATGAAGGAAGGGCTATTGTGTTAACAATGAAGGAAGGGTTATTGTGTTAACTTTAATTTTGAGTTACTTTTAATCCACACCGGACTAACCGGTTAAATCCATCGCGGATATATTAAATTCGTGTTACATAGCAAATACACAATGGGTAATAGTAGTGGTCAGTACAAGTTGTAATATTATACCATATTGCAGCCTAGCAAGCAAAACTTTAGATAAGTACCTCGGTCTTAGTTTCACAAATCACGTTAAACAGAACGTCTAAGGATATTCATCTTGGACTTTATAGATTGAATTTAAGATATTCCTTGTTCAGTTAAGTGAGCTTTCTTACCCATTAAAATAGATACTTATTTGATATAATTATAATATGAAACTTCAGCACCCTTAAGGGGGTATTTATAAAAGAATGGTATTACTTTATCACTAATATCCGTATATTTTAATTCATAGAAGCTCTAATGCTAAGGATCTTATTAAAACCATCTTTAGTTAGATGTTCCTTGTTTTGAATTAATGTAATAGCTGATTTTCAAAGTTCGTAATCAGCCCATTTTTGGCTAATCAGCGGATGTTTCTCTTTTTTTTTCTTTTTTTTTCAACAAATAATATATATATAAATAAAAATAATTTAAAATAAAAAAGAAAAAAAAAAAAATTAATGAGATATAATTATACTGAAATCTTTCAAAGATTTAATCGTATATTGTATAGAAGTGCTTCCGTGCTTTGTAATACTACCTACTGCAAAATAATCTTGAGTCTTGCACAATAAATCATAATCCTTATTGTCTAAACTAATCTTAAATATGGCTTGAACTTGATAACCCATTCTGTACTTGCTACTAACGAACATACCCAACATAAAACAGCTAAAAAAAGAAAAAAAACCAAATAAAATATATATAAATAAAAATTACATTCCAGCGAAGCAGGTCTCAGCACGCTCGCGCTTATTTTTTTTTTTTCCTTTTTTTTATTATAAATAAATTACTACGTAGTAATTAAGCTATTTGTAAAAAAAAAGGCAAAAAAAACTTAGGCCGAGACTATTCTTTTTTTTTTCTTTTTTTTTACTGCGTCTACAAACCCCGTTACAAACCAAGGATCTGACTTGGTTATATTTAACGCAGTAGGTTTTACTAATGTAGATATGTTCTTTACTTGCTCACGCTCCTTGCTTCGTAAAGAAGTGAGGCTTTCTAAATTTTGTAGAGACCTAGTTGTATGTATAAAAGCTCGGCTATGCCGGCCCATTAACCACTTTACAACTTTGCGACTATCACGATGTAAATGAATTTTTCTCCCAAAAACTGGTTTCCCAGCGACTAGAGTATACCTTACAAAATCTAAATTTCTAGTATCTGAAGAACCGTCTACTCGTTGCTCTTTTACAGGCTTTGCCTGATTTAGATACGCGATCACCCATTGCATTGCTGTCATCTCTAGTAATGTTACCATACCCTGAGACGTTAATCAGGCCAATAATAAAGTTTCCTCTATTACCTTGGTTACTAGAGCTTTAGGGCTTCTCCGTAGTTTGGCTATTTTACACTTAAATAGGTGGAGACCCTCTCCACCAAACAATGTATATAAAAATAAATAAAAGCTAGCTCTTACTTTGTTATTTGATCCAAATAGACCTATTAATATAAATAACGGAGGTAAGATACTTTCAAAAAAAATATAAAATAATAAGATATCTAATACTAAAAATACTGCTAGTAACAAGCTCTCTAATAATAGTATAATTATAACATAAGATCTTACATTATCTTGAATAGACTTTCAATTACTTAATAATGCTATAGGAGTTATCATAGTCGTTAATAATACAAAGTATATAGAAAGTCCATCTAACCCCAAGTAAAAATCGAAAGAGCTTATTTCATGATATTCTTGTACAAATTGGAATTGATTACTACTAGCGTCGAATAGTATAAAAATTAAAAAAGAAAGAAAAAGGTTTATAATAGATGCAGTTAAAGCAATTTTTTTTATACGTCTAATATTTAAATCGCTTAAGTTATAAGATATACCCGTAGAAATAGTAAATACACCTAATAAAGGTATTATTAATAAAAGTAAAAGTAACATGGAAAATAAAAAAAAAAAGGACGAATTTACCTACCGATCTTTTTATTATAAAATTTATAATATGTATGATCTTTACTAACACCACACACAACTGTATAGTTCACATATTATTTTTTTTTTATTATTTTCATTCTTTTATATATAAGCTGGTCCAAAATACTACAATTAATAATGTAACAACTTTCAAATCTCTAGATTTAAATACATTAATATTAATAAATTAATACTTCTTTTAAATGTTTAAGTTAAATGTATTTAAATAAAGATATAGTTAAACTTGTCTGGTCTTAAACTAACGGAACTGGATAAAAATAAAAAGAAAAAAGTTGGGTTAGAATAAAAATTTTATAAGAAATAAAATCCAATAAACTTGATTGGAATATTAATTTAATCTGCAATATATTATTGATTAAACAATTTTTTTTTTCTTTTCTTATTTTTTTTTTTCTTTTTTTATAATTATAATTTAATTATTACGTAACAATTAAACTGTTTATAAAAAAAAAAAAGAAAAAAAATTAGCAAGACCAGTACTGGTCTTGCCGCGAAACAGGAGTACACAAAACAAGACATTTTAAGGCATAATTAGAAAAAAGTGGTTAGTAAGAGTATTCAATATCCCTATTCTCAAAGATAATTATCATCAAGAGCACTCAGATTTGAACTGAGAAGGTGAAGTTTGAAGCTTCAAATTTTACCCTTAAACTATGCTCTTTATATTTTAATAATATTTTATTATATACTATATTCCACCTTTTTCATCCCGGGTGCAATTTATTATCTTGAAAATAAGTAATATTATATTAACTTCTAATATAATACAAATTATTTTGGCTAGCCTTTGCCTTGCCAAGCAAGGCATGCCTAGCGAAAGCTAGTAATAAAAAAAAAAATTATACAGTACTAATTCCATGTCCACAAGTTATAAATCCCTTACCGTATCTTAAACCCGCCACTTTAAGTTGGCAGGTGAAACCTGCAAATGAGAGATAAAAAAAAACCCCAAATTTTGTCATATCAATTATTAAGGTTTATTAACCTGGAACAGGTTACTACGACCCTAAATAATATATTTATAAATACCATATAAGATAGTTTAGTCTACAGCTTTCTCCCTATTTTACCGATTTTCTATTATCCAATATTCCTAAGCGAAGCAGGGCTATACTTAAATTTAGATATAATTTAGTCTACTGCCTTTTTCTATTCAAATAGAGATTTATAAAGGAAATATTTATTCCCTATTAAAATATATATTTCCTTTATAAATAAGGAAGTTTTCCTGAGATGTTCATAACCTTCGACTATATTTTATTTTAAAAATAAACTAATCTTTTAAGATCCTAGTTAATGCGGTAACTACTTTATTATTATAAATAAACCCTACATAAAACTATACCTGAGCTTGTAAAGCACAATATTTAATCTACTGCCTTTATCTTTAAAACTTTTACTTTCTTGTGAAGCAGAAGTACCTAGATTAAAATTAATTTTAAATTATTTTAAAATCAAGCAATATCTGCCGATCTAGGTGCATTAAGGCTTCAAATATTTCCTCTGCCTTCATGCAAGACCAGTACTGGTCTTGCATGAAGGGTAAGGATACTCCCATACTACTCTATGTGTAAGTAATACTATTAACACGTTGAATACAATCTACAACATGTACCATAGGAGATTTATGTTTATCCATGGGGGGTATAACCATATTAATAGGAGCAAATAGACCGTAATCAGAAGTACTATTGTGCCTAAGTTAAGAAAATATTACGCCATAAGCCACACCACCACTCAGTGTTCTAATTTCAACTAAAGTACAAGAAGGATATAGTAATTTAAGGTGAACTCCGCTTATATCTGTTCTAAGATAAAGCACGTATTAGTTAACCAAAAGGGTATAATAAGCGCCCCTACCTTCGCGCTTATACGTGACTAACAACCCTATTAATACTAAGATCATAATATAGCCTCCGTTTATAACTTTAAACCTATTCTATATAGGAAATTATTATCTTATAAAAAGTAATAATATCCGGCCTTACTTCCTAGTAAACATATCATAATGCTTTAAAAAGGCTACCTTATAGTAGTCACATACCTAACTTATCAATCATGCTCAGTTGGCTCACTAACTACAGTCACAAGAAAACCCGTCACATTCCGTTAGGTAGGACTATCAGTACATATTTAACTTTGTAAAGGTAAACTAACAAATGCATGAGGTTTAGGTGGACTAGTTAATGCTCATTCTAATGAGTTATAACTTCTATTCAATAGTGTTTGTAAACTATCACTGTAGAACTGTGGTGTTAATCAAGGGTATCTCGTTGTAGCTTTACCTTCAACTAACTGTACATAGACTATGTATAAGAATAACCCTGTAGCAACCACGCTAATGATACTTCCGAAACTACTTATTAAGTTTCAACCTGCAAATGCGTCAGGATAGTCACTTATTCTTCTTGGCATTCCTTGTAGACCTAAAAAATGTTGCTTTTTATAGCAACGTACGCATTGTAAAATTATAATTTATCTTTATAACTGTATATTTTACCATCATAAGAATTTCCACTCTCGATCAAACTTTTTAATGTATAATAATTAACTTTAGCATATTTCAAAGCTTTAGTTACACTTTTTAATTCATTTATTAATTCATGTGAATTATTATCAAATACATAAATGGGTTTACGGTTGGACACTTCTCTGGATATTAGTAAAAAGTCTTGGTACTCACCTTGGGCTATGGCAGCTCTTGCTACTTTACCATCGATTTTGAAATAATTAGCCATTTCTCTACCAGATTTAAATTCTATTATTACCTCATTGTTTTGATTATAAACAACAATGTGTTTTCTAAGTTGGTTGTCTCCTGCAGGTTTTTCTTTATATTCCAAAAGATTATCTACAAGTAAAGGTTCAAAAGATAATACAAGACTTGAATTATAAAGGTATTTATTGTTAATATGATTTAATAGCGCACTATGACTTATTTGTAATCCTTTCAAAGCCCTGTTTATTGAAGAATAAATGATAGGATCTTTATCTGGTGAATTAACAAGATACGCAAAAACTAAAAAACAATAATATTTATTATCTGTGTCTTCAGATGTGTATTTTAAATGATTAGCTGTTTTAAATGTTTGAAGAAAGACAACTAATCTATTATAACCTTCAGAACCTTTAGAGAATAATAATAGTAACTTTTCAGTGGTTAAAATAGCATTATCTAAACTACCTCACTGAGGGTTTACCCTTGGAATAACTTTATAATGACTATTAATAGTTGGTTTAAACTTAATAATAGCATATTGTTCAAAAACTAGAGAAGTTTGTGGAGTAGTAATATATATAAATTCTAAACTTCAATCTAAAGCTGAAAATTTGGATATTTCCAGTTCAGAAGCTGAATGAGGATTACGTAAACCTTTAGTTAATTTATTATACTCCTCCATTCTTCTAGCTAAGTTAATAGAACTACCTATATAAAAACGACAAGGGTCATTTTTAGATGTTAGTTTATAAACACCTGAAACTCCTAAGTATTTGAATTTAATTCGTTCACATGCTTGTTCAAGAGAACCAAACTCAATTGATTCATTATTATCAATATTACTAACTTCAGATAAGGTATTAAAAACAGAACTAGTAGAGTAAGAGCGTTTTGGTATCATAGTTGCCAAATTTTGTAACCGAAGACTCAAGTTATAAGAACTAGATCTAAAAATTTTAGGTGAATCTAGAAGAGATAAATTATCAGTGCTTATTTGTCGCCAATAATTTGTAGATCATATTACTACCATACCTAAATAAGACATTAATTATAAAGGTATCAGGTACTTGGCGTATGATCGTTGAAGCCTCTTTACTTAGTGTAGCTAAGAAAGATTGCCTGCTGATTAGTCGTAATAACTAGGTCTAAGATTAGACGTCTTTCCAGCAATTTGCCAAGTTTTCAGGGAGTTTATTATATCTACCCTTTTACACTACAAAATTTCTATTGTAGGCCCCCAACCTAAGAGGGAAGAATGTTACATTACAAAAAATATGATAAATTTATCATATAAACGTGGACTATATCTTAAGCTATACCGTTCCGGTATAACTTTCCTTTCGTGTAGTCTCTAAGGATCCGGCCAAGATAGTTTAATATTATCTGTACGTTTCCTGCTGATTGTCTAGATATACTTAAAATTGTTACTTATTAATTCTGGAATAATTAAGTATTTAAGCCTTGTGAGATTTTCCAGCTTATTGAAAGGTTGAGAGGGGCTAATGCGGCTTATTTTAATGAGCTGGACGAGGTAAAGATTGTATAATTCACGGTTCCCCGTTTAAATATACTGACTGGCCGGTGTCTATACTTTTTTTTATAAGTGTTCATCTAACATGGAAATGTTGTTTAGCCCCATTAATGGATGGGAATATTAATTCTTCACCCTTTTGGTTATAGCAAAAAACAGATTTACCACCAATACCATACTGGGCAGAAAGTTTACCTTTTAATCCTTTAGAGGGATGACTATGAGTAAGGTAAAATTCTTTAATACCCTGGGCAATGGCATTTATTGTTTCAGGGGAACTAACAGTACCGTATTTTGGGTGACTTTCTTTTTTGAATTGCTCTTTTAGTTTATTTATAGTATCAATAGAGTGACGAAAACCTGATGAACTACCTGCAACTTTTAATACATTATATCTAGGTTTATAATAATCCATTCATTTTTGTTCTAATTCCGAACAGACTACAGTATCTGAAGCACAAATTTCTAAGATACCCAAAGAGAAATTTTTTAATTCATACTTTCTCATTGCTCTAGATAATACTATATTTGTAGCCTTATCGGAGTTTGCAAGGTAAAAGTGAGAAGTCATTCTTTTAGATAAAGTAATACTACTCCCCACATATAAATCATTAGTTATATTATTTATAAATAAATATACTCCAGACTTCCCTCTTAAAGTTTTATAAATAGCTCTTTTACTTTCTTGAACATTATTAAAAAACATCACAAAATTATTGTTAGGTGAACCACCAGGACCAGCTAAACCATGATTAAATCTTTTACCTGACATCTTGCTTGCATCAAAAAAATACATTCTTCCTTTTGCCTTAACCCCTATAAATAAAATTCAGAAGTGCGCTTTACCTAACACTTTATTATAATCTAAACCTAATATTTTAGGTATTCAGAAATATCATGCACTATATAGTGCAAATACTGCTCCCATACTTAATACGTAGTGGAAATGCTAAATTATACTAAAATAAAGCATACATAAACATTCACGAAATGAAATATATTAAATAATAACCCAAAATATAAAAACACGACACCCACTTCGCCATTACAATAACTCCTTATTCCTTACAACTATAACTTAACTAATTATCTTCTTTAAAAGGCTTAGTTTGTATATAATAACCTCTATATGTTATATCTTTATCTATTCTTCTATTAATAGTTCTAGGATTTGTATAAAAATATCCTGTTAGTTCATCTAAACAATTTCCTTTAGAGGGTCAAATTTTATATTCTTTAGTTTCGGGATTAAATCCATAAAGAGTTATACTTCTTCTACTATTTTATTTTATTTCCTTTTCATCTGCTGCTAGTTTTATACCACAAGTTTTACTTTTATTAATATCAAAATTCATTAAAATTTCAATATTATTAGCTAAAACTCCTGATTCGATAGGCTTATTTGAAATAATATAATCATCACATCTTATAGCAGAATGTTCTGAAGATTCTATCAACTCTAACATTTGCTTTACAACTCTAACACTAGTAAAAAAAAAATCTGCAAGTTTATTTGTACTAAAGAAAACTATATCTAGTTCAAAACTATTTTTAGAATATAAATAATAAGTATTTTTACCTCTTGATTTAGATCAAAGAATTTTTAGTTCTGACGAGTGATTTCTGTTTCACGCATAAGCTTCTTCAGCTAATAAATTGTATGAAGGATTAGCCTCACCTTTATTAACAGAAATATATAAAGATTCATATTTAGAACTTGCTACCCTATTTACATTATATTCCACTTTATACTTATCTAAATAACTTTGCTCTAGAACAACAAAATCTGGAAGATTATCTGAAGAATATTTAATATTTTTATCATCTAAAGGACCTAAACTAATAATAGATAAAGTAAAATCCTCGTGACCATATTTAAGTAAAGCTCTACAAATTAAACTTCCTCTACCACTTTGCAGATTTAAATAACTTTCTCTAAAATACTCAGAAAGTATTAGACTTAAGTTTATAGAACTACCTATATATTGTTTTCCTGTACTTTTAGAAGTTCATAAATAACATCCTCTAAAATTTCTGTAGTTAAAACATATATCGTGTCTACTTTTTAAAGGATTTTCATAAGTAACAGATGAATCAATAGGGAAAATAGTTGACTGTTTGGATGAAGAATAATAAGCTCGACTAGCCGAAGAAATAAAAAAAAAACGAGAACGGTATTTAAAAAAAGTTTTTTTAGTAATTGTAAGGTGAGCTTTATATGGCGGAGTCAAGACATGTTTTGGTTTTTTAGAATTATTAATGAATTTTTCTAATAACGGGCCAACCGCATTATCCGATAGAAGATAAGCGAGGGCAAGAAAATGCAACTTATACATATAGTATAAATTGTGGACTGTATCTTTACCAGTAATAAATATACTATTTATCCTTATATAATAAATATTTGTTAACAAAAGGAACTTTATCTCATAAAGGATTATCATATTTAATTCAATCTATCATAAAGTCTGAGTATATTTTATGCTCTACACTATTTATTGGAGATGTTTTATATTTTCTAATTTCTAGAAAAGGTTTAATTTTAGTAACTCTATAAAATTTCATATCACAATATAGTCTATTATGCATAAAATAATCATATATAAATAGCATATTATTCACACTTTGAAATTTAAATGCGATAGATGTCAAGTCTTTAGAGCCGGCTAGACCTGAAGATCTTTTACGTTTAATAATAGTTGGTTTACAATTTAATATAGTATTATCGAAATTTAATTTAGATGTATATTCATTATTTTGGAATTCTAAATTACATTCTATTCTATTTCCAGCATAATTAAAAACTATACTACCATCAGTATCTACTAAACCTGCAAAATACGGATCGTATAAACCTAGGTTATAATTGGCTTCAATATAATCTATACTATATAAATTACAAGCTTCTTTAAAACCAGGTACTTTAAGTCTAATTAAGCCATTAATATTCTTAAGAATATACATCATAGTTTCTTTAGTAGATACTATATAAATTGAATAAGGCTTATTTTTATCTGTTATAATTCTACCCATATGTAGATAATCCTGTATACGCTTTAATATTCTAATATCTCTATTATGTAATTTAATTCTAATTTGTTTAAGAACTCTTTTATTACCATCTCCCCCTCCAAAGCGGGGAAGAGAATTTAATCTAATATCAAAATTACCATCACCATCTATTATACCCGCAAATCAATTTCAAAATTTATAATCCCCAATATCTGGTAACTGACGCGCAGTCTCTGAGAATCCTTTACAGTTTTCTGCTGATTGTATATTCATAAACTTAGAGCTTATTGTTGTATCATTATTTTGACTGTTTAAAAGAAAATTAATCCTACTAACATCTAATTTATAAAGATAAAACGTATTAATAAACAGTAAACAATACACAAAGAATATAGTTTCCAGCATATAGTCAGTTGCAAAATAATTCTTAATAGAAGATAAATTATTCTGGCCCATTTGAGCTACGACGTAATATGTATCGTGGAATGCAATATCAAGAGATGCGTTCGCTAAAACAACACCACTTACGTAAAAAAAAATATTCATTAATCCATTAATCTTTCATAACTAAATATATACCCTTTATAAGCACCGCCTACCTTAGCGTAAATTTTAATAGTACTATGAGATATATTTAAGGCTCTTTGAGCATCCATTACTCCCTCGTACTTACCCAAAAATTTTTTATTGCTATCATATACAAAGACTGCTTTTCTAATATGACTATTATTGCTCATATTTAAAACTAATTCTTTGCATTCTTTTGAAGATCAATCAGCTATTATAGGTGTATCACTTATATTATAAGGTATATTACTTAAATACCATTCACCTCTAAATATTGTTTGTTCTTTTATAATATTAACTAGTGTAGGATGATTTGATTTAATTAACTTAGCTAAAGTTAAAACTGAAGGGAAAATAACTAATAACTCTTTAAAGGAATTATAAACATAAACAGAGTAAGCTGAATTAGCTTCAATCATTCTTATCTTACTTTCAATAGAATGACTTTTATTATAAAAAGGATTATTTTCACCAGTTAAAGCCCTAGTTATTAAACCTTTAGTTTTATCAGAATGTGTTCTATTACTAGCTAATTCTGATAATAACTTCTTAGTCTCTTCTGTATGTTTATAACCTATAGAAGAATAACCTTGTTTTAATACATTATAATAAGGCATGGACGACCCCCTGCAAACCAAGTGTTCATCTAACAATACTGTAGCATATCCTTTTTTCTTGTAAAAAATATATAAGTAATTCAAGCACAGCACCCTGCCTGAGGGTAATCTACCTTAACTTAAGCGGCTTTTATAATATATCTTTTTTTATTAGTAATGGTTTTTCTATATTCAGCTTAACTCTTCTCGCAATAGTACCCTTGGGTATCTGAAGAGCCTCAGCTGCCTTATTAATAGAGTCATAAACGGTCACTAAGTTAGTACTAAGGTCTTTCACCTCCACCTTTACACCAGCTACTGTAACTCAATCTCTATTTGCCTGAGCGTATAACATTTTGACCCGGGTTTCAGCTGAGACTTTAACACCTGTACGTTTTGAGAAGGCATCCACCATCTTTTTTCGTACTTCTTCAGCACGTAAAATACATTTTATTTTATTTTTCGTTGCTTCTGAATGTGTACGACCCATCATTTTGGCTAGAGTTTCAATAGTATGTTTACGACCTGTAGCTTTAAGACGTAAATTTTCAATAGTCTCAGCTGAATGTTTATGACCTAGAGCTGAACCCGCAAATTTTAAAATATTATACTCCGGTTTAAAGGTATCCATGTAATATTGTTCTCTCTTTATTGCATCCTCTCGATTGCAATATTCCAAGATTTCTAATTTAAAATTAGAATAACCATATTTTAAGAGAGCTTTATGGATAAGACTGTTTTTCCTGAATTTAGTTAGGAAATTCAGATTATAGTATTGCGCAAGTCTTCTGGACAAATTAACAGAACTTCCTATATAACAATTACCGTTCTCTAGGTTAGTTCATTTATATACACCAGATTTGTCTTTATTATCCTTTATAATAGACAATTTTTCAATATCGGCGTTCAAATAAGTAATAACAGGAAGAAAGGATAATTCTGAATTTTTCTCCGTAAACCAGCTTCAGTTAAATAAGTCTAAAGGCATATACTGAACATTTAGTTTATCCGTTGCCCCCTCTTCGCTGAACAACCCACTTACGTAAAAGGGGGAGTGTAGGAATAAGATCTATTAATCCTGTCTTGTAGGTTAAGAAATATTTAAGTTAGATTATTATGAAAAAATTAATGAGTGTTAATTTTTATTTTTATTTTTGATTGGACTATATATTCTCGAGGTAAGTGCTCGAGGATTACGTGTAGTCTCTGAGGATACCTAATAATATTGTAAAATATGTATCATTTCCTGCTGATTGTTAAAAACCGTGCATTATTACTGAGATTAAATAAAACTCTAGTAGCATGGTTGTGATAACGTCCCAGCATATAGTAATCTTTTTTTTTTTTATGAAAATAGAAATCCATCCAGGTTCGAAATATCCCCCAAAGTCAAAGTTTCTTTAACAGTTAAAGATTTAGGTTCAACATATTCTAAAATTAAAAGAGTAAAGTTGGATTGATCATATTTAAGTAAAGCTCTTACAATTGGCATATTAACATTTTGTTTACTTTTTAAAAAAGTATTATTAAGATAATTTCTCATTCTAGAAGCTAAATTAATAGAACTTCCTACATAAGTATGACCATTTACCTTATTGATTAAACAGTAAACACCTGATTTATCTCTTTGTTCTTTGAGTACATTAACTCTATTTTCCTTTAAGCTATCATAAACACTTACAGCCTTTAAATTTTGTATATTATCTTGGTTAGCAGGCTGCTTATTACTAAAATTAGAATAAGGTCGAGTTATGACTGTGTATCCATGCGTAACAGAGTGCCTGCTACTTCTAGCATAGCAATCCAGCCGAGAATTAAAAATTAATGAATATTTTCTTACCTGGACTATATCTACCCGGAATGAACTCCGAGGACTACGCATAGTCTCTGAGGAATCCCACATCATATTAACACGGTTAATAGGCTGCAGAGTACCTGCTAATGGTTCAAAATTATGCTTTATTACTGGAATTAAATAAAATCCTAGTATCACAATTGTCAGAAGTTACCAGCATATAGTAGTCGTTTCTAAAAATAGAGGGAGGGCTAAGTGGTTGTTTGATAACCCTCCTATTGTAAACATGAAAACGAAACCTAAAGCAAATAACATTGAAGGAGTTAATTGTAAAGATCCTCCGTAACATGTAGCCAATCAAGAGAAAATTTTAATTCCCGTAGGAACAGCAATTATTAAAGTAGCCGCCGTGAAATAGGCTCTTGTATCCACATCTAAACCAACTGTGTACATATGATGCAAAATGTTAACAGATATTCCTCATATCTGCCCGCTTAGTAATATAACTATACGCTCCTTTCACAAGAAGAATCGGACTATATCTTCATCTTTTAACAATAATACTATGGATGCGCAGACCCTGTCTTTTTCGTCATACCGTTTTCTATATTAATCTGTTTCTGTAATACTCTAACTTGGGCTAATCCTTCTTCAGTAAGATGTAATTTATTAGAAACCATATTATGAATACTCAATCACTTATCGAAAGATTGGGCCTTCTTAGTAAGTAATGGGAATGCTTTAAAATAAGATATTACATCCTTCATTGATTTGAACCCTGTAACTGTGTAACGATAAACACCGTCCGTTTGGGATCTGAGGGTTACTTTACCAAACCCAAAAAGGTTTTGTATGACCATAAGAATAGCACTATCCTTTTGATCAAGTATATAACGCATCTTTATAACACTACCTAATGTATATCTTGCATTGGATGTTATAGATACATTAAAACATCCTTCAGCATCGGTGAAACCAGATAATCAAGCATCTTGTAATGTAACTGAAACAGCAGTATCCTTCAATATAATTGTATCTGCCCCAAAACGATTGTTTAAAGCTTGAACTCACAAAGATAATTGCTGCATTCTGTTAGTAAGAGCCAGATTACCATTAAATAAATAGGCTAGTAGAAGAATTTGTGAGGGGTTATCTACAATTAACCTATAAAAGTCATTATTGTGACCACTTTTCCCTTGTGGAAAATGCTTAACTTGACCTATTCCTAACTTTTTCTGAATGTAGAAAAGGATAGCACTTTCCTTCTGAGTAAGAACAAAACGAACTCTTGTACCGTTGGTATAAGTTTGAATCGCACCATCTCCTTCTACAAAACCAATAAATCAAGTTAATCAATTATTGGACAAATGTTGCGGAGCATTCCCAAATAGCGTATTATAATACAGATTAAAGGCTGAGAAATTAAAAGATGTTTTGCGTATAGTCTCTGAAGCACTCTGTATATTATTCCTTGCTGAGTATAGGGACAGATTGCCGGCAGATCTGGTATAGCTAATTAGATTTTCACAGTTCAATGTACTAATTAGCACTAAACCGTTCCAGCTTATAGCAAGATAAATAATATTAATCCACATATCACTATGTGGTGAAGCCAAAACTCAACTTCAAACAACAAATCCTAAAACTCCAATCGACATCATGGCATAGCAACATTTTGCAGGTAAATAAAGATATTAAAGAGTTTTTATCTCAATCTATTAGAATTCATTTCTAAATTTAAGGATTTAATTTTATCTAAACCTTCTTTAGTTAAATGTTTTTTTTCTTTGATAAGTAAAAGAGCCTCTTTAAAACAAAGAAAATCTTCTTGTTTTAAGTTTAAAAGAGGGTATATATCAAAATGACTTATTATGTTTTCCAATAAAAAAGAAGTATCTTGAACTATAAAATCACACCGAGGGGTAGATGTACTAGATCTAAAGACAACTTGACCACAATTAAAAAATCTAATAAACAAATGCATTAGCTCAATATCCTTGGAGTGTTGAGCTATATGAAATCTACAATACACTTTTTCCCCTAATGTATAATCCTTAGCTGGTCTAACATATATTGAAAAACCACCATCGCCTGCTGTAAAACCTGATACTCACTGAGGGTTTAAATTATCAGGCAAATATACAATAGGTTTATTTGCTGGTGATATATCAGGATAATATTTTAAAACTTTGCTTGACACTCCCTTATTGATAGATGCATAATACGAAAGTACATTTAAAAACCCTTCTTTAGTTAAATGATCTTTTTTAGATATAATATCTACAACTTTAGATCATAATAAAAAATCCGAGGACTTTTTACTTATAAGAGGGTATTTTGTAAAATGAGGAATTATAACATTATTTATATAAGTAATATTTGTCACTCTATAAACAGATTTTTTTCTATCCGGTCTATGATATATAGCACCTACACCAAAAAAAGATTGTATTTTATATAAAATGTCTTTATCCTTTTCATGTAAGTTTATTTCAAATGAAACTCTTACTTTCCAATTTAAATCCTCGTATACCTCTATTATTACGGAAAAACAACCCTCAGCGTCTACAAATCCTGTTATTCAACTAGGATCAAGTTTATCCTTTGCTGCTTTGCAGGACGAAGCCCCCGAAGCAACCTTATTATTGGCTACGCTAGCTAAGCAACGACTTGTAGAGAATTCTCTCTTTAATACTTTAGATACATATATTAATGTAGGAAGCTTGTGTCCTAATTTAATACTTACACAAAATAGTGGACTATATCTTAAACACCCTAATAAAAGGATGCCCCTCCTCATAAAGTCTCTGAGGTACCAAACTACATCTTTAAAAATTTGTATTACTATTAATACATTAATATTTATGATCTTAGATAAGACTACCTGCTGATTATTCATTGTAACAGTCTTAACATTGTGACTATAAAGCAAAGTATTTATAGTATTTAAGATATTAGAACTTTCCAGCATTTTAAGGAGATTAACATAATTATTAATTAATGTTGGCCTATTTTTGACCATACCAAGATAACCGAAAACGCTCTTATTAGAACTAGCTGATATTACAGTACTTATTATACCAAAACCTGGTATAATTAAAATGTAGCTATATTTTGATTAAAGGAATAGCTGTGTATTATAACACAGTCTTTTCTCATTAATACTCAAAAACTTTTATATCTTTGTTAGGACTTTATCTTGAATTGTAGTATTTTCTTCATGACGGTTTATTAAGGATTTAATTGTTAGTATTTTAGATAGCCCTTTATCTGTTAAGTGTTCTTTGTCTTGTATTAATCTATACACCTTTCTTCATCTTAAATAGCTTATATGCTTTCTAGATTGTAAGTGATATTGATCAAAATATTCTATAACCCTTTTAGCAGAACCGAAATTAGTAGAACCATAATAATAGCTATCTTGAGACTTCCTATATCCGATGTTTCCACCTAAGTATTCTTTTATCATATTTAACAATAAATCACTTTTTTGATCTATTTGAAAATTTAATCTTATTTCCGGTTTATTTCTGGTAATACGTTTAATAATTTTTATTTGAAAACTAGCATCCGCATCAGAAAAACCTGCTAATCAGTGGTTATCAAAATTTTTACTTGAATCTACAGTAAAATTTATATTTTGATCTACATACTTAATATGACTTAATACATTATTAACTACTTGGTTAAATCTATCTACTGTTCTTAACTTACCATTTATCAAGTTAATTACATTTAACATACCCTCTTTATTAGATACTATCAAAAGGTATGCGTTTTTGTCCTTTACTTTCCTTACATTACCGTAACCTAATTTTTCTTTCAAGTAATAGGCTAGAAATGCATCTGGAGAACTAAAAACTATAACTAGTTTTTGAGCTTTACTAAAATGGCCATCCCCGTCTATTAATCCTGCTAGATAATAACCTAATTGTTCATTATTTAGAGGCTTGAAATGTTTAGGAACGTGATTTGATACACGTTTAACATTTTCTAAATTTACTACAACTCCGTCGCGTATTGTCTCTGAGGTTCCAATTTTTATATAAAAAAGGTTACCTACTGATTTCCTTCTTTGTTCTAACTTTTTCACTATGTCATTTAAGAGGGAGTATTTAGAACTATATAGCGAAGGGGTTCCAGCATATAGCAACGTTAAGAGGCCTACATACGTAACCTCTGGGTGCTATGTTATATATTGAATACATACTATAGACTTTAATTTTTTTTTTCTATATTTAAACTATAGAGAAGGCTAATAGTTATAAAAAAAAAGAACTAAAAAGGTTTTTCCTCCTCTATTTTAAACCCAAATTAAATTTTATCACTCTTTTTATACTTAGCTAACTCAGCCTTGGCTTTAGCTAATGAATTAGCTTTCTCATTATATAAGTAAATAGCTTTATAAACATCGGTATTAACGACATTTCTAAAGTTTTGTTTATCTAAAGTAGTTTGTATAGCTATGTCAGTAGAAGTATAACTAACATTAGAGTTTATACTGTTAGCACTTGTGGATTGTGGAAGACCTTTACCTTTGTCCTTACTATCGTGGGAATATGGGGTTTTTACAACTAAACCGTCATCTTTAGGTGGTTGTGGGTCATTATTACCATTATCACCATAACCGCTGCTATTAATATTAGCAGCTGATTTAGAAGATTCACCTGTATTCACTGTGTAGTAATGAGTATAGTCTAGAAATGCCGCTAAAAATTCAGCAACTAACCCACCTATAATTAGTATGAATAGTATATTAACCATAAATGTAAATAAACAAGGTTTATTTAAAGGTAAACGCAATAATAATATTATTAGATTAGAACAAACTCAAACTGATCAAAAATAATATACAATAATTCCGTTTAAACCAAAAAATATGTTAACTATAATAGCAACAAATAATAAAGTTATTTGTATAAAAAATAATCTAGTTGTAACTTTAAACAAAGTATATAAACGTATATCTAAATTTAAAATTAAAAAAATAAAAAAAAAAAAAAAATGCCAACACAGTATACTTATTATATAACAAGGACTATATCTTTATCCTCTATTATTTCATTTATCTAAAAAAATTAGCCATGCTTTGCTAAGAGGGCTATTAGGTAAAGCAGAATAAGCTTTAAGATCTTTTAAATCATAATATTTATTTGTTAAAAACAATCTTTGTTTTTTGTTAGAAAATGGCGGATATTTTAAAAGATAAGCTTTAAAAAATTCTATGTCGGTTCTTGCTTGTATAGATCATTTATAATAACCATTCTGGCTTTTATCGAAATAAACATTACCACCAAAAATATGTTTGAAACTAATTACATCTACTTGTAATTTATTAGTTACCGAAATAGTTAACTGAGGATAACTATTTTTCATAGAACAAGTTATAGTACCATCTGCATCAAAGAAACCTGAAAATCAACCATTTTGAATAGTAATAGCCTTGGGATATATGATATTTATACCTAAGGTTAAACAAATAGATTCTAATTGTTTAATTCTGGATGTATGCCTTATCTTACCATTAACTCTATTAATTAGCTCTATCATACCTTTTTTATTGTGTAACCTATATCTTAAAGCTTTTACTCCGGATCTTAATTTTATAGATCCACCTAACTTTTGTTTTATAATAGCTAAAGCATGCTCGTCTTGTAAACCCATTGTAATTTCACAGCTAGTATAACCGGCCTTACTAACTAAAAGACATCCGTCTCCATCAATAAGTCCAGCTAGCCATTCATTCCAAGACCTTTCCTTTAATGTAAAGGAACCGTGTATTGTTTCACAAGCAGAGGATAATGGACGTGTAGTCTCTGAGGTTCCTACTAAAAAATTTAATTTTTTGGTTACCGGCAGATTGTCTGACATTAACAAAGTTTTTACTTTATAGGGATAATAATTAAAAAATATACCACTTACTAAAAAAGTATCTATTAATGAGTAATCAGATTTCCCGCATATAGTCCATGTCATTAGATAAATTACTTTATCTACGGGCCACAATTGTTGACCGAAGAATCCATTTCTTCAAATTTAATTTATCTTTTAAAAAGTCTCTTATTAAATCCAGGTACCGGTAGTCTAAACTCCGGGCTTGTGTATCATACACCTATGATAGAAGAAACCGACTGTACATTAAGCATCATTTCAGACACCCACCAGTGAACCAGTCTGTAGCGATCACTTAAATAACCGACGGTCTTTAAGTGAGGAACTTGTTGACCGTAATTGCACTAGCATCGCTAATATTTTTATTACTTTTCCTTGTATTTATAAAATACATTTAAAGTTTTATATAAAAGAATATAACCTTTAAACTTAAGAGTTGCAAGTAATACTTATATATATTAACTAAGTCTAAGGTATATTCTTATAATAATATTCACTATTTCAGATCTTATATCTTTTTACATCTGTCTTTATAGTTTCATAACTTGCATGTTAAACCTTGACTTTTTTTCCCTAGTATTTTGAATTAGTATTATTAGATTTATTTATCATCTTAGTTCTTTCAATCATTTCTCGTCTTTTTGACTCATCTAGATGATCTTTATTAACAAGATCACTATGAATATCTTTTCATAATTTATAGGATAAAGACTTTTTAGTATATAATGTATATTTATCAAAATAAGAGAAGACATTTTTACAATTGTTTACTCCACCTAATCTAAATTCATAAGTATTCTCCTCTGAATGTCTAGAAACAATCCCATTTTTAAATAATACACTGAAATGCTCTAATACTGTTAGATTTATTTCTCACTTTTGAGAAATATTAAAGTTGAAACTAAATCCTCTTTTATCACCAATTGAACAAGTAAAACAACCTTCTCCGTCAGTAAATCCTGCAAACCATGCATCGTTTAAAGTAGGTAGAAGGGGTCTATTATTAATTACTACAGGTTCTAACAGTATTCTACCTTTAGTAACTCATTTATTAAACCCTTTAACGAAAAGATCAAATGTTTCTTGTCTTTTTGGTAAAACCAGATTACCATTAAATAAACTAACTATAATGTCTATTTCTTTCTTATTTTGTGTTACATATCTACTAGTTATAGCCGATTGAGGCATAACTATACCAAACCCCAGAATTTCTTGTATAAATTCTAAAACTTGTTTATCAATTGTAGCTTGTGTAATAACAAATGCCAAATCTCCTCTATTGTTGACTATAAAAGAACCTTCTCCTTCAGTGAAACCTACTAATCAAGTTAAAAAGTTTTCTGAAGGAATTTTATTATTTGGCAAATGAGTATTGTATTTCATAAAAAATGCAGAAAAATCCAACTTATTGTTTAAATTAGAATTAAATTTAGATATATATCTTTTAAAGATTGATTGGTTAGAACTAGGAAATATAAATAATGTTGATAATATAAAATAATCTTCAAATACTAGTCTTGAGAAAAGATGTTGGTAAAGTATTGGATCACCACCCCCAGCAGCTTCAAAGAATGATGTATTAAAATTACGATCAGTTAAAACCATTGTAATTGCACCGGCTAGTACAGGTAAAGATAGTAATAATAACACAGCAGTAACAACTACAGCTCATCCAAATAAAGCTAGTTTGTGAAGGCTTATACCTGGAGCTCTCATATTTAATATTGTAGTAATGACACTTAATGATTATATCTTGAATACAACAAAATACAACCAATATTGCGGACTATATCTTCAGCGCACCTATTAAATGTTGTCTGCCTCTATATTCTATTACTTTTTTTTTATAAAAGTGAAACAGGCACTTACGCTCTTCTATAGTATGAGCTTGTGCACAACAACAAACTGTTTAGATACGGTGTCTAACGTGTAGTCTCTGAGGACCCCACTAAGATTATCTAATGACATCTGTGGGTTTCCTGCTGATTGAGCATAGTTTATCCGGTTATAAAGAATTTAAACCTATAAACACTAATGCTGTTCCAGCATATAGTTAGAAGTTTTATATAAACCCCATTATGTATTGCTAATTCTATTACATATAACTATACTTTATCTTGTCCCTCCTTCACTTTTGGTGATTAGGGGGGGGGGAAGATTTACAGATATATCCTTTCCCCTAAATTTTTTCCTTTTTTTTTAATAAAGAATTTTATTACTATATAGATAATAAACTTCTAATTATAAAAAAAACTTGGTGGAAAAAATAAAGGGTGGCTTCGCTAAGGTAAGCTATATTTGTATTCAAATGTTTAACCAATGTTTTAGGAGACGCTGGTATATTTTTACTTTTAAAATATTCCAGACATTTACCCAAACTTTCAAAAAGAATTTCTTCTTTACTTTAAACATCCATTAATATCACAGATTTACTTTAACTATTCACGGCTTTATTTTTATTGAAGTTAACTCTATCTTTTTGTAACATTAGAGCTATATCAGGTAGAAGAATATTTGTAACCTTTGCTGTATCTACTTGTTCTCTCAAAAATAAATATTTACCTAAATAATAAGTACCCTTAGTTAAGTGTTTAGTAAATGTGAAATGGCTAATATTAAGTTTAGATATAAAATCTTTTTGTTGTGTAGTAAAATAATAAAGTATAGATTTGGTATGGTTTTTATTGGAGAACCCGCCATCACCCTCATTAGTTATCGGTCTTCTTATCATTAATAACAGGTAAAACAAGCTCTAGTATGGGATAAATACACCTCGCTTGCGCAGAACCTAAACTAACTACACTTCACTAATAATAAAAAGTAACAACATTAGGTAATACATAAACAAACACTAAAGTCTAGTTAAATAAACTTATAATTAAAAGCTGCTTTACTTTCCATATTATTATATTACTACTGACCTTTCTTTTTACTTTGCCTATCTTTTGCTAGTTTTAGTGCAAATTCGGATACAGTCATTTTACGATTTTCAGACGTTGGAACTAAATAATTAGTAAATAAATATCTACCTAAATAATATGTACCTTTTTCTAAATGTTTTTCTAAAGTAACATAATGTATATTAAAATCTAGTAAAAATATATTTCTGTTATCAGTATAAAAATATAAAATAGACTTGTCTCTATTATACACATAAATAGTATTAATAGGTAAAGTATTAGCAAAATCCCTTTTTTTTACATCCCATATCCCCTGCATTGCAGGGGATAGGCTAGAGTCTTCACACGTCGTTTCCTTAGTATTTGAGACCTCTTTATTCTTATTATAAAGACTCAATTTTAAGGCTTTTATTTGATCTAAACCTTCAGGTGTTAAATGTGCTTTAGATTCAACAAGTCTTAGTATTTTTGACCATATTATATAATTAGGTAGTTTACTACCAGCTAATTGAAATTTATCAAAGTGAGGTAATATATAATTTACTAAATCTGAAGCTCCTGTTACATAATAACGAGCTATTGAACGTGCAGAGTATACATTAACATTACCTACGCCTCCGAAAAATTCTTTTAGTTTATATAATAAAGGAACTTCTCTGTCATGAAGTTCTATATTATAGACTACCGTTACTCGTTTTTCATTAAATATCTGAACATAGAATGAAGAATCTCCCTCAGAAAACCCACTAACTCAATAAGGATCTAAAGATAAATTAGAAACCTCAAAGGTAGGTCTATCTAAAGACTTAATGTTAGGAAATTGTGCTTTGATCTTTTCACTCAAACCTCAATTAAGTATAGATTTTAATGAAAGTATTTCATTTAAGCCGCTATCTGTAAGATGTTGTTTATTAACCATCATTTCTATACATCGAGCTCATAATTGAAAATCGGTTGATTTTGCACTTATTAAAGAATAATTATTAAAATGAGGTATAATAATATTAACAAAGTCACTTAATTTAGTTATAGTATAATTAACTGTATTAGTGTTTGTATTATGGCTAAAATAACCTATACCGTTAAAAAACTGTTGAACCAAAACCAATAATGCTAAATCTTTAGAATTCATTCTCATTTGAAAAGAAGCTTGCACGATTCAATTATCTTTTTTCAATTTAGATCTTTGTCTAACTGAAATTATAAATGAACCCTCTGCATCAATAAGCCCGGAGATAAAATTAGGGTTTAGCTTCTCAGTATTGTTATCTTTAGGTAAGGTAGAATAGCACCTTTTACCTAAATAACTCTTCATTTTAATACTGGTTAATCCATAAGCATAGATACTATTTACTATTTTACCTAAAACGGGGCCGCCCCCCAATTTATCTCTGTTATACATGTATAAAGGTTTTGCTGTATATCCACTAGGATTATTTGAAACCTTTATAGTATTTAAATTAAAAGAAGGGTCCAATAAAAAATATTGTTCTAAAACTATTTCAGGTTTAAACTCAGCGTAATAGGGTAAACAAACTACTTCTAATTTAAAACAAGGTAAACCTTTTTCTTCAATTAGAGGAATCAATTTACCAGAATTCTGGTGCGTTTTATTTAAATAGCCTCTTAATCTCAAAGCTAACTCTGAGGATGAACCAACATACTTTTCATTTGTATCTGTACAAGTAAAGATATAAATACCACGTTGTTGTATTTTACTATGAGGTAAACCTAGTTTATCATCAATTAAACGTCTAGTTTCTTTTTTATCTAAATCAGTAAAAACAAATCTAGGCATAGTAATTAAAGAATTTAGTGTATCTTCACTAACTAGCATATTAGAGTAAGCTAATATTTCATTTAATACCCCTACTGTTACAGGTGTACCTTTTTTAATTTGAGCTTTTGCTAACTCATGAGCATAAAGGTTGTTACCTTTTCTACCCTTTTTTTTTTCTTTTTTTTTTTTATAAAAATAATATATAGATATAAATAAAAAGTTCTCAAAACAAAAAAAAGAAAAAAAATGGATAACAGGTCATGAATTATCTTTTTTATTACTATCTTTTTTTTCAGGTTTTGGCTTTTCTGGTTCCATCTCTGGGTCTGGACCGCCTCCACCATTAGATTTGCTACTATAATTAGCTTTTAAAGATAAGCTACTTTTAGTTTTAGGTCCAAAAACATATAGGTTAAATTTATTTATATAGCTTGCATAGTTAACGCGTAAAAGAAATAGGTGCCCAATAAAAGTTAAGTTTATAGCTCCAAGAAGTGAACTAATACCTGATAAGTGTAAAGCAAATATGGCTAAGTCAACACTTGGACCACTATGACTTTGTACTCCTGATAAAGGAGGGTAACAATTGTATTGGTAACCTCATTTTATTATCATTTAGCATTACTAAATATTTTTTTATCCTGCAAATGACGAATGAAAACTATCGTTACACTCAATATATCTTTATATTGTTAGGACTATACCATTATCTTAAAAACAACTATTTATCAAAAGGTTCAAATTGTGAAGTTTCCACTAGCTTACTTCTAAGCTTTCTAACTATATCTCTAATTTTAGATAATTTTTCGTGATCACCTTTATGTTTAGTATAAGCTCTAGCTCATATCCTATATTCTACTTCTATTGAAGATATTTAACCTCTACCTAAATCCCTCCCTGTATTCATACCAGACTTAATCTGTTTAATTTTTATAAGACCTGGTTCTGTCAAGTGTTCTTTACCTTTAATTGCTAAAACGACTTTACAAAAGTCCTCGTAATCTAAGCGCTTAACACCTAGTAATGGACAACTATAAAATATGGGAAGGATTTTAGATTCTATCTCGGATAGTTTTGTAACAGTTAAATCGACAGCTTGTCTATTAACCCTTGTAGTCCCACAATCCAAAGACTCTATAAGACTATTCATCAATTGAGTATCACGGATATGTTGGGTTAACTGGAATTTTAACTTAACCTGATATCCAACCTTATGAGTTTTTGATGAAAAAATATCAACAAAAAAAGAACCTTCCCCCTCAACAAATCCTACAAATCAGTAAGGACTGATAATTTGAAGAGTATTAAATTCAGGTCTAATGACCTTCACGATATTAGGGAAATGTTCTTTTAAAGTAGGAGTAAGCCCTCAGTTCATAGAAGCTCTAATCGCAACTATTTTACTTAATCCCTCGAGGTCTAAATGTTCACCTTTATTGATTAATTCTACTGCAGACTTAAACAGTTCAAAGTCCCCTCTTTTTTTAGTTAGTAGAGGATAAGAGTCAAAATGAGGAATTATAAACTTAATAATTTCTTTAGTAGAATTTACCGAATAATATGCAGAACTTCTCGTAGCGCTTACCGATATATGTCCCGCGCCACCGAAGAAAGCCTTCACTTCTTCTAACAATGGTAAATCTTTAACATGTAAATCATATTTAAATATCGGTTGCACGCTTCATCCCGTTTTTAAATATGACCGTTTAACCAAAGAAACCATAAACGAAGATTCTGCATCTGAAAAGCCTGAAACATAATAAGGATTAAGTTTAGAAGATTGAGAGTCTAACTTAAATAAGGGTAGAGATAAGACAGAAAAATAAGTAAAAACATGGTTGTCTATTGGTACAGGCCCAACAAGGTAGCGTATTTTTGTTGGGTTTTTATAGATAACAATATTTTACGTACTTTATCTAACTTGCATGTATTTCCCTTTTTAGAATATGCCCGAGCTCAAATACTAAACTCAAGAGATTTCATACCTTTCATAGTATTATTAAAATAAATTATTATATTCTCAATAGCTCTAGAGTTAGTAGTATCTAATATATAGTGATTATGGTTTGGTTTATATCTAACCTCATTCGGTATATGTAGTAGCAATTTAATACCTTGTAAAACTACGCTATCCAATTTTTGGGTTAAACCAAAACCATGGCAGGTTCTAGTAGCTGTTTTGGATACTAAATAAAAACTACCTTCCGCTTCAATAAATCCAACTAATCAAGGTTTAGTTATGACATTGTTAAGGTCATTTACACTTTCTAAAGGTAAAGATGCTTTGTTTCACACAGGAGAAATATAATTAGGATCAACTTCTTTATTTTTTAAGTAAAAAAGTTGATTATCTTTTTCTTCTCTAGATAAGCTACTATCTTCCAATATATAAAAAGCTTTTTTAAACTTTTCGTAGTTGAATTGTTTACTCGTTAAAAGAGGATATTTATCGAAGATAGGTATTATGAACTTGGCAATTTTTTTCCTATCTCTAATAAGTATTTGTCCTTTGGTTTTATCTTTAGTAACCGTACTAACTCCTAATTGCCTTTTAATGTAATAGAGTAACCTTAAGTTGTATCTACTTTGAGTTATTTTAAATACAAGGCTTCACTTATCATTTTTACGAGCTATAGTGAAACTTCCATCTCCGTCGGTCATACCGACTAATCATTGTTCAAATCAATCTTCATTGTTCTTAAGATACTCTTCGTTTAGTCTCTGATGACTAGAATAATTTTCTTTATCTAGTCAGGCGTATTGTCTCCGTGCAATAGGCATTTTTACATATGTTATTTTTGATAAACATGAGTAGCCTATAACGTGTGTTTCAACTGAAGAGTTTAACACTTGAAGATGTTCACGTATCATTGAGAAGAGTTTTATTGCCTCTGGGTCACCCCAAAGCAACTCCCTACCATTGAGAGTTCAACCTGTCTGTAAAAAATAGGCCTTTTCTATCTCATCATTGTTAACCCTGATTACATTTAACAGTAAAAACTGCTTAATGAATCTCAATTAAATTGAGTTCTTTTAGTATTCATGCTGTTTTTTAAGTAAACTAATTTAGATGTACCTTCTAAGGTTTTATACTCTCTAGATAATCTTATACGGTGAAATTCTTGTCAATCTAAGAAATCTTGATGTTTAGAACTAAACAAGGGATAAACTGATAAATAATTTATTAAAAGATTACAAGAAGCCTTCTTAGTTGTTCTAACCTCATAGGATAATTCAACGTAATTCTCCTTAGTCCTTTTAATTTCATTAACTGTTTTTATATCAAGAAATTCTCTAATTTTTTCCATTATTTGGAAATTAGAGTTATTTTCTAGTAATATATTAGAAGTAATTTTATACAATTGTTTTTGAGAAACTCTCATATAACTTTTTACTGCTTCTGCTATACCTGCATTTAGGTCGAAGCTACAATAAAAATTACCATCAGCTTCTATAAAACCAGTTAGTCAGGGATTATTACCCAACGAGCTGTTATCTAAACCTAACTTAACTATTTTAGATTTCTCGTCTAACCTAGCGTTTCACCAATCAATTAATCTATGGAGAGCTTCTATTTTAGGTGTTCTCATTTTACCATTAAGAAGTACAGCAATCTTTTGTATTGAATTTAGATCTTGAAATAAAAGATCTAAATATTTAGAATCTTTAGGATACACCAGAGTACCACCATTTAAACTTTGTTTAATTTTCATGGCTAATGGTGCATCTTTATCTACAAAAGTGATTTTTACTACTTTCCCCTTTTTTTTTCCCTTTTTTTTATAATTATAATTTGATTATTACGTGATAATCAAATTATTTATTATAAAAAAAGGGAAAAAATAGAAGCGAAGCTGGCGACCGCTGCTTCTAATTTTTCCCCCTTTTTAATTATAAATATTATCTTATTACGTAAATAGTATTTTATAATAATTAAAAAGGGGGAAAAATAAGGAATAATTTTTGCTAAAGATTGACAGGATATACTAAAAGAAAGGGGGGGGGGAGGGCCGCGAGGCGCCGCCCCAACTAACAAGCTTACAGTTTGAAGCACTTTTTTAATTCCTTTTTTTATTTATTATAGGAACTATCACTTAAAACATACATTTAACTTAATACTTGTGTATAAGACTAAACTATTGAAAACTAGTCTATAAACTAAGTCCATTTTTGAAATTAAAAGGATAAAGAAAAAAAAATAAAATAAACAGGATTATTTTATTCTTTTTTTAATGTTTATTATTTCCTCTACCCCCTCTTGAGTTAAATGCGCATTTTTCTTCATTAAAACCCCGACTCTGCAAAACTTCTCATAATCTAATGATTTATATCCCTGTAGAGGATATTTTTGGAAAAATGGTATAAATTTTTCTTGTAGATCTGAAAATTTTGAAGCTAGGTATGTTACATGATCCGTGTTTTTATATACGGCTCCGCTATTAAAGTAATTTACAAAACCTTCCATTAAAATTGTATCTCGACTATGTTGAACTATGCTAAAATTTAATTTTATCTGGTATCCTGTTTTGTAAGCATTTGATTTTATAACATTTATAAAAAAACATCCTTCGGCTTCTACAAATCCAGTAACTCAGTAAGGGTTTACATTTTTAAAAAAATTGTTTCTTACAGGTCTTTCTACAGGACATATATTTGGAAAATGAGTAATTAGCAATGGCGTTAGGCCTTTATTTAATGAAGACTTTAGTGATATAATCTTATCTAATCCCTTTGAATCTAGGTGTTGTTTATTGTGCATAATAATGACTATTTGTTTAAATAGTTCAAAATCGGCTTGTTTTTCAGTTAATAAAGGGTATTTTTCAAAATGAGGTATTATTACATTAATTATATCTTTTATTGATTTAACAGTAAAATACGCAGTGTTATCTTTTTCACGTATCGTGATCTTTCCTATTCCTCCGAAAAAAGACTGTATTTTTTCTAACAGAGCTGTATCCCTACTATTTAAATTAATAGTAAAAACAGGTATTATATTTCAACCTGTCTTATACGTTGCTCTTTTAAGCACCAATATTGAAAATGAACCCTCACCATCCACAAAGCCAGTCACATAAGAAGGATGCAAACAATTAAACTTTCCTTTAGGATTAGAAGAAGTACTATTTAATCTCTTATTTAATTTACCTGTCTTTAAATAATAAGATTACAACCTATTATGTAGATTTTTATATTTTACTTTTTCGCCTATTTCATTTCAATGAGTGAAAGTAGGCTAACAGTGAAGGTAAGCTTGAAGGCCCACCAGGCCATCAAGAAGAAAAAGGGTATAACAACTTACCTTTTTGATTTCTAACTGTTTTAGGTACAATTATTGATCCGTCACCCTCTATCAACCCTGCTAAATAATGACCTAATAAATTATCATCTTTAAATGAAGAGTAATATTGACGACGTTCAAAGGAAGATTTTGATATTTTACCTAACTTACCTTTCACTATTTTAGTAAAATATAGCCTATTTGTATTTATATTTTCATATAAAGTTGGACTATATTTTTCACCTGCTGCTATGACTGTAAAACTTTGCGTACGAAGTATACATAGATATGCAGGTGTATCACGTGTAGTCTCTGAGGACTCAACAGGATAATTATAAATCTGTTGATTTCCTGCTGATTGCCCTTTAAATATTTATAATACTAGATTTACGTTAGTATTTATAGTATGTTTTATAGGATATCCCAGCATATAGTGATATTCATTATAGTAATTACTTACTACTCGGGCACAGGATTTTAATACCCGCACCGTTCTCAATACCACTAGCAAATAAGAATAATATTAAACTGGGTGGTAATAACCAGAATGAAATATTGTTTAGTCTAGGGAATCTATTTATATATACGAAGTAGGGATAAAATTTTGTCTAACACAGCAAATCCGGACCCCTAGCTAATAAATTTAATGATATTATAACCCACCATCCCTCCCTCCTGATATTCGATTTTGAGGATATATTATTCCTCCTTACTTCTACCAGTACTCATTCTAGCTTTTAATGCTCGGATTTTTTTAAACCTTCAGTTGTAAAATAAGCTGGATTTTTCATTAATTCAACAACTACACAAAATAGATCAAAGTCCAAAAAAAAAAATTTTTTTTTAGAACCTTCAAGGTTCAAGAAGGGTATTACCTTATTAATTTCGATAAGTTTACTAACAGTTAAATAAATATTTTAGTGATGACCCCCATCAATACCCCTAGGGTTATTCGATACTCATGATGGCATTGTTGTAGGATAATTTTTATTCAAGCTACGAATGTTATTTAATAAGTTGTTATCAATAAAGGAACTTTTTGAATTATACTGTTGAGTATTAATAAATTCGGGGTGTTCACCCCTTACATGAGCTCAAGTTCTATTAGCTCTACCCAACTCGGTAGATGGGTCATAAGAAGGATAATGACGCTCTAAGCGAGCATCCCGCACAGTATTGTCTTTATATACTTCTAAGAAATTAGCCAGATGAGTAGTATCTGTATCTTGGCATGCACTCCCTATACCTCCTCCACCTCCACTACTACCACTATGAGTAGAGTCCAGATTAATGTCTCTCACTGGGTCATATTTAGTACCTGAAGAAGCATTAAGTGTATCATTAAAAGACCAACTTAATTCAGGTATAACCTCTAAATAACTTAATATTTCGAGCATATTTAAATTTAAAGTTAAAAAAGCAATAAACATTAATATAATTCTTATAGTTAGTATAATACCTAGTTTTCTTACTACAGCTATAGCTATAGCTAAAGTTTTAGACTTACTACTTAAAAAGTCTAATTGCACAGGTATAGACAGTTGTAGGCAAAAGAAATAAAATTTGAAATTGTTGTAAAGTCTAAGGAATCTAAATAAAATCTATAGAACTTCGTAACAATATTTTTATTAGCTCATAAAAGATTAAAAAATTTTTATCACTTAAATTTTTTAAAGGCGGGCTAATAACATAGTGTTAATGTTAATATATATATATTTAATTGGACCATGTCTTCATCCTTTATTTTTTATAAACTAAAGGAGCCACGCGTGTAGTCTCTGAGGATCCTACTAAGAATAAGGGCTACATTAACTCTATTTCTTTTGGTTTCCTGCATATTCTTCCCATGTATATATAAATGTTACAACTAGTTCCCTTGAACCAGGTGTCTCTGTTTATATATCAGTTACGAAGGGTGACTAACCCTTAACTCGAGAAATTCCATGCATATAGCGAGGTAATAATTAAGAAATTTACACTTCTTAACGGCATTCCCTTATTTAGGTAAAACAATTTAAACAAATTATAAATTGTTTTACCTAGGAGGCCCTTTGTGTTTGCCATATCTGGACCCCCTACTAACAATGGTAATAAGAAATTCATTTTGTTATAACCGTTAGGTTATATTTGGACTATATCTTCTTCCTTTGAAAGTTTAAAGACTTAAAAAGGAGTATAACGTTTAGTCTCTGAGGATCCTACCAATAATTTAATATTGTTTTGTTTCCTGCGGATTATCCATATTTATATTTATTACTTTTAAGAGTCATGTACGTTTAATTACGTATATAATTATATACAACCTCTGATTTAAGGATAAACTTTCATAACGTCTATAATAAACCTTTAGGAATTTTCCGACGACAGTTATATTTTATACGGTTATATTACTATAACCTTCGGCAATTTCTATCTTTTTCTGCGAAACTGGTTCACCGCAAAACTTAAACAATGGAATCTAAATGAGAAAAATTGAATGTAGTACGTTTTTGATTAAATTGAGCTTTAATTATTTGAATTTCTAATATGTTTTCACTTGTTAAAGGTTTACCTGCACGTTTTTGGATTTGTTCAACTACATGTTTTCAATCTTTATAAGCTAAATATTTAGAAGAATATAAAGGATAACGGTCAAAATACTCTATAGTTTTTACATGACTTTGCATATTATGTGACATAACCATATAAGAATAAAAAACTTTATCTTTTTGCTCTCTTGATCTAGAGTATAAATTAACTCCAAGATATCTAGAAATATCACTTAATATTTTGAAATAACTAGTACCTCCTTGTTCTATTGAGGCTTCTCTATGGTAATTTTGTCTTAATTCTATACGGAAGAAAACCTGTACTCTTTTTGAAGTAATTGCACCTTTTTTCTTTCTATCTGTTAAATTAATACTAAAATTACCATCACCATCAGTAAATCCGGCTAACCAAGCATTGCTATCTATAGGTGACAAATCTAAACCTAAAGGTTTTATTTTAGTAGCCTTATAGTTATTATATCACTCTATTGCCCGGTGCAAGGCTTCTATTTTAGGTGTTCGCATAAATCCGTTAATAATATTGATTATTTTCACGACATCCTCTATATTTTGAATATGTCATATAACACAACCTTGATTCTTTCTAATATATAGTTTACCCACTTTAATTATAGATAGTAATTTATTAGCTAAAGGAGTATCATCTAAACTAAATACTATTAATATTTTGGGTAAGTATCTTTTAGCTTTTGAATCTTTATCATGTACAGCAAAGGAACCATCAGCCTCAATTAACCCAGCTAGGTAGGGGGCCAATTTAGATCTGAGACTTTCTAATTCATTGTTATTTTTAGATTCCACTAGGTCGCAAGCGGCCCTAGGAACCAGGGCCGGCCCTGATTCTATTGTTGTATAAATTTGCCTTTGTTTATTGATTTTACCGAAACCCCCGATTAATGCTGGCATACGTTTTATCATTAACTTTAGTTAATGTTTGGACTATATTTTTACCTTTAAATACATAAAATATTTAAGAAGGTATTTCACGTATAGTCTCTGAGGATCCTACTCAATAAAAGTGTTTAATGCTACAGTGAGCCCTTTTATATTTGGTTTCCGGCTGATCGCCTAATCCTTTGAAATGTTACTGTATTCAGCCGCTTTTCCTCAAAAGAAAGTCTGCTGTACTAGTCCCAAAAGCTCTAAAGGGATTCCAGCATATAGTGAAAAGGAAGTAAAGTATTTCTACCTTACCCGGCCATGCCTTTAGGCTTAATTTTTGTATGTAAATTTTCATTTACCTCGATAATAACCGGGTTTATTTCCTTTTAGGTAGTCTCTAATAACTTGGCGGTCACCTTTCAGGTGGCTAGCTAAACTTCCCAGAGAATGGAAGACTAAATTTTTCCTAGCATCATCCTTAAACTCAGCTAAAATAGCTTTAGCTGCGGGGTGCTTAACGTCATATAACTCCCGCTTACCTCTAACTAAACTCTGAATTTGATCCAAACTAAGTAGGTCAGTTTTACTTGATTCCTCTATTATATCCAGAGAAAAGAAAAAAGCATCTAAATATATGGTACCTGTATTTAGACAGTCGTTTAAAGTAGTATGGTGAATATTTATTGTATTATACATATGCTGTTTTGATTCAAATACATACAATAAAGTAAAGTCATTCATACTATAAATATAGACTGGTGTACCTCTTTGTTTTCTAAGTCTCTCACGGATTTCTTGATTCATAGGCGAATGGTATCCTGAACTACTGGCTACTAAGTCTACATTAAGGTTAGGTTTTAGGCTATCAATAAAATGTTGTTCCAACTCGACGACTTCTTCTAAGCTAGAGTTCTCATCCATAATATATATAGTTAACTTTATATTACTAAAACCATATTTATTTAAATAACGTAAAACTCTACGTGCTTTAGTTTTAAGTATAGAGGGCATAAAGTAAGAACTAATTCGATTATATAAATTAATCGAATGACCTACATACATATGCTCACCTTCTAAACTTTGCCAGATATAAACACCTTTTTGCTTCTTAGTAACTTTAAGTATAAGATCTCTATTGTTAAAAGGATCCTTTACTAAAATCTTCACATACTTTTGTTTAGGTTCCGGATAGTTTTTATTACCTCCATTGTCATTAGCTTTCCCTATTATTAAAATATTGTTATTATCGTCACCTATCTTTTCAGTGTTTAGGCAAAGTTGCGATTTAAAATTAAGTCTAAAATTTTCGACCATAAAGAATAGTAGGGTCAGCCTGGTTAACTTACGTCTTCCGCTGCCCTCCAAACCGTACGTGATTGTCTCCAATCATACGGCTTTCCACCTCGAACCTAATCATTCCGATCTTCCTCGGATCTTTTATTTACGCTATTTTTACTTTTTCCTTTCTTTCTGGCTTCGTAATTAAATAAGGCTCTTTCACTTTCGGTTCAAGTGTTGTTATGTAGTCCAATATGGTGATCGCTACATAATGGTACTTGTTTTCTGTTTATTGCAGCCATTTGGCGGGTATAGAAATCTAGTTTGTTATTCGGGTTCTTCATGTCTTTGATCTGTCTTACGTGATGCATTTCTACCTTAACGGTGCTTCCACATATCACGCAAGGGGCTCCTAAATTCGTTTTGGTAAACTTAGCATTTCATACTTTCTCTATGTTTTGTAATGGATCTTGGTTTACTACGACTGCCTTAGCTATGTTTATGGCTTTAGTATATCTGGTGTCAATAAATGAGATTCTATTGTCCTTGTCAACGTCGTACCCCAGGTCCTTTCCAAACTTACCAAATACTTTTGCCATCGTTTTTAGTTTGAACTTTTTTGCCAGTGTCAGAGCACATGATTCTTTAAGGAGTCATCCTATTCATGCTACAGCTATTCTGTTCTTTGAGAATCTGTAGTAGTTTTGTATTCCTCTTACCACCGAGTTGTAATACCTTAAGATGTCAGGGTGATCTAAGTTTATAAGATTACCTTTGAACTTACCTCTGTATGTTTTGGCTTTGTGCCTGGTATGAGAGGTTCTCATTCGGATAAAACTGTTGTTCTTCAGTCTTTTTAAAATCTTGTCTGTATCCATATTAATGACAGGTCGTACTTTCTTCCTTCTGGTGATAGCTTTTCCGTTCATTAATATTGTCTCTAGGGGTTTTTGGCCCTTCTTAGACATGGGTGTTCTTATGTTGTAACCTAGGAAATTAAAAGAGTCTTTTGAGAAATCTATAACGGTTGTTTTGTCCGGATTAAACTTCAGTTGTAAGGTATTGTTAACAAATTCTTCAATTCTTTTTAGAATAGTCATGGCTAGTGTGTGACTCCCTACGACTCCTATCACAAAGTCGTCCGCATATCTCACGTAGTGTATTCTGACATATGAATCATCTCTTTGTATACTATCAGATCCCAGTAGTTGTCGGATAATTGATTTGTATAATAGAGGTTTAGTCTTGTCATATCCTTTCATTCTTCAATACTTCGCCTTATTCTGTAACTTCGTGTTCTCCGCACTTCTTTGCCTTTTTGTTCCTTTTTGGTACTCTCTCTTCAGCTCCTCCACGTAGACATCTAATTTGTGTAAGAAGATGTTACATAGAAGGGGGCTTAAGATAGAACCTTGGGGGGTTCCGACAGCTAAGTTTGTATGAAGTTCACCTAGTTCGAAGTAACCGGCTTTTAATCCACTTTTTATTAATTTAAGTGTTTTCTCACATTTGATCTCTTGCTTCATTATGTCCATTAGGGCATCGTGATGAATAGAATCGAAAGCCTTAGAGAAATCTGCTTCAATAATGTATCTTACACTTTGGAAACAGGATTCTAGTTGTTTCATTGCCGTGTGAGTCCCTCTGGCCGGTCTGAAACCGTGTGAAGTTTCCAGGAATTTACCTTCATATACTCTTTCCAAGATCAGTAGCATCGCTTTCTGCACTATCTTTTCTCTAGGAGATGCGATAGTTAAAGGTCTGGTTTCATTCTTTCCAGGTTTGGGGATTTGAATCCGTCTTGCTGGGTTGAATTTGTATTTACCAGATTTCAATTCTAATTGCACCTTTTCAAGGTACTTCTGGTTCATTCCGTCTAGGGTTTCTTTCGTTCCCCCTTCCGTCATGTTACCTGGATTACTTTTAATTAATTCGTAAGCTGTTACAAGGTTTTTGTAGTTACTTATAGCTTTGATATTTGCGTCTTTGGAATCAAGTGTATTCTTAACTTCGCTGCCACGTGTCACATTGCTGCCGGCTTTTGAGGATAATGTTCTCACTTGTAAATTTGAAGCTGTCGCCCTTCAGACAAGTTGTCCTACTACGGCGACTCCGTCACCACCCGTTTTGGGTCCCAAGTTTCCTTGGTTCTTAGATACCATTGGTCATCCGTAGGTGATCCCGAAGTTCCTAGAAGAGGTTCCCCGTGCTAGGTTCCTTGCGCAATGTTTGGTCTCTTTGCGAGGTATCCCGTTACTTATGTTAAGTAGCCTTAAAACTAATGATAAAATTAAGGTAAGTAACGCATCTGCCCTATTCATCCATTTAACAGAGTTCCAATTGTGAAGGATATTGCGTATAATCAAGTTTGTTATCCTAAACGTTGCACGGTGTAGATCAGAAATAAATCCTAGGGTTCGGATGCTAACCCCGATTATTTCCTTTACTATCAGCTTAGGTGTTTGGGTTTCCCCGTAGAGTTTGACTCCACCACCCTGATAGCTCTTTACACAACTACTTATGTTTGTGGGTCTGTGTCAGACCAACCCTACCTCTAAGCACATCGGCGCACTCATTAATATTGCATGAGCAGTAATGATAGCATTATATAGTTGATTGTGTAGGATAAGCCACCAGTCCATAGGAACATATTCCTTTAGAAACCAATAACTCTCCTCCGAACCGTACGTGCAATTTTCACCGCATACGGCTCTCCACTAGATAAATTATGCATTCGACAATTTCCATGTGACACGCTGTACGTATGAATTGTATCAAGCCGAACAATTGCAAATATCGTAGGTTTATTCAGTCTTGATTTTATTTTTTAGATCCTTTAAGGACATTCCATCATATTCACCTGAGTGAACTTTATGGTGACATTTCCTACAAAGGGGAATCTGCTTTCTATTTATCGCGGCCATTTGTTTATCAAAACCATTTAGGTCAGCGTCTATAGTACGTATATGTTTAAGATGATGAACTTGAAGATCTTCGCTAGACCCACAGCTAGAGCAGACGAAATTAAAGAAATTAACTGTTCTAAGTTTTCAATCAATAACCCTCAAAGAGTCTGTGAAATCAGTGTTACCCAGAAACTTTTTAGGAGTAGGTAGAAGATCAGGACGGGAAAAGTCAATAACTTTGTCTGTCTCAGGTATTAGATATTTAATATTTATTCCAAATTTCAAGTACACCTTTCTCACAGTATTCAACTTCAGTTTTGTAGCCAATGTTTTAGCCAAGCTCTTTCTTAGAATCCAGTAGATCACGATAAGAGTGGGTTTATTGTTGGCGAATGAGTAGTAGTTTAGAACTCCATTAAGGATCATCCTATATCTTAATATAATATCTCTAATAGGGAGGTTAACTCATTTAAGAATGGGTTGAGGATTTAGGTTGTCTTCCTTAAGTACCGAGGAGGATCAAGTGACTATCTCTTTCCCTACAAATTTGTTTACTAACTTGGTTATAGGGGCATTCAAGACTAGAGACGTAGTAGGAATTCTTTGAGGGTGACCTTTTGAATTCTTGAATCTTTTAATCTCACCCTTAACACTTGAAGTTCGATATATCTCTGTTCCGAGAAAGTGTGCTTTTCCTTTAGCTGCGTTTGTTATAAGAGTTTTCTCTTGAGAAAGTTCCAGTTTTAATTCGTCTCTAAGGAAGACCGTGATTTTATTCTTAAGATCCTTCGCGACACTAGATGGACCTGCCACTCCTATTAATCAATCATCCGCGTATCTAACGTAGTAAAATTTCGCGAGATTCGGCTGAGGGATCGTAGAAGGTATCTTAGATCTGACTTTGATCAACTCTAATCGTTCAGTCTTACGTTCAAGGTCTAGAGCCTTTCCACTGGCCTTCCTTCTCTTCTCGAGCTTAGTAATTCCTTGGATTCTATAATCAATCTTATAGTAAGCAGGATTTCTAGTTGTATGGGATTTGGACTGTAACTTACGATCGTTCTCCTCTAGGAGAAGTTCGATGTAGCGATCCAACTCGTTAAGGATTAGGTTGGACAGTATAGGGCTAGCAATACCCCCTTGAGGGACACCAATAATTGAGCTTGATTTGTTACCGAACTCTATATAGCCTGCTCTAACCATTTTTCAGTAAAGATCAATAAACCGCTGATCATTAAAGTGATCTCGTAGAAGCTTCTCTAGAATATGGTGATCTATGTTATCAAAGAAGGCTTTTATATCCCCTTCTATGAATCATTTGATACCGTTTCAGTATCTAATTTGAGCAAGGGCAGAGTGACAACCCTTTCCTGGTCTAAATCCATGAGATTTATCAGAGAACTTTTTCTCTAGAATCGACTCAAGAATAGCTCTGAAAGCCTCCTGTATAATTTTGTCTCTGGGAGATCCTATACCAAGAGGTCTCATTTTACCGTTTGCTTTCGGTATATATACTCTTCTAGTAGGTCTGAATGTAAACTTCTCTTTGATTAGATCTGAAGAGGTCCTATCGAATCAATCTTTTGAGATCCCATCAAGAGTCTCTTTATCATGTCCAGGAGTCATATTCCCAGGTTCGGACTTAATTCTCATATACGCCGACTGTATAATTCTGCTATCGCAAAGTACGTTATATGCATTGATACATTTACCATTCGCGTCTCACATAAGCATTTCTCCTAGGGACTTTTGACCAGTGTAAGCCTCAAGTTTGGGAGAATTATCTAGCTTCCGCACTTCAGTATGGATATTCCGGTTGGTACCAGGTATCTTACCTAATATTGCGGATCCGTTACCATGAGGGTTTCCCCTTTTAGGCAATCCCGAGTTCCATATTCCAAGTCTTCGTTCTTCCTTAGCATTGTATACTACGTGTCCTCTCTTTGAGGTAGTAACCAAATGATTGTCTTTAGTGACACTAGCAGACATTATCACTAACATTCGATATAGGGCTTGTGTTAAGCTATACCCTACGGCAATACATAATCCTACTGTAGTTGTTGAATTTAATACATAGAAGACATCTACCTCCCCCCCCTCATCAATCTGCTTAACTATTGATAGGCAAGGGTTTACTGACATGCTCCACTCCCCCGTTTCTTTCGATTCGAGATAAGTCAGTAGGTTTAAAAGGAATTGACAACATCCTTTAGGGGTTAAATCCCCGGACTCGAATAATATGTTAAACGGCGCACCTGCTATATATTGAACACC